ACCACGGAGAGTTTGATCCTGGCTCAGGATGAACGCTGGCGGTATGCCTAACACATGCAAGTCGAACGAAGGTTTTACCTTAGTGGCGAACGGGTGAGTAATACGTGAGAATCTGCCTTTAGGAGGGGAATAACAATTGGAAACGATTGCTAATGCCCCATATGCTTTTATAGTGAAATGTTTTTTCGCCTGAAGATGAGCTCGCGCCTGATTAGCTAGTTGGTAAGATAAAAGCTTACCAAGGCGACGATCAGTAGCTGGTTTGAGAGGATGATCAGCCACACTGGGACTGAGACACGGCCCAGACTYCTACGGGAGGCAGCAGTGGGGAATTTTMCGCAATGGGCGAAAGCCTGACGGAGCAATACCGCGTGAGGGAAGAATGCCTGTGGGTTGTAAACCTCTTTTCTCAAGGAAGAAGTTCTGACGGTACTTGAGGAATAAGCATCGGCTAACTCCGTGCCAGCAGCCGCGGTAATACGGAGGATGCAAGCGTTGTCCGGAATCACTGGGCGTAAAGCGTCTGTAGGTGGCATAGAAAGTCTGCTGTTAAATCTTAGGGCTCAACCCTGAATATGCAGTGGAAACTTCTAAGCTAGAGTATGGTAGGGGTAGAGGGAATTCCCAGTGTAGCGGTGAAATGCGTAGATATTGGGAAGAACACCGGTGGCGAAAGCGCTCTACTGGGCCATTACTGACACTCAGAGACGAAAGCTAGGGGAGCGAATGGGATTAGATACCCCAGTAGTCCTAGCCGTAAACGATGGATACTAGATGTTGCGCGTATCGATCCGTGCAGTATCGTAGCTAACGCGTTAAGTATCCCGCCTGGGGAGTAYGSTCGCAAGAKTGAAACTCAAAGGAATTGACGGGGGCCCGCACAAGCGGTGGAGCATGTGGTTTAATTCGATGCAACGCGAAGAACCTTACCAGGGCTTGACATGTCGTGAACTTGTTTGAAAAGACAAAGTGCCTTCGGGAACACGAACACAGGTGGTGCATGGCTGTCGTCAGCTCGTGTCGTGAGATGTTGGGTTAAGTCCCGCAACGAGCGCAACCCTTGTTTTTAGTTGCCATCATTTAGTTGGGCACTCTAGAGAGACTGCCGGTGACAAACCGGAGGAAGGTAAGGATGACGTCAAGTCAGCATGCCCCTTACGCCCTGGGCTACACACGTGCTACAATGGTCGTGACAAAGAGTTGCTAGCCTGTAAAGGTATGCTAATCTCATAAACACGGCCTCAGTTCGGATTGTAGGCTGAAACTCGCCTACATGAAGGTGGAATCGCTAGTAATCGCCGGTCAGCTACACGGCGGTGAATCCGTTCCCGGGCCTTGTACACACCGCCCGTCACACCACGGGAGCTGGCCACGCCCGAAGTCGTTACTCTAACCTTCCCGGAGGAGGACGCCTAAGGCAGGGCTAGTGACTGGGGTGAAGTCGTAACAAGGTAGCCGTACTGGAAGGTGCGGCTGGATCACCTCCTTTTTAGGGAATTTTATACCTAGATCGTAACTAGATTTAGCTAAATGCTGGAGGGCTATTAGCTCAGCTGGTTAGAGCGCACCCCTGATAAGGGTGAGGTCCCTGGTTCAAGTCCAGGATAGCCCACGCAAGGGGGTATAGCTCAGTTGGTAGAGCGCTGCCTTTGCAAGGCAGATGTCAGCGGTTCGAGTCCGCTTATCTCCAGCATTTACACTAAAACACAATTACTACTATTAATTTGGTAGTCTAAATTAGCAATTGAAATAAATTAAGATACTAAGAGCCTACGGTGGATACCTTGGCATTCAGAAGCGATGAAGGGCGTGGCTACCGACGAAACGCTTCGGTGAGCTGGAAGCAAGCTATGAACCGGAGATACCCGAATGAGGAAACTCTTTAATACTGCTTGTTGAATCTATAGACAAGTCAGAGCGAACCTGGTGAACTGAAACATCTTAGTAACCAGAGGAAAATAAAGCAAAAGCGATTCCCTTAGTAGCGGCGAGCGAAATGGGAACAGCCTAAACCGCAAGAACATGTTCTTGCGGGGTTGTGGGACGATATATACGAGGAACTTGATTGTTAGGCAAAGCAGCTGGAATTCTGCATCATAGAAGGTGATAATCCTGTAGCTGAAAACTCTCAATAACTTAATCGTATCCCGAGTAGCATGGGGCACGTGAAATCCCGTGTGAATCAGCGAGGACCACCTCGTAAGGCTAAATATTACTGAATGACCGATAGTGAAACAGTACCGCGAGGGAAAGGTGAAAAGAACCCCGGGAGGGGAGTGAAATAGAACATGAAACCGTAGGCTTACAAGCAGTGGGAGGACGACTTATCGTCTGACTTCGTGCATGTTGAAGAATGAGCCGGCGACTTGTATATAGTGGCAGGTTAAGGTAAAGAATACCGGAGCCACAGTGAAAGCGAGCTTGAATAGAGCGTTAGTCACTATATACAGACCCGAACCCGGATGATCTAGTCATGGCCAGGGTGAAGCTTAGGTAACACTAAGTGGAGGTCCGAACCGACTGATGTTGAAAAATCAGCGGATGAGTTGTGATTAGGGGTGAAATGCCAATCGAATCCGGAGCTAGCTGGTTCTCCCCGAAATGCGTTGAGGCGCAGCGGTTGATGCTATAGCTTAGGGGTAAAGCACTGTTTCGGTGCGGGCTGTGAGAACGGTACCAAATCGATGCAAACTCTGAATACTAAGCGTGTAGTCAACCAGTGAGACAGTGGGGGATAAGCTTCATTGTCAAAAGGGAAACAGCCCAGATCATCAGCTAAGGCCCCCAAATATGTACTAAGTGGTAAAGGAGGTGGGAATGCATAGACAACCAGGAGGTTTGCTTAGAAGCAGCAACCCTTTAAAGAGTGCGTAATAGCTCACTGGTCTAGTGATCCTGCGCCGAAAATGAATGGGACTAAGTACTTTGCCGAAGCTATGAGATGTATTAACATCGGTAGGGGAGCGTTCTGCATTAGGTTGAAGCGTTAGTGTTAACGGACGTGGACAAAGCAGAAGTGAGAATGTCGGCTTGAGTAGCGAAAACATTGGTGAGAATCCAATGCCCCGAAAACCTAAGGTTTCCTCTGGAAGGTTCGTCCGCGGAGGGTGAGTCAGGACCTAAGGCGAGGCTGAAAAGCGTAGTCGATGGATAACAGGTTAATATTCCTGTACTATTTAATATTGATGACGAGGGACGAAGAAGGCTAAATCAGCCGGATGTTGGTTACCGGTTTAAATTATCGATGCTATGAAGGTTGGAGAAAACAACTTGAGCAGAGAAATGAGTACAAAGTACCAAGGTACTAAAGTGATTGACGTCATACTTCCAAGAAAAGCTCGATACATCATAAATATTAAATACCTGTACCCTAAACCGACACAGGTAGGTAGGTAGAGAATACTAAGGGGCGCGAGATAACTCTCTCTAAGGAACTCGGCAAAATGGCCCCGTAACTTCGGAAGAAGGGGTACCCTTGTAGGGTTGCAATAACCAGACCCAAGCGACTGTTTATCAAAAACACAGGTCTCCGCTAAGTCGTAAGACAACGTATGGGGGCTGACGCCTGCCCAGTGCCGGAAGGTTAAAGAAGTCGGTTAGCATTTTGCAAAGCTGACAACTGAAGCCCCGGTGAACGGCGGCCGTAACTATAACGGTCCTAAGGTAGCGAAATTCCTTGTCGGGTAAGTTCCGACCCGCACGAAAGGCGTAACGATTTGGGTACTGTCTCGGAGAGAGACTCGGCGAAATAGACTTGTCTGTGAAGATGCGGACTACCTGCACCTGGACAGAAAGACCCTATGAAGCTTTACTGTAACTTGGAATTGGATTTGGGCTTTTCTTGCGCAGCATAGGTGGGAGGCATTGATACTAGGTTTGCGGATCTAGTGGAGCCATCAATGAGATACCACTCTGGAAAAGCTAAAATTCTAACTTTGAGCCGTTATCCGGCCAAAGAACAGTTTCAGGTGGGCAGTTTGACTGGGGCGGTCGCCTCCTAAAAAGTAACGGAGGCGTGCAAAGGTTCCCTCAGACTGGTCGGAAATCAGTCGTAGAGTGTAAAGGCATAAGGGAGCTTGACTGCAAGACCCACAAGTCGAGCAGAGACGAAAGTCGGCCTTAGTGATCCGACAGTGCCGAGTGGAAGGGCTGTCGCTCAACGGATAAAAGTTACTCTAGGGATAACAGGCTGATCTCCCCCAAGAGTTCACATCGACGGGGAGGTTTGGCACCTCGATGTCGGCTCATCGCATCCTGGGGCGGTAGTACGTCCCAAGGGTTGGGCTGTTCGCCCATGAAAGCGGTACGCGAGCTGGGTTCAGAACGTCGTGAGACAGTTCGGTCCATATCCGGTGCAGGCGTTAGAGTATTGAAAGGAGCTCTCCTTAGTACGAGAGGACCGGGAGAGACGCACCGCTGGTGTACCAGTTATCGTGCCAACGGTAAACGCTGGGTAGCCAAGTGCGGAAAGGATAACCGCTGAAAGCATCTAAGTGGGAAGCCAACCTTAAGATGAGTACTCTTACCGCTACAAGCGGTTAAGGTCACGGCAAGACTAGCCGTTTGATAGGCGTCAAGTGTAAGTACAGTAATGTATGTAGCTGAGACGTACTAATAGACCGAGGGCTTAATTTTATTCAATTGCTTTTTAGATTAACAAATAATAGTATTCAACCTTGATATCCATAGCGCAGTGGACCCACTCCGAACCATACCGAACTCGGTTGTTAAACGCTGCAGCGGCGATGATACTGAAGAGGAAGCTCTTTGGGAAAGTAGCTCGATACCAGGGTTATCATTGTGTATAGTATAATATGCTTAACATGCTCGTACGCAACCTCGAGTTAGAAGTTGCGGTCGCTATGCAAGTCAAACTATATTTTATACTGTAATATTCGTTTCGGTTGCCTTATCTTGCCTAGTTGTTAGATATCTAATTATATTCTCGTTAAATTTCATTGATTTCTCTATGATATTAACAATATGCCCATTCCCCTCAAAAGTCATTTGAACATATATCGCATCATAATATTGCTTGATATTATAGCTTAGATGCCTCCTTCCTCTATGTTGCACAAATATATTTTGCCCACCATTTTTTTTAATCAAGTTTTTATGTTCATGAACTATTTCTAAATTAAGGTTTTCTGTTACATTTGGCTTTAAAGTGTAGACAATTTCATAAGTATTTAAAAACATATATGATTGGATGTATGTATATATTAGGTTTTGCTTATATTCAAAGAATGAATTAATTTCTATTGTCAATTTGTATTTTAACAGCTTGAGAAATAACTGGTATCTTCGCATACTTGCCCTGGACTGATTTTATCACAGAATACGTGATCGTGAGTAATACAAACCAAAATAGTGTATTGCAAAGCATTAGACCATATAAACTCATCCTAAATTCTATTGGTAGAGCTCTGAAAGTTGCACCAAGTAGAGAATTGATCAAGAATAGTAAAATTGCCTGTATCACATTGAATCTCAGAAAAGGTCTATTAGGTATCGGGCTTTTAGGCCTTACGAATAGATAGTAAAGAAGAAAAAATACAACAAATGCCCAATTAGGATGAGTTACGTATACTATAACGAAAGGCATAAGAGTCTTTTTATATAAGCTCATTAAACTAAACGGATAATCTGGTAATATTTGTTGGCCAAAATTTTGCAGTCCTTCTAAAAGAGGTAGCCAGTATGCTGGTATTGAGCAGAATCTATCTATGGTAGTTATTTTTGTACTGTTTACATCGCCGATTGTCTTGTTATTTTGTTTGATTTTTATATATATAGCAATAATTACTAAAACAGTGATAAAGGTTGTGATTATGACAGGAATTGATAAAGGAAAGCTTTTAAGCATGGAGATTTATGAATCGATGTATAGTATTATTTATTAGGTGTATAGCTTAAGTAATATTTAATTGTTATCTATTTATATTTTTGCATGATATCTATATTACTTTTTCGCAAAAAATAATATATGAAAACTAAAATATTGATAAACAATTGAGATTAATTTTACAATACTATTATCCTTATTTCCAAATATTATATATTTATAGTTTTTATTAGACTTTATGGCTTCAACTAAAATTATGTCTCAAACAGAAGATTTGTTAGGTCTAGATCAAAATTTAATAATTGATGGTAAAGCTTTTAACTCAAGACTCCTCTTAGGAACCGGTAAATATAGAAATACGCAAGAAGCTATTTCCAGTATAATTACAAGTCAAGCGTCAATAGTGACAGTTGCGGTAAGAAGATTGCAAAATGTTAATGTAAAGTCCCATGCAAGCTTGATAGCCTCATTACCCATGGATACTACTTGGTTGTTGCCTAATACTGCAGGGTGTACAACTGTCCAGGAAGCTATCAGAGTAGCATCTCTTGGTCATGAGATATGTCAACGCATGGGGCAATTAAATAATAAATTTGTTAAATTGGAAGTTATCTCAGATCCTCAATATTTGCTTCCAGATCCAATTGGAACTCTCAAAGCAGCTGAATACTTAGTGAATAAAGGGTATTCTGTACTACCTTATATATTCCCAGATCCAATATTAGCTAAGCAATTAGAAGATATCGGTTGTTGCACTGTTATGCCATTAGCATCACCAATTGGTTCTGGTCAGGGTTTGCAAAACATGGAGAATTTGCAAATTATTATTGAGAATTCATCAATCCCCGTTATTATAGATGCTGGTATCGGGACATCCAGTGATGCAGTGAAGGCAATTGAAATAGGTGCTTCTGCTGTATTAGTAAATTCTGCAATTGCGTTGTCTCACAATCCTATTATGATGGCAAAAGCTATGCAATTAGGAGTTCTTTCCGGAAGGCATGCTTATTTAGCAAAACGCATGCATAAGTCTGCTTATGCTTCGCCCAGTTCTCCATCAACTGGTTTGGTTACTTAAAGGCTTTATGAAAATAATTTATTAATTTATATCTTAAGGAGGTATGAGTGATTGTTATCATTGATAATTATGATAGCTTTACATATAATTTGGAGCAATCTATTGGTGAGTTAGGTTTTACAACTAAAGTTTATCGTAACGATTCTATTACTGCTGAACAAATTGAGCATTTGTCACCTTCAGCAGTTATAATATCGCCTGGCCCAGGTGATCCTTGTACATCAGGTGTATCATTAGATATTATTACGAATTTATACAATAAGTTTCCCATATTGGGAGTTTGCTTAGGGCATCAAGCAATTGCTTTAATGTTTGGAGGTTTAATTATTCACGCACCTTTACCTATACATGGTAAAACTTCGTGGGTATACCATGATAATAAAGGTCTTTTTAGCGCATTGCCTAATCCACTTTGTGTTACTCGCTATCATAGTCTAGTGATTGATCCTTACGTATTGCCACATAATTTAGAGATTACTGCTTGGACTGATGATGGTGTTATTATGGCTTGTAGGCATAAAGAATATCCAAAGGTACAAGGCATTCAGTTTCACCCAGAGAGTTTATGGACAGTTCATGGCCAGCAAATGTTGAAAAATTTTCTTGAGCAATTGAGTTGACAGTCTTGTCAAGTTTTAGTTTAAGTAATTTACTTTTTGTTTTGCAAATATTTGTAGATGTACAAGAGATCTTCTTCGAGGTTAAGTTGAGCTCGATTCGTCTTACCGCTTATTCTAATTATATATTGTTTATTAGCGATCCATATTTGAGAAAAAGATAAGTAACTAATGATAATACTTAACATTAATAATCCGAAGCTGGCATAAACTAATGTTAGGCCATAATCGGCTTTAATTTGTAAGCCAGTACTGGTAAGTATTTCAATCACTCTTATTGGAATGTGATCAATTTCATCTGCTTGGTTTAGAGTAATAGATTTTATAAGGTCTCCATTCTGATCATAGCATAAAATGTTATCTTGCAAATTAGATATGACCATAGATATTCTTCGATTATTTGCATATTTTATAGATGTAAACCAGTATTGTTTGTTATCGTTGATTTCAGTTACAGGTACTTGAATAATCTTATTATCAATTTGAAGACGAAGTCCATTTATTTTCCAGTCAGTTTGATACACTGTTAGATTTTCGAATTTCAATGGTTTATTGACTTCAATGGTTTGCAAAAGTTTTTTGTTGTTGTTCTGATTATATATTTCGATTGAAGAGCGGAATTGTTTTATGGATGAGTTTGGATAATATTCTATGTCAAAATTATGGACTTTCCCGGTGATGTTGTCTGGTATTTTGCTGAAAATACCCGAATTGGTAATATTATGTAAGCTGAAGCTTTCTCCTTTTGGAACCATTGCTTGAATATAGAATGAAGAAAATAAACTTCCTAGAGCACCTGTGAGTAATGTAATTATACTAAAATGAACAATTATTGGTGCAATTCTACCGTATAAGCCTTTGTATGCATATATTGTTTTTTCTTGGTAGAAGGTATAATATTGCCTTTTGGCAAGAGTATACAGGGGAATGCAAAAACTGTGGTTGTCAAATGATAATATATTAGACATGTTATTATCTTTTCTGATTTCTGCTTTCATTTTCCATTGTCTGGCATTTCGCAAACTAGGTAATTGTGTTGAAAATGTACAAATCAATAAGCTTAGGCTGAAAAGTATTGTCAAGCTTAAAAAAGGGAAGCTTGTATATAGTTCATCCAAATGATATCTTGTGATAGTTAGCCAATTTAAACCCATGAAATTTACTTGATCCATGGGATATTTGAGTTTATAGTAATCAATACTTTGATTTTGTTCTATGATTGTACCCAATACACTTGTTGATGCAATTATTAATAGTAATGTTATCGAAAAGTTTAGGTTACCTAATAGTCTGAAAACTTTCCATTTAACAATTTTGTATGTCATATAGTCTGATTCCTCTGTTGTTTGGTGAATATAGTAATACTTATAGAAGTATTAAGAATTCCTTGAATAGTGAGTAGCTTCCAATTGTAAGAGTCATGCAGCCTATGATATTTGTGACTATATAGCTCTTTTTGCTCATGAGGTTTATGATCTGTAAATTATTAAACGAAATAATTAAGATTAATAATGGCAAAATATAGCCAATTGTATAGGTGCATAATAAGTAAAAACCCTCAATGTATTTTTGAGTTGATGTAATCCATGCAAATAAAGTAATGGTTATCGGTGTACTACAAGGTGACATAGTTACACCTAATAATATACCTAATAAATAACTGTCAATAATATTTATTTTGCTTGTCTGTTTCATTGTCAATCTATTCTCATTTATCAATAGAAGATTTCCGGGAATAATATTTAATACAATCAAGCCGATTATAATGAAAAGTATTGGCCATAAGAATGGTATTGTTCCTAAGAATGTCCAAGTGTATTTTTTGATAAAAATACTAAGTATGCCTATTCCAATTAATGATGTAGAAATCCCAGCAAATAATGTAAATGTATGATAAAGTTTATTTTGTTTTTGGTTTAGATATACTGTGGCTACAGGTATAGATGAGACAACACATGGACTAATACTTGTAAATATACCACCAATTAATGCTGTGATAAAGCTGAAGGCCGATAAAGAACTAAGCTTTTGAATTAGTAGAGCGTTAATATTCTGTTGAATTGAGAACAGGTTAAATATCAAGTAGTTCATAGATAGATGAGATATGTTTATATTATTAATCTCCCCAGGAAGGATTTGAACCTACGACCAATCGGTTAACAGCCGATCGCTCTACCACTGAGCTACTGAGGAAGGCTAGTATAATTGTACGATATAATCACTTGGAATACAATACCTGGGATTTGTGTGGTTTAATTAATGTTCATCTTGTTGCGTAATAATGTATTTTATGATAAGATCCTATAGTAACGTGCGGACGTGGTGGAATTGGTAGACACGCTAGACTTAGGATCTAGTGAGATTATCTTGTGAGAGTTCGAGTCTCTCCGTCCGCATTGCATTCTCAAGTTTATTTAGACCATTTTTCTAGTACTAGTTTTACGGTTCCATCATTACTCGAAGAAGTGTATGATAGATTACTAGTGAACCCTGCTTTTATACCTTCTTTAATAATTGTATTGCATGCATATTTCTGGTATACTTTATGTTGCCAATGTTCAAGAAAGATTTTATCTTGCCATGTTGATGAATCTGCAACTAACTCATAATTGTTATTAGTCCAACTGAATTCAGCTTTAATATGTTTGGTTCCTTCGAAATCATTTGTGAGTAATATTGACGGTTTATCTTCATTATTTGTATGTTTGATGGTGTAAAAGATATTGAAATCTTTTAATGTATCTTTTAATGTTTCTATATCCGTCATTTTAGTTTGAATTTTGCTCAGATGTGACATATATTATAAATTCTCCAAATATTTTGATTAGATAAAAACAGTTACTTTTCTGGCCCTTACGATCGTATGATTCAAGAGTCGGCATAGGATTTGTACTCTAACTACTAATATAGTTTGATCTAAGATCTTTAAAAGGTCAATCCCTAATTTGTAGTTCGACCTTAAAGATCGTATTCATTTTACTTACTGAGGTTATTTTAAAATGTTTTGTTTTTTACTTCTAGGATATGTAATTATATATCAACAGGTCTTTTAAAAGCCTGGGAAGTATCTAGATTAATCCTAAAACATTACAAAAAATTATGACTGCTACTTTAGAAAGACGCGAAAGCGCAAGCCTGTGGGAACGTTTCTGTACTTGGATCACTAGCACTGAAAACCGCCTATACATTGGTTGGTTTGGTGTTGTAATGATTCCTACACTATTAACAGCTACATCTGTATTCATCATTGCATTCGTTGCTGCTCCACCAGTAGATATTGATGGTATCCGTGAGCCAGTTGCTGGTTCTCTACTTTACGGTAACAACATCATTTCTGGTGCTGTTATTCCTAGTTCTGCAGCTATTGGTATCCACTTTTACCCTATTTGGGAAGCTGCATCTTTAGATGAGTGGCTATATAATGGTGGACCTTACCAATTAGTTGTTCTTCATTTCTTACTTGGTGTATGTTGCTACATCGGTCGTGAGTGGGAATTAAGCTACCGCTTAGGTATGCGCCCATGGATCTCAGTTGCTTTTACAGCTCCTGTAGCAGCAGCAGCAGCAGTATTCCTTGTATATCCAATCGGTCAAGGAAGCTTCTCTGATGGTATGCCTCTAGGTATCTCTGGTACATTCAACTTCATGCTTGTTTTCCAAGCTGAGCATAACATTCTTATGCACCCTTTCCACCAACTAGGTGTAGCAGGTGTATTTGGTGGTTCTTTATTTAGTGCTATGCACGGTTCTCTAGTTACATCTAGTTTAATCAGAGAAACAACTGAAAACGAATCTGCTAACTACGGTTACAAATTCGGTCAAGAAGAAGAGACTTATAACATCGTAGCTGCACATGGTTACTTTGGACGTCTAATCTTCCAATATGCGAGTTTCAACAACTCTCGTGCATTACACTTCTTCTTAGGTATGTGGCCTGTAGTAGGCATCTGGTTTACAGCAATGTCTGTAAGTACTATGGCATTTAACCTAAACGGTTTCAACTTCAACCAATCTGTAGTTGATAGCCAAGGTCGTGTAATTAACACATGGGCAGATATCCTAAACAGAGCTAACTTAGGTATGGAAGTAATGCATGAGCGTAATGCTCATAACTTCCCACTAGATCTAGCATCTGGTGCATCTTGTCCAGTAGCTCTAGTAGCTCCATCTGTAAATGGTTAATTGCTACTAGCTGATGCTATATAAATAAAACCATAATGTAAAAGCCCGAGATAATAAGAACACTCTTTAATGCGTGTTCCTATTATCTCGGGCTTTCTGCTCAATTTTATTCTAGCTATATTCAATCGTTTGATCTATTGTAGAATAGTATAAATTTAAGGGTACTATATGTTGGTATTTTAAGTTTTTAAATATGTTCTTTTTCTTTTTGTGATTATTTATTTGATCGAAATGGTTAAACTTTTTCTTAAAAAATATAGTATTAACATCTTTCTGATAATGATGACTATCTGTAGAGTTATTTTCTCTCATCATTTTACCTGTATGATTGTGCATTCCTTTCTGATGATTTTTTGCTTCTCCAAAAACTTCTGTAATGCTTTGGCCTCGACGTCTACGCGTGAGTTCTACTAGTCCTAATTCAGAAAGTTGTACTATCTCAGGTTTAGCTTCATCATAAATCAACACTTTATTTAAATGTTCCAATAATGTTAATTGATCTTGATGAGATTTCATGTCAATGAAGTCAATTACTATTATCCCGTTAAGATTACGTATCTTTATCTGATAACCAATTTCGGTTGCAGCTAAGCAGTTGGTTTGTAAGATCGCATCATGATTGTGTTTATCCTGCTGAAATGATCCTGAGTTGACATCTATGGTAGTGAGTGCTTCTGAAGATTCAATGACCAAGTGAATTCCTGATGCCAATTCTACTTTGGGTTTTAGAAGATTGAAAATCACTGAATTAATGCCAAACTTTTCCAATATGCACTTTTTGTTATTGTATAATTGTATGCATAATTGTGGTTTTTGAGGTGTTATATGTTGATCTATTAAATATTCGTGAATTTGTTTAAGACTATTTTTGGAATCTGTAATAACCATTGTAATTTGTCGATTAAAATGGTCTCTAAGAATCGTGTGTATGATACTGCTGTCATAGTAAAGTAGTCTGGGACCTGATGTTGTAAGTGCAGATTTTTCTATGAAATTCCATTTACGACTTAGTGCTCGAATATCTTTAATTAAAATCTTCTCATCGATACCCACAGATGTCTCTTTGAATAAAATCCCCATTCTAAATGGCTTGACCAAAATACCTAGAGCTCGTAAAAATGCACGTTCATTTTCATCATAGATATTTTGTCCTATACATATAGTGTTATTGAAAGGCATTAATATAACATATTGTCCAGAAAGATGAATATTAGTGGTTAGTCTAGGCCCTTTTGTAACAGTGGGTTCTTTGATGATTTGTACTAGGATTTTTTGTTGTAAAGATATGACATCTGCAATATTGTAAATACTTAAATATTTCAAATTGTAGAGGTATTTTGTGTCGCTTATGTGGATGAAACCACTTTTTTTAGTGTAGTTAAGCTTAATAAACGCTGCATTTATGCTTGTAAATATTTTCCGAACAATTCCTATATAAATATCATTAACTTGATAAGTATCTCTTTTAATTACGAGTTCTTGAATTTTACTGTTATGTATAATCGCAGCTATATTGTTTAATTGTGAAATTATTATTTTCTTGACCATTGATTTAACAAAATAGCTTGTACCATAATAATTATATTGTTAATGAGTTTCATTTGCGCAATAAAAATCCATTTATTATGATTATCTATTTGCTATAAGTCTGATTGATCTTTATATACACTAACTGTTTTTTGTCTATTCTTTGTTTTATGGAAATAAACTATCCCATTAATTGTCGTGAACAAGGTATCATCTTTACCTTTCCTGACATTATCGCCTGGTTTTATTCTAGTACCTCGCTGTCTAACTAAAATATTGCCTGCTTTTACTATTTGTCCTCCATATTTTTTTACACCAAGTCTTTGTGAATTTGAATCTCTTCCATTTTTTGTACTGCCACTGCCTTTTTTATGTGCCATAATTATGTAATTAATTTTTTGTGTTTATAGATTCAATGAATACTCGACTGAATTCTTGCCTGTGCCCATTTTTTGAATACATGTTTTTTTTAGGTTTCATCTTGAATACAGTAATTTTTCTACCTTTGAAATGTTTTAATACTTTTCCTTTGACGTATATTTTGTTGATACATGGTTTTCCGACCGTTATTTCTTGTTGATTTCTTAAAAATAGAATCTTCTCTAATTTTATGTAATCTCCTGGGTTTGCATGAATTTTATCTAGATCATAAAATTTTCCTGGGGTGACCCATATTTGTTTACCATTTGTCTCAAGAATTGCATATATCATAATTTACTTATTTATAGATCGGCATATATATAGCTATTAATATACATCCTCTCTCTAATTAATACAAGTGATACTGGATATCTGTGTAATTCATCTATACTCTTAGGATACCGTGGTTAGTAAAAGTCATGATCTCGTAATTTATTCTAAATCCATATTTATTCAGGGAACATAAGACTTTGGTTCCTTCAGAGTAAGTATTTGTGAAGTATGTGCCAGCAATAATTGTTCCATCTGGTAAAATATATTTTTTGTGCATTTTGAGATAACGATAGATTGGTCCAGCAGCAATGCCATATTTGCGAGCTTTGGATGCCTGGAGCCTCCCTTGTTGTTCTCTTTCTATAAATGTGTATTTAAGAGATGTGTGAAACTGATTAAAAGGATGAAAATATAAATAAAAATCATTTGATTGATGAATATAAGCATACCGGTTTATATAAATATCTAGATGATATTTAAATGTGGTTTTTGAATATTTTCGTGCAAGAGTAATATACGCCATCAAGCCAGGCGGTCCATAGATTTTAAGACTTTGGGTTCGATCATTGAGGCTAAGGCTAGACAGTAATCCGACTAAACCACTGGTTGTTTCAGTTTTAAGATCTGTTATGATAATGTGATCTATCTGATTAATGTTGATTTTTGATTCGTTTAGTATTTGCTGGCAGCCTTCGGGGCAATTAAATAGCCAAACTGCTCCTGTTTGGCTACATCTTATTAAAAAAGTAGATGATATATTAAGCATGTATCTTACCTTTACCTAAGGTAGCTTGGGTAAGCCGTTCTTAAGGGATTGAAAATTATTGTTTGGTATTTATGTCAACTTCATTCATGTAAATAAAACTTTGATTTTTACCACTAATTATTGATTTGCCTAATGATACAGCTTTATGACTTGCCAGTGTGGCTTTTTTATTCCAATTAGCCTGACGCGATCTAGATTTTGATTTTGATGTTCGTTTCTTAGGTACAGCCATGATATTTTTGACAAGAAGTTCAGAATATATAATATTATTAATTCACCTATTCTACTAGATCTATTGTTGTGAAGTAAAGGCTGAATTATCTATTTTAACTTACTTTACTTATGATAATGGTTACAATTAATATTGTTATACTATGAATTCATACTTCTTAGCTGTTGTAAAGCAGCACGTCCAATGTTGTATAACGCCCATGATCCTGCAGCTAAAACAGGAATTAATACAATTAATAGTCTCGTATCCATATTTTGTCAAATCCTTGTAATCAATTAATTAATTTATATTATTTTATGATATCTATAGTTATATTATATTATGATATTTCTTTTTCTGCATTACAAATTATAATATATGTCAAAAAAATCTTTGTGATAATATGTAGTTAGTTTTATGTAGTTGTTACTTTCGTTTACTGTAATTATATGAGGTAAAATAAACAAGAATGAGAGATTTACCTTTTACTTTAGATCAATTAAGAATTTTAAAAGCAATTATTAAAGAAGGTAGTTTTAAGCGAGCGGCTGATAGTTTATATGTATCGCAACCAGCTATAAGTCTGCAAATACAAAATTTAGAAAAACAATTAAATATACCGATCTTTGAACGCAGTAATAAGCGTGCAACTTTGACGGAAGCAGGTAGTTTACTTTTACGTTATGGTGGCAGGATTTTAGCATTGTGTGAAGAAACATGCCGTGCTTTAGAAGACTTGCAAAATTTACAAGGAGGTACATTGGTGGTCGGTGCAAGCCAAACTACAGGTACATATTTAATGCCACGTTTAATAGGTCTGTTTAGGCAGCGTTACCCTCAGGTAACTGTACAGTTACAGGTCCATTCAACGCGTTTGATTTCTTGGAGTGTAGCTAATGGACAAGTTGATGTTGCAGTTATTGGCGGAGAAATACCTTGTGAATTGCAAGATGTTTTACAAGTAACTTCTTATGCCGAGGATGAATTGGCATTAATTTTACCCACTTCACATATATTCTCGCAGTCGAATAATATACAGAAAGAAGATCTATATCGTTTAAGATTTATTGCTTTGGATACTCAATCAACTATTCGTAAGGTAATTGACAATGTACTACATCAATACGATATTGATAGTAGCAGATTTAAAATAGAAATGGAGTTAAATTCTATAGAAGCTATAAAAAATGCTGTACAGTCTGGTCTTGGTGCAGCGTTTGTTTCTGTATCAGCTATAGCTAAGGAATTAGAATTAGGAATTTTACATTGGGCCAAGATTGAAAATGTAACAATCAAGCGTATGTTATCTATAATAGTAAACCCTAATCGATATAAATCCAAAGCTGCAGATACGTTTAGTAAAGAAATTTTGACTTTATTTGTTAATCCTGCTCATGAACAGGAAGTTAATATTTGAATAGTTGTATTAAGTTGGATCATTGCTTAAGGCATTTTGTATATTTACTGAAGGTGATTTAAACTGTCCAGTTAATACAAAGCCAAATCTCAGTTTGATCCATTCTATAAACGTAGGATTGAAGGACAGTATTGCTACGGATGGTTTTACTAGTTGTTGTTTAACATGTTTCATCTCAGGAGCATGTATAAATGATGGATTAGTCACAAGCCAAAAATCGATATTTTTTTGCATTTGTTTATAATAGTTGATTCTTTCCCTTAATACTTCTTCTAGTGGTTCCTCATGCAACAGAAAATCTTGGCTTGCAATGGCAAAGTAGTAAGTATTCATGATGTAATTATGATAGATTTTGAATTAAAGTAATATTAAAAGAATCTTAACTAATCTATTATTACTGCGAAATTGTTATTGATTAGTATACATAATATAATAGTTCTTTGAACTATTGTATTAATAGATTTTATTAATTGTAATAATATTTATATCATTATGATAACATATTGGCCTGGCCAACAAGGTACTCAACTAAATCAACAAGTATCATGCTTGTTCAAGAAAATTTATATAAAGTTAAATTATAACTTGTATAATAAAACATCTCAAATATTATCAATCGATATTGTTGATGCACATGTCAAAAAAGAATTATTCAAAGTAATCCTTTTAGAACTAGAGATTTTAATCCTAGATATAATTGAATTAGATGTTACGGTTAGTGATTTAGAGTTACTAAATAAAAGAATACTGGTCGATTTAATTAATAAATCTTTGTCCAACTTCCAGCAGATTTTAAATATTGAAATATCATCAGAACAGATAAGTGCTTCTTCTAAATCCATGTCTTATAAACGTCTTATTTTAGAGCATCGCCTACTTTTACAAAATCTATTAGTATACTTGATTTTTGGCTCATTTGGTGATGGAACTAAGACATACATATTCCCGGATAATAAAATTCCTATTCAGCATGTAGAAATATTATTAGATAATTTAATTATTCAGGTTGCAGATCTTATATTTTATCTGATCATTAATGCTGATGGTTCCATGATTGATCTGTTCTATTTTCTGAAGGTAAATAAAATTTGTCGAAATACTTATGCATCGGCACGATCAATAGCTACTTTTAAGAATAATTTGGTTTGGAATAATTATTTATGCTATTATTTTCAGCAGCCTAGGATTATTTATAATAATCGTTATCAAGTGTGGATATTTAGTACAAAAGGTTTACATTGTCAATATATCTATGCTTATAGAGAGAATGATCTTGAGTTTCTGGAAGGTTTACAAGTGTTGATTATTGTGTTGTTAGAGCTTCAAGATTTTATATTGCCTAAAATTCAGAGTATATTTGTGTTGATCGGTAGAGTTTGGATTTACATTTTTCGCTATGCTATAACCAATAGTTTTAAGATTATATTGAAAAGCATTGCAATTGTTATGAGAGCCAAGTAAAGGTTTAATCTATTATATGTACTTATTGTATGGAATTTTATTCGAGATATGCTTAATAAAATAGAGAATTTAGATCGTGATTGTCAAGAATTGTACAATTTATTAAATCTTAAAGATGAATCTTTATTATCCCAAAAAATCAATTTAATAAATCATATTTATGCTAGAGATATTGAAATGCATTCCCAGTTATTGTTTATATTGTTAAGCCGTTGCCGAGATTGTCCTAGTATAATTGATGGTGCGGATGGTTTAATATTTGAATTACTGCTTCATTCTGATGATTCCTTGGTAAATTCCGAGCTTGTAAAATATTTTAAGAATGGTATTGTCCATTTGAATTCAGATTGCGGAATTGATTATTTACCTTTACAGAAATTATTACTTGCAAAACGTTTTCAAGAGGCGGATACTTTAACTCATTTATTGTTGTGTGACTTATCCCAGATATTGGGTGATCATACTCGTCATTGGTTATATTTTACAGATATTCTGCGTCTTCCTTCTGTAGACTTGAATACTATTGACCAGCTTTGGCAGGTACATTCAGGTGGACTTTTTGGTCTTTCTGTACAAAAAAGAATTTGGCTTTCTGCTAATTCTAATTGGGACAAATTTTGGTCGAAAATTGGCTGGAAAGTAAATAATGTAAGTTGTCGTTATCCTCAAGAGTTTATCTGGGATGTAAGTGCTCCTGCTGGACACTTACCTTTATTTAATCAATTACGTGGAGTCCAAGTATTAGCTGCTTTATTTAATCATCCCGCTTTTTTATAGCTATTTGTTATTATATACTGCAAGTTATATTGATCTATTCTGTATTTTAGGGTATTTTTTGTGTATCGTGATGATTTTAATGAAATGTGAAAATAGATTGATGCTGTCGTGTGGACCAGGACTGGCTTCGGGGTGGTATTGTACTGCAAAACATGGATATTTTCTGTGTACTATGGATGCGACTGTCTGGTCGTTGTGATTTGTTTCATGTATTAAGATATCGTCATTTAGAGTATCGTTAGGCATTACAGCAAATCCATGGTTCTGACTGCTAATAGTGATGGACTGATTCATTCCGACTGGATGGTTAAGTCCTCGATGTCCAAATTTTAACTTGAAAGTCTCTAATCCCATCGCTAAGCTGAGAATTTGATGTCCCATGCATATCCCGAATACAGGTATTTGTTTTGTTATAATATTTCTCACCATGTCGATGCCATAATTTACAGCACTGGGATCGCCTGGTCCATTAGAAAGTAGTATACCATCTGGGCTCAATTCTAAAATTGCTTGTGATGTTGTATCTGCAGGCACTACGTTTATATTTATATTGACAGATAATTCCTGAATAGCTCTCACAATATTATATTTTGTTCCAAAATCTACTATAACAATGTTAAGGGGTGCATATTTATTTTCAGATATCTGGGGTATATATTTGGGCTTATATGCCGTGATTTTATTAAATGTTGCTGGGTTGTTTGAGGATACTTGTTTTACAATATCTAATCCTTCCATTTTATGGCAAGTTTGTAGTTTTTGGAATATTTCTGCTTGGTTGTCAATTTCAGTTGAGATACATCCATTCATTGTGCCAGTTTTTCGCAAATGCTTAGTTAAGGCACGAGTATCTATACCGTATATATGTGCAATATTATGTTGTCGCAAGTATGCAATGAGTGATTGGCTCTCTCTCCAGTTGCTTGAATGCAAACATAAGTTTTTGGTTATAATACCTTTGATAAATGGTTGTCTTGATTCATTATCTTCAATATTTATACCAGTATTTCCAATTTCAGGGTATGTAAAGGTGATAATTTGTCCGGCATAACTGGGGTCAGTCATGATTTCTTGGTAGCCTGTCATGCCAGTATTAAATACAACTTCGCCGGTAGTATAGTTTTGATTGTTAAAAGACCAGCCATAATATACTGTGTGATCTTCTAATATAAGAATTGTTTTATAGGTTTTTGTGTCAAACATGCTATTCTGTTAAAGATAAGTGATTTTAAAATAGATAGCTTTACCTAGCTATCTATATCGTAAAAGTAAGTGTACCGTAATGCGAATTAGCTCGGTTTTTCTTTGGTTCTGATTACCAACCTTGTTCCGCTTGACTTAAGACATAGTTTGCAACATTATCAATGTCTTCAGCCTCTAAACGTCCTCCAAATGCAGGCATTGCACCCTTGCCGTTGGTTACCTGAGTCGTAATTGCATCAACACTATTCATAGAATATGTTTCAAGAACATCTTTCTTAAGTGTTTTTTCTGGAATTATTGCGTTATTTCCTCCTGCATGACATGCAGCGCAATTTGCATTGAAAATTTGTTCACCTGCAGCAATGTCTGCAGCAAGAGCACTGTTAGATAGGCCTAGTATTATAGTCCCTGTAATTCCGATCGTAAATCCTGAAAACTTATTCAATTTCTTGACTCCTAGTAGTAATAGTAAATAAAATAGAGTATTATATATTATGTTAACTTAGTTTTTTTCTTATAATTTATATATTAATAGTAAATTTTACCACCGCCCCATTTTTCTAAGACAACTTTAGGCTGTATTAGTATATGTCCAGCAATTGTAAATAAGTCATCATCTGTTAAATTTCTCATTTTTGGAAAAATTTCTGCACTTTTTATACTTGGATGTAGTTCAGCTATTGATTCTGCTCCATCGTAGCTTGTTGGGTTTTTCATGTAATCTATCAACCCTTCTATGTTATCTCTAGGAGGTGTTGCTAAACTAAGACCTTCTGGATCTAAGCCAACGTTTGGATTAGTCTTTGTGATACCACCATTATGACATTGAGAGCATGTATTATTAAATAATCTCTTGCCCCGTTTAACCTGTTCTGGTGTTAAAATAGTTGTTTTCCCAGATGTATTGAGTGGTACGGTTAATGTTGCTTCATCTAATTCTATTGCATAAGTAGCATTGCAAAATGCTATTGATAGTAAAATGCTTAAGATGGGACTGAAGCAGGAAAATCGTTGAAACATGATAGTTATATTATATTTGGTAATGTATAAAGTATAGACAGACCGGATAAGTTGAAACTGTATTTTGATGATAAATTTGTTCTCACAACTAATATACTTCAGGGTATGTCGATTGATAAGTAATTTGCTTTATAATATTTATTTTAATCTTACTTGGCTTTTCGGTCTTCCTCGGCAAGTTTTCTTAATAATCAATTAACTAATTGTTTACATGATTTCTGTGTAAATATAAAATATCTGCTAGTTTTTGTTTAAGATTTGTTCTTGGAATGATTAAGTCGATAAAGCCATGTTCAAATAAATATTCAGATGTTTGGAAGTTTGTTGGTAAATCTTCTTTGATCGTTTGCTCTATTACTCGTCTACCAGCAAAAGCTATTAAGGCTTTTGGTTCGGCAATTATAATATCTCCCAGCATAGCAAAACTTGCTGTGACACCTCCAGTAGTTGGAGATGTTAAGACTGGTATGTATAATAAGCCTGCATTGTTATGTCTTTGCAGTGCAGAAGAGATTTTAGCCATTTGCATTAAGCTTAGAAGCCCTTCCTGCATTCTAGCACCACCAGATGCACATATGATTATTGCCGGTAATTTCTTTTCTGTTGCAGTTTCAATTAATCGAGTTAGTTTTTCACCAACTACTGACCCCATACTTCCACCCATGAATCGAAAATCCATGATTCCAATCGCGACAGGGATCGAGTTAATGTTACCTAATCCTGTCTGGACTGCATCTTGGAGACCAGTCTTATTCTTCATATCTTTTAGGCGCTTTCCATAGAGCTTTTGATCTTTGAAACCTAATGGATCAGTTGAGATAAGGCTGTTGTTAATTCCTTGCCATGAATCTATGTCCAGAATCTGTGTGATTCTTTCTTGGCTGGATGCAGGAAAGTGATGATTGCATTGAGGGCAAACTTTAGAGTTACGGTTTAATGCTTTATAATACATTAGTAATCCACATTTGTCACATTTTACCCACAGGCCATCTGGGATAGCTATATTTCTGTTATTGGTACTTGATTTTGCTCGTAGGTTTTTTTTTTCTAGCAGCCAATCGGATAAAGACATGTTATTAAGGTTATTTTCTCGGATATTATATTGTAATTAAATATTTACATAACCTTTTGTTACACAAATATTTTAATAGCATAAGGTTCTCCTGAGGAGAATATTTTTTAGTCTCGAATAGTTTTATCTTTTTGGCTTACAAAAAGTAATGCTGCTGTTATTGGTAAAACAACAATAAAAGCACCTAATACTAAACTATTTAAAAAACTTGATAATGATGCTGTCATATATTATTCCTTCATTTATGAAATTAATCTGAGATTTATATTATATGTGACAAAAAGTCTGTATTAAATACGTGATTTTAGTGACATTAATAATATTAACATTTTATGCCTAAATTGATCTCTTTTATTGATATTATAATATATGTATACGATACACATAACTATTCATTGATATGCCATTTAATTATCATGGAGCCCCATGTAAGCCCAGCACCGAATCCTGCAATGGCAATGATATCTTTATGACAAATATGCCCTGCGTCAAAAGCTTCATCAAGTGCAATTGGTATTGAAGCTGCAGATGTATTGCCATAAAATTGAATATTAGATAAGATTTTCTCGACAGGTATATTTAGTTTATTGGCGACTGTTTCTAAAATTCTTTGGTTGGCCTGATGGAGTAGAAGCCAAGTAATATCTTTGGAGTTCATAGAAATTTGTTTCAAGCATTTACCAATACTCTCGGGGACTTTGGAAACGGCGAATTTATATACTTCTTTACCATTCATACGTAGATGTTGGTAATAGTTATTAGATGGAATATTGATTAAATTATTGTGCTTTGTGTCTTGTTGAAAATTTCTTTTATGGTTAATACATAATTGATGTGCTTCAGAGCCATCTGTATTAATTTCAAACGATAATATATCATTATCTTGATTCTTTTGTAAGATTGCAGCACCAGCGCCGTCTCCAAATAATATACACGTTGTTCTATCAGACCAGTCAACCCACTGAGATAAAGTATCAGCCCCAACTATAAGGATATTGTTATATACATTAGTTTGTATGAACTGATGTGCTATTATTAAGCTGATAACAAAGCCAGAGCATGCAGCTGTGATATCAAAAGCAGCAGCTTGTTTGGCCCCTAGTGCATGTTGTAATTGACTTGCACTACCAAAAAGGTCATTGGAAGTTGATGTCGCAAATATAATTAGATCTAAGTCCTCAGCTTGTAATAATCCTTTGGTTAAAGCTTTTTTAGATGCAATAGTTGCGAGATCAATTATGGATTGGTCTCGTCCTAAGATGTTTCTTTCTTTTATGCCTGTTCGAGTTGATATCCAACTGTCAGAAGTATCAAGGATCGTTCCTAGTAAATCGTTGTCAATGCATATGTCTGGTATTGCAGAACCGGTTGATAAAATATGAGAACCATGCATTTTTAATGGTGTCATGCCAATTTGTGAAGGTTGGTAAATAATAAATATCTTGAATCATATAAATGATTATAGTTTATAAGAGATTTTCCTGCAAAATAAATATATTTACAGATTATTTAATGATTGAAAAAATGAAACATGATCTCTGGTTCATTCAACAACTGTTTAGATATATTTTATTGTTATTTGTAAAAGTTGACAAGAGTAAACTCGAAATACTAGCCTTTTTTTACATTCCTTGTTTGTTGCTACTTTCCAGTCCTGACAATTTCAAGGGTGCATAAATGCTAGCTTCCGAGTTCAATAAATATTATACCATGTTGTATCTCCTTATGCAAGTGTAGAATTCTTTGTTTATGACATCCCACGTATTATAAAATCAAAGTAGGAGGTAATCATCTTGGCATCTTCGTCAGGTAATAGTTCCAGAGAAGCTTGTTTTAAGCATTGAATCGCATCGATCATGCCTATTATCGGTACACCTAAAGAATTGTACATCTCACGTACTCCAATAATGCCTATCTTTTCTATGGCATCTTTATCTCCTGCAAGCACTCCATATGTTACTAAGCGTAGATACCATCCGTAATCCCTTAAGCAAAGTGATCTTTTTCTGGCACCTTGGGCATTACCTCCTGGAGCAATATATTCTGGGTGTATTTGAAAGAGTGTTTTGCTTGCTCGCTGGATGATTTCTTTTTCCTTATCTCTTAGGATAGAGATAGTTGCTATTCTTCTTTCACCTGTTTTTAAATATTCTTCTATTGCTTGTAGCTCACCAATTGAAGGATATCGTAATTCATTGTCTGCTGTTGTAATAATTTGTGTAACTAGGCTCATAGCATATCTTTAGTGGTAATATAAGACTTTATAAAATATTGTACATTAAATTTTTTGTGGAAATATAATAACAAGCTTATAGTATGTTTTTTTGTTGAAAAATAGGGCCTTAGCCCCATTTTTAGAAAGAGTTACTTATAAATAGAAATATAAAACATCTGGGAAAAATCGATTAATTTCGATTACTAGTCCTGCTGTAAAAGTTATCCAAATAGCTCCTACAACTGGAATGGTAGATAAGTATTTTAATAGATTGCTGTCCATAGTATATTATTGAAATGTGATTAATTTATTTAACGAGGAGAAACTGTAATATTTTCTTCAGATTCTATAAGTTTTCCGCTAGTGAATTCTTGCCATGCAGCTAAAGGCCAGGTAAATCCAGAGGCAGAAAATTTCAGTGCTAAGGGGACATCGATAATGATTTCTTTTTCTGTGGGCTTACTGGTTTGAGCTACAGCTTGTAAATAACCTCTGCCGACCCATCCAATCCATCCTGTAATGTATATAAATAGTAATCCCGGAAATACAAAATCCCCTGCACGACTCCATCTACCATCACTGATTAGATGTGGAAGCCCATCAGTTCCGCACAACAGACCAGCTTTGCCATATTTGTCAAATCGAGTTTTCGTTTTATTGATTTGTGCTTCAAGAGCAAGTGCAGGTGGCGTATCTGGTTCATATTTCGCTAGCCGAGCTTCTAGTTTTCTGACACTACTTTTTAATCTTTTATTGAATGCAGCAGATTCTTTACAGGGTACTAAGCCTGCAACATCAGCATATGCATAAGAATAAGAATTTGATAGACATATGATACAGATTAAAAAAATGCTTAATAGTTTTTTCACTATTCAATCTCCAATTGGTAATTCAGGTAATATAACAAAAGGTTGCGGTTGAATCTCAGATAATTATTTTCTATATTATATAATATTCTTATTTCTTATATGTATTATATATAACCAGTAACAATTATCTAGATATGCATTTATGATATAATAGTTTAAGAGAATATTTGATATTTGTATATAAGTAAAAATTATTGTAAATATCTGTGATATTGATAAACTTACATAATATCAAGAATTATGATTTCATGGAAAGTCTTTTTTAGAAATGCTAGTTTAATATTATTACATTGGCATAAAAATATGGATACCAAAAATGCAACGAATGATATACTACTAATTGATAAACTTTACTATAAGGGGAATAATATTGATATTTATCTTAGCACCAATAAAGATGTAAATTTATATGATTTAGAACAATTATGTGATTCAGTTGGTTGGGTCAGGCGTCCATTTAGAAAGGTACGAACTGCTATCGAACATAGTTTTTTAACAGTTTCCTTGTTTCATACTTCTGATAATAATCAACACTTAATTGGCTTTGCCCGTGCTACTTCAGATCATGCTTTCAATGCTACTATCTGGGATGTTGTTGTGCATCCAGAGTTTCAAGGAAAAGGTTTGGGTAGAATATTGATGAATCAAGTAATAAAGCATCTGAGAGTAGCTGACATAACTACAATTACACTTTTTGCTGATCCTCAAGTAATTTCTTTTTATAAGCATCTGGGTTTTATAACAGATCCCGATGGTGTTAAAGGTATGTTTTGGTATCCCCGTTGATAATTTTCTTTTGAAGTGAGCATCTAGACATTTGTAAGAGATACAATTATAATATTGCTGTGTTGGTCTCCCGGGATATAGCGCAGTTTGGTAGCGCGCCTGCTTTGGGAGCAGGATGTCGCAGGTTCAAGTCCTGCTATCCCGACTTATTTATTGAAAGCTATTTGTATGATAATAATCGTATTTTATTGTTTATTCTGAGTTTGTGTTAAGGATGGGATACAGTATTTATTGGCTAGAGTGTCTTGTCTATTCTTTTTTAAAACTATGGCTATTTCTTTATAATACATATTGCTGCTCTGGTCTAGAGATAGATTGTCCAATATAGTTATTGCTTTAAACCATTGATGTTGACGCATGTATATTTGTGATATCTGATAGTGCAGATGAGATTTATCTAAATTATTCCTTTTCTCAGCAGAGATTATTGAGAAAGCATTTTCGTACTTATAGAAGTTAATATTTTGTATTAGCAAAATGTATGTTAAAGGGCTCAGTATAAACGATAGAAAAGTTAAGTATATAATTGGCATAATTATTTAGTATTTTTTGAGTTGACATTTGAGTAATATTTACTGCCCTATGATATAATAGGTTTTACTGGAATAAATTGATTATTATAATTATAGCTAATATATGACTAAAGGAACTTTGGGTGGTACAAATAGAAAGCGTATTAAAACATCAGGATTTCGTGTACGCATGAAAGGTCCAACAGGGAGACGTATATTGAAAGCAAGAAGAAGAAAAAAGAGGCAAAATATCGGCTTACATTAATCTGCAGATACTTTGTATGAGGATTTTTTTATTATTCAATATGATGCTTAGAGTAGTAATATGTCTACATTCTTTACTGATTGAGTCGTAATTTCTATGGATTATCTAATATGCATTTTCAGACAGAACTTAGATTGTTAATACAATCAAGTTGTTCTTTCATATATATTGTTACTTATGAAGAAGAGCGCTTAGAGAGTATTGTAAAAAGTGTAGCTGATGATGATTTATCTCAAGGTTTGTATACTTGGGACTTTGTACAAGGCTTTAATTACGCTGATAGTGACTACAACGATACAAAAAAAAATCCTCTACGAGCATTAGAATTTATTGATTCATTTAACATGAATGCAGATGCTATTTTTCTTCTTAAAGATTTTCATCTGTTCTTTTCTGATATTTCGATATTAAGAAAAATACGAAATTTATCGAGGAAATTAGATTTATGTAATCATGTCGTAATAATTGCTGGTATAAATTCATCTCTTCCGAGTGAATTAAAGCATTTGATGCAACATTTAATATTGCCGTTGCCCAATAAATATGAAATTCGCTTAGAATTATATAGATTGTTCAATAATTTATCTTTGTCTACAGCAGTTGTCAATAGCCAGGTTAATTTAATATCCAGTCTTAGCCAAGGCTTGTCAATTAATCAGTTGCGCAAAATTATTTCTAAATTAATGATTAATAGTAAATATGTTGATGATGCTTATTTACAACAGTTTCTACAAGAAAAACAGAAATATATTCAGACAAGTTTACTGGAAATTTGTAGTTCAACTGTATCTTTAAATGATATCGGTGGGATTGACAATTTGAAAAATTGGCTACTGACACGTTCAAATTCTTTTTCGGAATCTTCACTGAATTATGGTTTACCCTACCCTAAAGGTGTGCTGCTTTTAGGTATACAAGGTACTGGTAAATCTTTGACTGCCAAAGCAATAGCTAACACATGGAACTTGGTTCTTTTGAGATTAGATGTAGGTAGATTGTTTGCAGGTGTTGTTGGCCAATCAGAGGCTAACACAAGGGAGATGATCCAAGTGGTTGAGGCTTCAGCTCCGTGCGTGGTGTGGATTGATGAGATTGATAAAGTCTTTGATAAAAATTTAGGTGGGAGTGATAGTGGTACTAGTAATCGAGTATTGGCCACCTTATTGACTTGGTTATCTGATAAAACAGCTCCAGTTTTTATTGTGGCAACAGCAAATAGTATTGCTTCTTTACCAGCTGAAATTATTAGGAAGGGGCGATTCGATGAAATATTTTTTTTAAATTTACCTTCAGGGCCCGAGCGTAAAAAAATTTTTCAAGTCCATTTAAAAAAAGCCAGGCCTGAAACTTGGCATCGCTACAACATTGATTATTTGGCACAGTACTCAAAGCTATTTTCTGGTGCTGAAATTCAGCAAGTTGTAGTGGAAGCAATGCATATGGCATTTATCCACAACCGTGATTTTACATCTTTAGATATAATTAATGCCATTGATAAAATTATACCTTTGGCATTTTCTGATTATGATAGTGTGCATAGAATACAAGAATTGGCAAGTTTAGGCAAATTTAGATTAGCATCATCTAATTAATTTACCGATGTGGGTCTAGTATATATATTATCTGATATAGCTTTCAGACCATTATTGCGGCGTAATGGTCTGGTAATAAGTTCTAGTATATCTTTGGAATTCGTGAACCCATGTATTTGAGCAAAAGTGAATTCAACTGACCATTTTGTGTTAATACCTCTTGCTTCTAAAGGATTTGCATGTGCCATACCAGTAATTACAAGATCTGGTTGCAAGTCGCGAATTCGATCTAGCTGATTATAATTGTCTGGTTTCTCTACAATTTTAGGCATTTTTACTTGCCTTTGATCACAGGTTTTTCTTAGTAATTCTATTTCGGCCCCTTGATAACGCTTATCCATATAAGGTATTCCAATTTCATATACAATCATACCACAACGAATTAGAAATCTTGCTAGTGAAATTTCTAATAAATTATCTCCCATGAAAAATACAGATTTTCCACGTATTAACGATATATATTCTTCTAGGTTTTGCCATATATCAGCTTCTCGTTCGTCAAGTCCTTCTGGAATAATATCTAAAACATTACATATTTTTGCAATCCATTCTTTTGTTCCATCTGGACCAATCGGAAATGGAGCACTAATTAGTCTGGCTTTTTTTCTTCTCATCAATGTGGTTGCTGTCCTGCTCAGAAAAGGATTTACTCCTATTACGTAGTCTCCAGGTGCTATTATCGGCAGCTCACTATATCTTTGAGATGGCAGCCACCCTTTAATATTGATATTTTGCTTGCTGAGTTCATAGCTTAATTGTTTAACCTCTGGCTCAGGTAAAGATCCAAAAATAATAATCCCATTATCTATAGCTGTCGATTTTTTGTTGTCTTGTGGGAAATGTTTACTATTTGTGTCAGGGCACCTGTGGGCCATGGCAGCTAAAACTGTATCTTCACCTTGTGTAAAAGCATAGTCTAGACCATTTGCTCGAGCTACAATAATGGGCAGTTGTATATCAGCCTCTAGCTTTGGAGCAATTCCTTCAAGATCCATTTTTATTATTTCTGTGGTGCATGTACCTATCCAAAAAATAACCCCTGGTTGTCGGTCTTTTTTGATTTGCAGACACAATCTTTTCAGTTCTTCGTAATCATTAAGCTGTGCCGAAATATCACCTTCTTCTAATTCTGCCATTGCATAGCGTGGTTCTGCAAATATCATGACGCCCATTGCATTTTGAAGAAAATAACCACATGTCTTGGTCCCAATAACTAAAAAAAAGCTATCTTCTATTTTTTGATATAACCAGGATACGCAGCTTATAGGACAAAAGGTATGATAGTTTCCAGTTTCGCACTCGAATGTCGGATTATTTTGTGTTGATGTTTGCATAAGTTCAGTATCCTTAAATTATCATAAAGTTTAGCTCTTCTTCCTTTGCATTTGAAGAGTTGTTTTCTGCAGGATTTAAATAGAAATCTGATAATAAGCTGAAAAGTTCTCTATCAGCAGCTTCTTTTGGCACTATTCCTTCTGGCTTGGCAATAAGTTGGTCAGCAATGTTTAGGTAATAGTCGCATACGTACAGTAAGTCTTTATCTTTTGCTGCCATTTCAAATAGAGTTTTGCCTTTGACTCTCGAAATCCGAATATCTTCAATTAATGGCAAGACTTCCAGTACTGGTATTGGAACTGAACTAATATATTTATCAATTAAATCTCTTTTAGTTGTTCGATTTCCGATTAATCCCGCAAGTCTCAGTGAATGCGTCCTTGCTTTTTCTTTGACTGATGCGGCTATACGATTTGCAGCAAATAAAGCATCAAATCCATTATCCGTAACTATTAAACAGTAATCAGCATAGTTTAGAGGTGCTGCAAATCCACCACATACAACATCTCCTAATACATCGAATAAAATAACATCGTATTCATCAAAAGCATTCAGCTCTTTTAGTAATTTAACTGTTTCTCCAACTACATAACCACCACATCCAGCTCCAGCAGGTGGGCCACCTGCTTCCACACAATCAACTCCTGAATAACCTTTATATATTACATCTTCAGGCCAAACATCTTCATAATGATAATCTTTAGCCTGTAAAGTATCTATTATTGTTGGTATTAAAAAACCAGTTAGTGTAAAAGTGCTGTCATGTTTAGGGTCACATCCTATTTGTAGAACTTTTTTGCCTCTTTTAGCTAGTGCTACTGATATATTGCAGCTTGTTGTAGATTTGCCAATTCCACCTTTACCATAAACAGCTAGTTTCATTGGTGTCCCCTTAATTAATATTATAAAAACTTATTTTCTCGAGCCAATTGACAGCATGTGAATTTTACTTTAATTTATAGATATTCTATGCGAAAATAGGGTATTAGATAAAAAGTTTTGTATATCTGTATTTTTAGTTTATGTTCAATCATTTATTCCTATTTCCCCATTGTATTTCTGTAAAATCGATGTAACTAAATGTATTTTTGTTATATAACAAGTTTATTATGTAATTAGTAATTGTTTAGTCTAGCTTTGTACTATTCTAAATAATTGTATTTTTAAGGAGTTCATAATGATTAGTGACAGTCAAATTTTCATTGCTTTGTTATTTGCCTTAGTTTCTGCAGTTTTGGCAATACAATTAGGTACAGAATTATATTCTTAAGATTTTAGTGTCTATATATATCACATAATTTGTAGTATTCTATTGCTATGTCTGGAACAAATTTTTGTTTCAGGCAATACTAAATACTGATAAGTTCTCTGTATAGGATTCAGATTGGCTGGTGTTATATTGATTGCTTTGAAATTTTACCGATATATTTTTTGAAAAACTAATTAAAATCTTGTGAGTATTATTAAAGAACGTATACGTCCTGTTTTTCCGTTTACTGCTATTGTTGGACAAGAAGAAATGAAATTGGCTCTCATTTTAAATATGATCGATCCCAAAATAGGTGGGGTAATGATTATGGGAGACCGGGGAACTGGTAAATCAACAACTATTAGAGCAATTGCTGATTTGCTGCCTCAGATTTCAATTGTGCAAGATGATATTTTTAATTCACATCCCACTGACACTGATCTTATGAGTGATACAGTGCAAGAGCTTGTCAGAAATGGTAAGCAAATCCCAGTATCTTTTGTGAATGTCCCAATGGTTGATTTGCCTCTAGGTGCAACAGAAGATCGTGTCTGTGGTACTATTGACATTGAGAAAGCATTAAATGAAGGTGTTAAAACTTTTGAGCCGGGTTTATTGGCAAAAGCAAATCGTGGAATTTTATATGTTGATGAAGTAAATTTACTTGATGATCATTTAGTAGATATTTTATTAGATTCGGCTGCATCAGGTTGGAATACGGTTGAACGTGAAGGAATCTCTGTTCGTCATCCGGCACGTTTTGTATTGGTTGGATCTGGTAATCCGGAAGAAGGTGAGCTTAGGCCTCAGCTATTAGATCGGTTTGGTATGCATGCTGAGATACGCACAGTTAAAGATCCTGCCTTGAGAGTGAAAATTGTTGAACAGCGCAGCAATTTTGATCAAGACCCAAATGCATGTATTACCGAATATCAGGATCAACAAGATACTCTGAAATCACAGATTGCCCATGCTCGTGAATTATTAGACGATGTAGTTCTTGATGTCACGCTAAGAATGAAAATTTCTCAAGTTTGTGGTCAGCTTGATGTTGATGGATTAAGAGGTGATATTGTTACAAATCGTGCGGCTAAAGCATTTGCTGCCTATAATGCCAGGACTAATGTTATCGTAGATGATATTATGCAGGTCATTGTATTATGTCTGCGTCATAGATTAAGAAAAGATCCTTTGGAGACAATTGATTCTGGTACGCGAGTTATGCAATCGGTTAAAGAGGTCTTCGAATAATCTACAGGCCCAGTAGGATTCGAACCTACATTAGAGACTTAGAAGGTCCCTGTCCTAATCCCTTAGACGATGGGCCCTTTATATGTGGTCTATTCTTGGTAGATTGGGCGGTACTGGACTTGAACCAGTGACCACCTGCTTGTAAGGCAGGCGCTCTACCACTGAGCTAACCGCCCACCCAACTTTATAGTATCTTATACCAACATGTGTAAATTAGCAATTGGTATATAATGAATTTATTGTAAAAACTTGGATCTAAATGTCTTGTTGATCTATTTCTATACGTATTATTGGCTAATATATTTTTTTCTTGTGATGGTTCAATGTTAACGCGTACTAATTTATTGAATTTATATTATCGAATTCAAACTATTTATAATGTTTTGAATCATTTAGGATTAGCTTCTTGTTCAGGACAACGTAAAAATTACCATTTGATTAGGCAAATATATAGTATGGGGGTTGGCTCGCTTGTAATTGTTTTATTAACATCTTGTTTTGTAGGTATGATTTTTACTTTTCAAGTAGCCCGTGAATTAACTTATCTAAATGCGGCTGATTTGGTGGGATCAATCTTAACAATAACATTTTTACGAGAATTAGCACCTGTATTAACTGCAATTATTGTAACAGGAAGAATTGGTTCATCTTATACAGCTGAAATAGCATCTATGAAAATTACAAATCAAATAGATGTTCTATATGTTTTACATATCGATCCGATAGAGTATTTGGTAAGACCTAGAGTGTTTGCCTGTATTATTATGTTGCCTGTGCTGAATTTAGTAAGTTTAGCTACAAGTATTGCAAGCAGTATATTCATTTCAACTATCTTGTATCACATTGCACCAACCATTTTTATTACTTCTTCATATTCTTCTATCTATATATGGGATGTTACTTATTCTTTTGTTAAAACATTTGTTTTTGGTTTAATTATTGGTGTCGTTAGTTGTACTTGGGGCTTAACAACTCAAGGTGGTTCGATGAATGTAGGCAGAGCAACTACATCATCAGTAGTAACTATTCTGTTAACTATACTTCTTGTCGATTTTTGTTTATCATTGCTTATGTTTCATAATGCCAATATTTTAGTATACTGATGTTTAAAGATTTTAGTAAATGGTTTAATTATCTTGATGCATATACAAGATTGCTAGCATGCACTACAGTATTTATCTCGTTATCTGTAAGCAGTATAATTTATTGGATACTTTTCAGTTTGCATAGAAGTTTTATGACAAGTCAGCTTGATTTACTTGATACTCTAAGTCAACAGCTGGGTCTATATATTGCATATACTTATGGATTATTAGGAGAAGCTGACATAAGAACTGCTATCGAGAAAATATATCTTTCAATTCAAGATGTTGGGTATATTATTGTGTTTCAGTCGCCAAGTAAAATTATTTCAATCTTACCTGATACTAATAATATTTCAGTAGATTCTACTTTTCTAAATATATTGGGAGATAGATGTTATCATCATCTTAATTGGGATATTACCAATATGTGTATATCTTATACTCCTAGGTCTCAATCTCTTGTGGATATTTTAATTATTCTTAGTTTTACTAATGTAGATACATTGTATTTTTATGTCGGTATCAAAAATGATATATTGTTTATATTTGATTCATCGTTAAAGTATACCTATGGATTGAGCTTACTTACTTTTGTTACTATTTGGGTTGTCTCTGGTTCTATAATTTTTATTAATTTGATTATGATTAATGAGTCAGCACAAAAGTTTAGATTTGCTATTCGAAAAATCTGTACAGGTGACTTCAGTTATAGGATGCCACCACAAAATTTAAGCGGGCTAATAGACTTGGGGTCAGATTTGAATGAGATGGCTGAACAATTAGATATTTATGAAAAAAATAATGTTTATCAGTTAGTATTAGAAAAATCAAAGTTAGAAACTGTGTTATCTATAGTTAATGATGGTATTATATTATTGGATCAAGATCTTAGAATAGTTTTTATTAATCCATCAGCGTCTAAAAATTTAACTTGCCTAAAATCTTGTATAGTTGGTAGTTATTTGAGTGATTATTTGCCTAATTATATTAATGATCAAATATTACCGTTACTTAAACAGTTAATTGATTCTAGTGCTGACGTTAATATTACTTATGATATCGCTGACTATACAACTTATATTACGGTATATTTTAATAATAACATTCCAAAGACTTTACAGTTGGTTATGACAGCAGTATTTGATATAAATACAGATATGCTTAATGGTATAGGCATAAGTATACAAGATTTTACAGATCAAGTTGGTTTGAATGAAGCTAAGACACAATTTATCAGTAATGTATCACATGAGTTACGAACTCCTCTATTTAATATTCGTTCTTTTCTTGAAACATTGTCTGAGTATAATAATTCTCTTTCCGAGCAACAAAAATTAGAGTTTCTTGAAATTGCTAATCAGGAGACCCAAAGGTTGACGTTTCTCGTAAATGATGTTTTAGACTTATCTCGTTTGGAGTCTGATTTTATGGATGTTTTTGAGCCAGTTGAAATTCATGAAATTGTTCCTCCGATTATTCAAACCTCTTGTTTGAGAGCAAATAATAAAAAGATTAGATTAATTTTTCAAATTAATCCGCAGGTATTAACTATTAATGGTTATCCCAATTTACTGATTCAGGTACTATCTAATCTTATTGGTAATTCTTTGAAATTTACACCTGTCGATGGCAGGATTTTACTGAAAGTATATTTAATAAAACCATCTACCTACACAGGTTGTGATAAAGTCTCCAGAGTTCGTATTGAAATTATTGATGAAGGGACTGGTATTGATGAGCTGGATCAGATTCGTGTGTTTGACCGTTTTGTGCGTTTGGAAAATAATGTGCACATACTGGAAGGAACAGGTTTGGGTTTATCTATTGTGAAGAATATTGTCGAGAAACATCGCAGTCAAGTTCATCTGTATAGTGAGCTAATGATTGGCAGTAGTTTTTGGTTTGATCTTACTTTACTTGAAAAGAAGAGTTAAGTAATCAGGTGTCTTTTCCTCCTAAAGGAGTATAATATGAATATAGTGTAAATGTTTGATTATCTATTAGTTATAATTATGAGTAACTAAAGCTATTTCTTTTAGCTTATAGCTTAGATGTGCCTATGCTAATCAGTGCTTATGTTCTAAACTTACATTTGATTACGTTGTCTTGGCTTGTATTAATTTTAGTGAAGCTGATTCATAGGTTATTTTGTAGTTAGTTATATAATGATCAGTGTTATACTTTTAATTGGTATTGTTTAAATAGAGTTAAAAATATAAACTGAGAATAGTTTACCTTAATATACCATTTTGATTTTATTATTATTGTGTTAGCTTTTAATTTTTTAGCAAGGAGGTAAATTCTATGTCAGGAGGATCTACAGGTGAACGTCCTTTTTCTGATATTATTACTAGTATCCGGTATTGGGTAATTCATAGTATTACAATTCCATCGTTATTTGTTGCCGGCTGGTTATTTATTAGTACCGGTCTAGCTTATGATGTCTTTGGTACACCTCGTCCAAATGAGTATTTTACGCAAGATCGCCAACAAGTACCGTTGGTAAATGATCGTTTTAGTGCGAAGCAAGAACTTGAAGATTTAACAAAAGGAATCTAAGAAGGAGAAATCTATATGAGCAGAGGAAACATAAATCAGCCCATTTCATACCCTATTTTTACATTTAGATGGTTAGCAATTCATGGCTTGGCAATTCCAACCATCTTTTTCCTGGGAGCTATTACATCAATGCAGTTTATACAAAGATAGGAGATTACAATGAGTGGCCCAAATCCAAATAAAGAGCCGGTAGAATTAAATCGTACCTCATTATTCTGGGGACTATTATTGATTTTTGTGTTAGCTGTATTATTTTCTAGTTATTTCTTTAATTAATTAGTGAAATTTATTGTAAGGAAGGAGTTAAAATTTAATGGCAGGTACTGGTAGAGTTCCTTTATGGTTAGTTGCAACAGTAGGTGGAATAGCAGCAATCACAGTTTTAGGTATATTTATTTATGGTTCATATTCTGGCATCGGTTCATCACTGTAGTTGGAATTATTTAAGACGTTAGTTAAGAATTTATGTCTTATGAAATATATCTAACCGCTTTTTAATTGTTTCTTAAAATTAAAAAGCGGTTCTTATAGTATCTAATATTCAAAAAAATATTCTATCAATAATGATTAAGTTATACTTTCTTGCTCAATATAAATAAATAATAAAGCCATACCTATTCCTGGAAATATAATTCCAACTAAGGGAACAAGTATTGATGGTAAATATGAAGCAGTCATAATAATAGTACTCGTGTAAGTTAGTTAATGTTAGTTTATATACTTACAGAAAAATTATGTAAGATATCCTACTTTACTTATTGTATATAATATTGATTCTTCTAGTACTATAAATATTGTAAAATTTAATACTTTAGTATTTATTTTAATTCAGAAGATTTTCTGAAGTGAAGTATTTATAATATTAATAATTATTTTATTTCCATAAAAGTTGATGAGTAAAACAAATAAACTTGTAGATAGCAGTAGCTTAGATGCTATGCGTAAATTTTCTGAAGCATATGCCAAACGTACAGGCACCTTCTTTTGTATAGATCCAAGTGTTACTGACGTTGTTGTAGAAGGTCTTGCTAAGCACAAAGATTTATATGGAGCACCATTATGCCCATGTAGACATTATGATGATAAACAAGCAGAAGTTCAAGCAGCATATTGGAATTGTCCTTGCGTACCAATGCGTGAAAGAAAAGAGTGCCATTGTATGCTATTTTTATTGCCTTCAAATGAGTTTGCTGGTGATAAACAAGAAATAGTATCTAAGTAAGTATTAGAGACTATTCTCTGTAGTTCAAGAATAGTCTAATAGATTTTATTATTTCTTCATCAATAAGGTAAGCATTATTTTTGAGCTAATATAATTTATGTGATGCATGTATTATTCGCACATCAGTTGAATTAAGCTAAAGTTATAAGTTACCTCTTTTTAAAGACAAGAGGACTATTACTGCAGGCCCTACTAAAACGATTATAGCTAATGAAGTTAGCTGTCCTATGACTTGCCAATTGATCATTGTTAAATATATCCTTGTTTTAATTATTATTAATATCTTATATAGTTTATATATCTATTATACAATTTTATTTGCCTTATTGATCAATCGTATGCCAATAAGTAACTTAGGCTAATGATTTTCTTCGTGTAGTTTTTTGTGGTAAACCTGTTTTATTCAACATGAAATAAGCCCAATCTTTATCAATTTGAATGATAATCTTATTATTAATAATATCTAACTCTTTTGTATGATTTAGCTTAAGCAAGATTTGATCTAATATATCGTAGTTACACTGAACACCTGTGTTATGTATGATAAATAGGTGTAGTACTCTGATCTGGATGCATTTATGTTGTTTTAGTAATGATTTATATTTAAAGGCAACATAATTTGGATGTTTTATCAAGAAATATATTTTAATTGTGATTTGCCTTAAGTACTCTGTCTCACAGTGACTTCTGTCTAAAAATATATTAATATTCTTCTCTATGTCTATTTGATAGTATTGTTTCAGATATGGTATTATTTCATGACGTATACGATTGCGATTATTACTGTAATATATATTTGTATAATCAAACCAAATTGGCAGTTTGTAATATTTACAAAACCAGTTGATTTCAGTTCTGGTAAAGTTTAGTAATGGTCTAATTAATTTAATTCCTGGAGATAAATCTCTCTGCCATCTAAGACTATTTAGCTGATCCACACAGCTTCCTTTTAAGAGGTTCATTAAGCAAGTTTCAGTTCTGTCACTTAAAGTATGTGCCGTAGCAATGACATCATATTTATAATTTGTTGCTGTATTAATGTATATCTGGTACCGCATATCTCTAAATTCGGTTTCTGAATATTGTTTAGGCTTTAATTGATATAAATATAATGGGCATTGTGTTTTTTTAACAATATGAAGCATATGTTCAGTATTTTGAGTCGTGTCTTGCCTCCATTGATGGTCAATATGTACTACCCCAAGATCAATTTTGAATATATGCTGTAAATCGATGAATAATTTTAGAAGACATAGCGAATCTTGACCACATGATATTGCTAAAAGTATTGAATTGTTGTTCCTAATAGGAATTTTGGAAGTTAGATTGTGGAGCAGTTTTGAATGTAGGAAAGAGTTCATGGTGCTAGTGATATGAATTTAGTTTTGAGTTAGGTCTTGATATTCTTTTATACCTGTGTAATCATAGATCTATAGTTGCAAGAGGGTTGCTAACTCAATGGTAGAGTACTCGGCTTTTAACCGATTAGTTCCGGGTTCGAGTCCCGGGCAACCCATTGATGAGTTGTAAAAATGTAAATATTTATTATAAACTATTTTATATCATACAAGTTTATTTTTATATCTTTCTTTATATGTCAACAGTTTCATCCGCTATAAGTTCATTACCCTATTCTTGTGCTTTAATTCCTTTTATTACTGCAGGTAATCCCAATATACAAAGTACAGAAAATATATTAAAATTATTAGATAATTCTGGTGCAGATGTAATTGAGATTGGTCTTCCTTATTCAGATCCTTTGGCTGATGGTCCTGTAATTCAAGAAGCATCTCAAGAAGCATTAAAGCAAGGTATGAATTTTGATGTTCTATTGGGCATTTTGCATCAAGTTAATGGTCAAATTCGTGCCCCTTTGGTATTATTTACATATTATAATCCTGTTGTGTCACGAGGTGTCCTCTCTTTTGTGAAAGAGATAGCAGCAGCTGGTATTAAAGGAATTATTATACCTGATTTGCCTCTTGAAGAAGCAGATTATTTGTTAGAGATTTGTAATACATTTTCAATTGAACTGATTCTATTGGTAACCCCCACAAGTTCACCTGAGCGCATAGAAAGTATTATTGATAAATCTCAGGGTGTTATTTATATTGTTAGTTCTACTGGTGTTACTGGTATGAGAAAGAAAATTAATAGTGAGATGAAAGAATTTATTCAAAGTATTAAGGCTAAGACAAATAAGTTGATTATTATGGGTTTTGGTATTTCACAAAAGAAGCATGTAGAACAGATTATCCAGTGGGATGTCGATGGTATTGTTATTGGCTCAGCATTTGTTAATTGTTTGGCCGATCCAAATGTATCAGAGGGATTAAGTAAACTACAGTCTTTATGTCAGTCCATGAAAGACACAATTATAGATGTATAATATATTTAATTAATATACCCCCAGGGGAATTCGAATCCCCGTTACCTCCGTGAAAGGGAGATGTCCTAGGCCTCTAGACGATGGGGGCAGTCATTACCTACTGCACTCCTACCAAATATATACGAATTATGGTAATTTGTCAAGGTTAATGATAATGGAATCTGTGATTTATCCAGTTATTGTGTATTTTTAGTGGTTATATCGGGATCGATTACTAGCCGTGATCTCATAATGAAATAACTAACTGTTTCTCTTATATATGTGATCATTTTAATAAATAAAGAAAAGGCCTCGTTTTTATATTCAGTTAAGGGATCTTGTTGTCCGTAGCTTCGCCACCCAATCGCTTCTCGCAGATTAGCCATTCTTTCTAAATGTTCTTGCCATGCCGTATCAATTTGCTGTAGTAAGTAATATTTTTCTAGTTGCCTAATCAGCCCTGGCCTTAATTGTTCCAGATAGGCTTCTCTTAAATCATAGCTTATTCTAAATTGTTCTCTTAAGAAACATTGTATTTCTTTGTCATTCATTTGTAAGAATAAATTAAGAGAAGTTTCTGTTGGTAGATTTAATATAGTTTGTATTTTTATGTATATGTCTTGTTCTTGAATAGAGTGATTGGACGTATTTGTTTTTTCTCTTTTGTAGAAATTCATGATTTCTTCTATTGTACTTTCACCATATTCTAGTAGGCAGTCTCTGACATAAGTTGAATGCAGTATCCGATTACGTTCAGCATATATTGCTTGACGTTGATTGTTTAATACTTCATCATATTCGAATAATTGTTTTCTAATATCGTAGTAGTAAGATTCAACTTTTTTCTGAGCATTATTTAAGCTGCGATTTAAAATAGATGATTCAATTGGTGTTTCATCATCAATATTTAGTGTTTCCATAAGCTGTAAAATTTTGTCACCCCCAAAGATCCTTAGTAAATTATCTTCAAGACTTAAGAAGAATCGTGAAGATCCAGGATCCCCCTGACGTCCCGCTCTCCCACGCAATTGGTTATCTATACGTCTTGATTCATGTCTCTCAGTACCTATGACATGCAGTCCACCTAATTTGATGACTTTTTCTTTGTCTAACATGAAATCTTGTGTATATATCTCTAAAATTTTTTCGTAAGTATTATGTATTTGATTAGCTATTTTTGACTTGTTATTCGATTCATATTTGGAGATACACTCTTCCGTATATGAAATGATTTGTTCTGATGTCATGTTGTTAAAAGGCATATTGGCTTTTAATATATCCACCATTTCATCTAAATATAATTTAATTTGAGTATTTGGTTTATAGTATTCAATTTGAAGTTGATTTGTCTGAGTTTTAATGAAATGATCTTTGATTGTTTGTAGTATAATTAGTTTACTATATTGTTCTGCATTTCCTCCTAGTATTATATCAGTTCCCCTTCCAGCCATGTTAGTGGCAATAGTCAGAGTTTTGGATTGTCCTGCTTGGGCAATAATTTGAGCTTCCTTTTCAACATTTTCTGGTTTAGCATTTAACAGGTTATATGGTAAATTGTATTCATCCAATAATTTGGCTAATAACTCTGATTTTTCAACATTTGTAGTACCAATTAATGTAGGTCGTCCTGCATTATACATATCGTAGCATTCATTGGCAATAGCGGACCACTTATTATATTCTTGCTTATATACTAAATCAGGTAGGTCTAATCTGATACAATCTTTATTTGTTGGTATTGTAATCACATTGGTTTTATAAATTTTTTCAAATTCTTGTGATTCAGTGGATGCTGTACCAGTCATTCCAGAAAGTTTCTTATAAAGGAGGAAAAAATTTTGGTAAGTGATTGATGCGAGAGTTTGGTTTTCTTGTTGTATTTCCACATTTTCTTTTGCTTCTATTGCCTGATGTAATCCATCACTCCATCTTCTTCCTGGCATTATACGTCCTGTAAATTCATCTACAATTACAACTTGATTTTGTTTTACTATGTAATTGCGATCTTTTATGAAAATATTTTGTGCTTTTAAAGCGTTAAGTATGTATTGTGCCCAAGGATCTTCGATTTGATAGATATTTGATATTTTTAAAAAGTTTTCACAAAATACTATGCCTATATCTGTAAGTATAATATTCTTAGCCTTCTCATCTATTTCATAGTGTTGCTTGATTGTTAATTCCTGTGCAAGAATATTGCTTGTAATATATTTATTAGTTGGTACGTCAGATGGACCTGAAATAATTAATGGTGTGCGTGCTTCATCAATCAGTATGGAATCTACTTCATCTATGATACAAAAATTGAATTTTCTTTGCACAATATCATTTATGTCAATTGCCATATTATCTCTCAGATAGTCAAATCCAAGTTCGCTGTTGGTCACATAAATAATGTCTTTATCATAATTCAATTTTCTGCTTTTAGGATCCATATTTTGTTGTATCAGACCAGTTTTGAGTTGTAAAAAAGTATAAATTTTACCCATCCATTCAGCATCTCGTTTCGCTAGATAATCATTGACTGTGACGATATGCACTCCTGTACCGTCTAGTGCGTTGAGATAAGCAGGTAATGTGGCTGTTAAAGTTTTACCTTCTCCAGTTCTCATTTCTGTGATGTTCCCCTTGTGTAATATAATTCCACCAAGCAGTTGAACATCAAATAATTCAATGCCAAATAGTCGATGACAAGTTTCCATAATCGTTGCAAAAGCTTCAGGTAATAAATCATTTATGTGAGTACCATCTTTTATTTTTGCTCTTAACTTATAAGTTTGTTGCTGTAATTCAGAGTTATCCCACTTTTGCATTTTCTTTGTTAAACTTTTAATATTGCGTATTTGTTTCTCATGTTGACGCAGTATTTTCGTATCTGAGCTAGTTAAAATATTAAACATGTCTAATTATCCAAAAAGTTGTTTATTAAATAAGGGGAGAAAAGTTCATTAATTGTTAGGTGCAATTTAGGTTTTATATAGATGCAATATGATCTTCCCCATATATTGCCTTCAGTATTAAAGTATTCTTCTAATGCATGGCAGTACCCAGTATATATTGTCATCAGATCCCGGTGTATATTGACATCATGATTAATCAGCTCCATTCCTATTGGTTTGTCTAAGGATAGTATTTGGAAATTTAAAAGACTGTCATGTATGTGAGATTCTGCAAATAGAATTTTTTTTTACTTTCATTATTTATGAGCCAAACTTGTCTCTTGTATTGATGTAATTTATTGATATGATGATATCTTTGGTTTGTTCTGTATGTTTCTTGGTATTGTTGAATTAAGAGAATATTGATTAATTGGTTCTGTAAGATGCTATTATTGCGTGTAAATGAGCCATTATTAGTTGCAAGGATACGAATATACGGAGGTATAGATTTATTGTGACGTATTTGTGATAGAGACTTGGGAGTAATCGTACAATCCCATGTTTTGATGAAGCTTGAATTAATCGGTATCATATCTGCTATGCGTTTATATTCTAACTTTACTAGTTGTACCTGTTGCTGATTTGATAATTAAGCTTTTGCCAGTCATTTCTTCTGGTTTTTCTATTTTTAATAGATCTATAATTGTTGGGGCAATATCTGCTAGTGACCCATTCTGTCTGAGTTTTATCTGTGTTTCTACTTCTTGTTTTATTAATTTCTTATTATGAATCAGTATAAATGGCACTAGATTGGTAGTGTGTGCTTTGCATGCTTGTTGTTTTTCATCAATCATATATTCAGCATTGCCATGATCAGCTGTGATTATCATAGTGCCTCCTAATTGGTCTATAGTATTTAGGATTTGACTGATTTCTTTGTCGACACTTTCTATAGCTTTTATTGTGCTTGTAAGATTTCCAGTATGCCCAACCATATCTGGGTTAGCATAGTTGATGACAATTAATGAGTAGATGTTTTTTTGAAGGGCACTTAATACACTTTGAGTAATTTGTGATGCTGACATTTCAGGCGATTGATCATATGTCGCAACTTGGGGACTTGAAATCAATTCTCTGTCCTCACCATTGAAAGGTTCTTCGACTCCGCCATTTAAAAAGTATGTAACATGTGCATACTTTTCAGTTTCTGCTATGCGTAGTTGTTTTAAATGATTTTTTGCGATAATTTCCCCTAAAAAGTTAATTTTATTAATAGGCTTAAATGCTATAGGTATTGCTAGTTTCGAATCATATTGCGTAAAGCTACAGATGTTTAACTTTTGAATATTTTTAGTTACAAAGCCTTTGAAACTTTGTTTGCAGAATACTTGGCATAATTGTCTCATGCGATCGGGGCGAAAGTTGAAGAAAATAATCCCATCTTTAGATTGTATTTTTCCATGGTGTATTTTTGTGGGTATAATAAATTCATCCGAGATATCTTGCTCATAAAACGATTTGATAATTTCATGCGGCCCTTGTCCATCTATATCTTCATCTTCAGTGAGAATCTTGTAAAATGCTTCAGTTCTTGCCCATCGGCAATCACGATCCATTGCATAATATCGGCCACTTATAGAACATATTTTTCCTATGCCAATTTCTCGAATTTTATGTTGTATTAAGTCAATAAAATGACTTGCACATTTTGCATCAGTATCTCGCCCATCAGCGATAAAATGAATACATACATTATTGATATTATGCTTTTTAATAAGATCCAGTAAAGCTAATAGATGATTTATGTGTGAGTGTACTCCTCCATTTGAGCATAAACCGATGAGATGAATTTGACTGTCCTGAGCTTTTACTTGGTTGCAAATTTTTGTTAAGGTTGAGTTATTATAGAAGCTTTTATTTTCTATAGATTGAGTAATTTTTACTAAATCCTGAAGTATTACCCTTCCTCCACCTATTGAAGTATGTCCGACTTCTGAATTCCCTACCTGATTGACAGGTAAGCCAACATCTAATCCTGATGCACTTAATGTTGTTGAAGGAAATTGTTGTAGTAATTGGTCCATTATAGGTGTGTTTGCCAAGTGAATTGCATTGCCATCATTTTCTATACCTGAACCCCAACCATCTAGAATAGTTAAAATTATAGGATTGATAGTTTTATTTTCCATAAGAATTATTAAAAATATAAATGAACTATATAATATTATTGACGATTACTGTAAATAACTAATATTACCTGATCTATTATAAATATAAATTATATAGTTAAGAAACCGCAAAAAATATTTCATAAATATTTTTTTGCGGTTTCTTATTTAATGTCATTAAAAAGGCTTACGGTCTTTAAGCTTAGCTTAAAGTATTAATAGCATAGTCTAAGTAAGTATTTGCTTCATTAGCTACTTGTCCTGAAAGATTATGACTATTTTTGATATACTGTAGAGCTTCGATATACCAACTTGGTGAAAGTTCAAAGCTACGATTAATTTCTTCCAGACCTGCAACCAAGTATTCATCCATAGGCCCTGTTGCACCTACGACTAAGCAATAAGTTGTCATACGTAAGTAGTATCCAATATCTCTTGCACATTTTGCTTTACCTATTGCACTTGATGCATATGTTGGGCCTGGCATTTGTGTTACGAAAGGAAATTTAGTATAAACTGCTTGAGCTGCACCAGTAATCAATCGTTGAGCACTGTTGGTTAATGACCGAGCAGCTTCTAAGCTTGCTGCAGCTCTATCATATCTTCCTGTGATAGCTTGAAGTTCTGCATTGCTTAAAAAGCGTCCTTGGCTATCTGCCGATGCGATTGCTTCTGTTATAGGAGTTTTCATGAAAAAATATCCTTAATATTATAGATTTTATATAATGAATTAAATAAATGTTGCAATATATTTTTATACTACTGCGATAGCTGCACGATCGAAGTAGCTACCTAGTTCAGCAGTTAAAGTGCTGCAGTCGCCTAGTGGTACGCCATTTAAATCATTTGCTAGAGCAATTGAAGCTTCTTTCATTTTTTGAATTGCAACAGCAACTGACGATCCTGGCGTACCTAGAGCTTGATAAGTTTCCCTAAGACCGTTTAAACAACGGTCATCTAGCACACTTGAGTCACCTGCTACCATGGAATAACTAACATATCGTAGTACAATTTCCATATCCCTTAAACATGCTGCCATTCTTCTGCTGGTATATGCATTTCCACCAGGCTGTATTAATTGTGGCTGTTCAGCAAATAGAGCCCGAGCAGAATTAGTAACTATTGCAGATGCATTCGAGTTAATCTTGTTAACAACATCTAATCTTTTTTGACCTTCTTTAACCATTGTTGACAAAGCATCGAGTTGTGTACTGCTTAAAAATTCTCCTCTTGCGTCAGCTTGTGCAACGACTTTAGCAAATGCGTCTAGCATATTGTTTGCTCCTTTACTAATAAAGATAATCCAGATTAATACTAATAGATAAATAAAATTACACTAAATATCTGGCAGATTTTTTTAGCATAGTCTTTTTGACTCTTGACTAAGTATAATCTCACAGGAAATTATACATGTATTGTGATTCAAGAATATTTTAATAATTGTTGCATTGCTCTTATTCTGTTTAGTCACTTATAATTTCTGGTTGGCTGATTTCATCTGCCATTTCAAGGATTGCACGAATTACCGGCTTTATTCTGGGATCATCAACTATATCGATATCTTCATATTTACGTCTTTTAGCTCTGTTAGCTACCTGTACCGTGATTTTAAATCGATTTGAAGCAACTTCTAGTAATTCTTCTGTTTTATAAATAACTTGAGTGGATTCTAGAACATTGGGATATAACATGTATGTATATTCTGGTATAAATAATAGTTTTAATGTGTATTCAACTTTGCTGCCGTTTAATTATGATAAATTTATTAATCTTAGAAAAATATGTGTAATAATCATAGCAGCAGTGATATAGATAATTAGATTTGTAATAGGATTTTTATGCTATTTCGAAAATATACAAGAAAAAATTGTGTAGTTTTTTTATGTATTCGTTTATTGTGAATAGTCATTAAAATTTATTTATTATTCTAATTAGTTTATATCATATTAATGTTGCTATATATTTCATTTAATCTTTTATAAATAAACATATGCAAGCGTCAAAATATTATACTTCTTTATTGTACAATTATTCCGGTCAACCCTCTTTGATACAAGAACGAGATGCATGTGGAGTAGGATTTTTGGCTAATCCTTCCCAAAAGCCTACACATGAATTGGTCGTGAAGGCCTTAGGATGTTTAACTTGTATGGAACATCGAGGTGCTTGTAGTGCAGATCGTGATACGGGTGATGGAGCTGGTATTATGACACAGATCCCATGGGAATTATTTGATAATTTTGTTGATAAAACACACTCAAATATTGGTGTTGCAATGATGTTTTTGCCATTTGATAATACCCGAAAAATACAGGAATTGTTTGAATGGGTATTACAAGATGAAAAATTTGATATCTTGGGTTGGCGAGATGTTCCAACTATTGATGAAGTTTTAGGGATGCAAGCCCAAATGACTAAACCGCTTATTCGGCAGTGTTTTGTTAAGAGTCAAGATCTCAGTGGTGACTTGTTGGAGGCTACATTATACGCTATAAGAAAAAGAATTGAAAAGCTTGTTTCTCAGCAATTTGAAGTTCTCAATAATCAGTTCTATATATGTTCGTTTTCATCACGTACAATTGTTTATAAAGGAATGCTTCGTTCTACAGTCTTGGGCCAGTTTTATCAAGATTTATATCATCCTAAGTATACAAGTATATTTGCGATGTATCATCGACGTTTTAGCACCAATACGATGCCAAAATGGCCATTAGCGCAACCAATGAGGTTTGTCGCACACAATGGGGAAATCAATACCTTGTTGGGCAATTTAAATTGGATGAAATCAAAAGAATCATTATTTAATCATAAATTCTTGCAACATCGTCTTGACGATATTAAACCTATTGTTAATTATGAGAACAGTGATTCTGCTAACTTGGATGCTGCAACTGAAGTGTTGGTGTCATCGGGTAAATCGCCAGAAGAAGCTTTGATGATTTTGATTCCTGAAGCTTATAAAAATCAGCCAGCTTTAGATGATTTTCCTGATATTGTCAATTTTTATGATTATTATAGTCATTTACAAGAACCTTGGGATGGACCAGCTTTAGTTGTTTTTAGTGATGGTAAAACTATAGGTGCTACCCTGGATCGTAATGGTTTGAGGCCAGCACGTTATTGTGTTACTAGAGACGGTTTAGTAATTGTGTCTTCTGAAAGTGGTGTTCTTGAACTTGATGCAGGTGAAATTATCGAAAAAGGAAGATTGGGTCCAGGTCAAATGCTATCTTTAGATATGCAAACTGGTATTTTAGCCGATAATTGGTCAATTAAAAATGAGGTGGCAAAAAAATTCCCTTACGGATCATGGTTATCAGAATATAAGCAAATCTTAGAACAGCAACCGTACGTAACTGAAACTCTGAAGTCAGATATAGATTTAATGAAGTTTCACACAGCTTTTGGTTATTCTAATGAAGATGTGGAATTAGTTATTGAGCACATGGCTAGCTCAGCGAAAGAACCAACTTTTTGCATGGGAGATGATATCCCATTGGCTATTTTGTCATCGAAACCGCACCTTATTTATGATTATTTTAAACAAAGATTTGCGCAAGTCACTAATCCTGCTATTGATCCGTTAAGAGAAAGTCTTGTGATGTCTTTGAACATCACGCTAGGTGCAAAAGGAGATCTACTGTCCCCGCATAATTCTATTCCTCAGCGAATTCAGTTACATTCACCAGTGATAAATGAAAATGAGCTAAAGCAAATTTTACAATCTACTTGTAAGTGTGAAAAAATTAGAACTTTTTATATTAATGATGAAGTTGATTTTAACTTAAATCGGCCTATTTTACAAATTTGTGAACAAGCTTTAGAATATGCAAAAGGAGATGTTGATGTCCTGATTCTGTCAGATTTTACTGATGAATTATCTGAACGTGAAATTTTCATACCTCCTTTGTTGATTGTTGGTGCTGTGCATCATTACTTGATTAAGCATAATGTGCGTCAAAATGTATCAATTGTTGTGGAGACAGCACAATGTTGGAATACGCATCATTTTGCATGTTTGATTGGCTATGGAGCCAGTGCTATATGTCCTTATCTTGGTTTTCAGACAGTTCGTAATTGGTGGCATCATCCGAAAACTCAGAAGTTGATGAAAAATGGTAAAATTAATCAATTAAGTATAACAGACGTGCAAAATAATTACCGTATTGCTATTGAAGCAGGCCTCCTTAAAATTTTGTCCAAAATGGGTATTTCTTTGCTTTCAAGTTATCACGGTGCTCAAATATTTGAAATTTTAGGACTTGGTGAGGATGTTGTGGAGACTGCATTTAAAGGTACTGTATCTCGAGTTAATGGTATGAATTTAAAAGAACTGGCTGTACAAGTTTCTGAGAATTACTTGAATGCATTTAATTCAGTTCTACCTAAAAAACTTATTAACTTAGGCTATGTACAATATCGTCCAGGTGCTGAGTATCATGTAAATAATCCTGAAATGTCTAAAACATTGCATAAAGCTGTGCGTGCTAAAGATAATGAATTGTATGTAAAGTATGGCAATCTATTGCAAAATAGACCCCCAACTAATTTACGAGACTTGCTGCAGATTAAGGAGAGTAAAGTATCTATACCAATAGAGGATGTAGAGTCTGTAGATAAAATTTTAGCTAGGTTTTGTACTGGTGGCATGTCTTTAGGTGCATTGTCAAGGGAAACTCATGAAACATTAGCTATTGCTATGAATAGAATTGGAGGTAAATCTAATTCTGGTGAAGGTGGAGAAGATCCTGATAGATTTCGTCATATAGCTAATGTAAACGAATCGGGTTCTTCAGATCAATTTCCTCATTTAAAAGGTCTGAGAAATAATGATTTAGCTAATTCCGCTATCAAACAAATTGCATCGGGACGCTTTGGTGTGACACCGGAATATTTAATGAGTGGGCGTCAACTAGAAATTAAAATTGCCCAGGGAGCTAAACCTGGAGAAGGAGGGCAGTTGCCTGGTAAAAAAGTTAGTCCATATATTGCAGGCTTACGTAATTGTAAGCCTGGAGTAACTTTAATATCACCGCCTCCTCATCATGATATTTATTCTATTGAAGATTTATCCCAATTGATTTTTGATTTACATCAAATTAATCCGTCTGCCAAGGTGTCGGTTAAATTAGTTGCCCAGGCTGGTATTGGTACTGTTGCTGCAGGTGTTGCTAAGGGAAATGCAGATATAATTCAGATTTCTGGACATGATGGTGGTACTGGTGCATCGCCTCTCAGTTCTATTAAGCACGCTGGTGGTCCCTGGGAATTAGGTATCACAGAAGTCCAGCAATTATTGTTAGATAATCATTTAAGGGATCGGGTTGTTTTAAGGGTAGATGGTGGCTTAAGGACTGGCCTTGACATCGTTCTGGCAGCAATTATGGGGGCTCAAGAATTTGGTTTTGGTACCGTTGCAATGATTGCTACTGGGTGTGTAATGGCCAGGATTTGTCACACAAATAACTGTCCTGTTGGTGTTGCTACTCAGAGGCAAGATTTGCGCAATCGTTATCCAGGTATACCCTCAGATTTGGTTAATTTCTTTTCTTTTGTAGGTGAAGAAGTTCGTGCAATTTTAGCTTCATTGGGATATAAGAGTTTACAGGATATTATTGGTCGTGTTGATTTACTGGAACAAAATCATAATTTAAGCTTAAGCAAAACGAAGCATCTACAGCTAGATTCCTTATTAATTCAGCAAGCAAATAATTTAAATGCTTTACAGTATGAGCATAAAAAAACCAATTCTAATGGGCCAGTATTAGATGATGAGTTATTGTCAGACCCGGGCATTTTAAATGCAATTCACGATCAGACGAATATTAGAAAAAAAATTAAAATTGTGAATACTAATCGTGCGGTAGGTGCACGGATTTCAGGCAAGATTGTGAATCTATATGGCAACCAAGGGTTTGGTGGTTTATTGGATTTTAGTTTTCATGGATCAGCAGGTCAAAGTTTTGGTGCTTTTATTTGTCGTGGTTTATCATTTCATCTTTTCGGTGAAGCAAATGACTATGTCGGTAAAGGTATGAATGGAGGTGAAATTATAATTGTCCCTCCTGCAGGTTACACTTATCTTCCACAGGATCAAGTTATTATTGGCAATACGTGTCTATATGGTGCTACAGGTGGATCTTTATTTGTTAATGGCCAGGCTGGTGAACGTTTTGCAGTGAGAAATTCAGTGGCTCAGGCTGTAGTTGAAGGTGTTGGTGATCATTCTTGTGAGTACATGACTGGAGGTACAGTGGTAGTGATAGGGCCAGCTGGTAGAAATATTGCTGCTGGTATGACTGGAGGTATTGCGTACTTTTTAGATGAAAAAGAGGACTTGTTGAAGAAAATAAATCAGGAGATTGTAAAGGTCCAGCGAATTAAAACTAATGAAGGAGAAAATCATCTGAAAAATCTACTAGTTATGCATATGTCTAAAACTAAAAGTCCAAAAGCTAAATTGTTGTTAGATAATTGGTCTCAGTTTTTGCCTTTATTTTGGCAAATTGTGCCACCTTCTGAAGTTGATAGTCCAGTGGCTAATCCTGCTTTATCACAATATAAGTCTGTTGGTTAATATATTTTATATAAATTTTGTTAATATAAATAACTTAATTGAGATAAATTACATTAAGATACAATTAAATTATATCATTTTAGTTTCTTGACTCGTATACTCTTATAATCATTTTAAATATAGTATTGATTTATGGCTCATAATGTAAAAGTTTATGATACGTGTATTGGTTGTACACAATGTGTTCGCGCATGTCCTTGTGACGTTTTGGAAATGGTACCATGGGATGGCTGTAAAGCTGGACAGATTGCATCTTCTCCACGTACCGAAGATTGTATTGGATGTAAGCGCTGTGAAACAGCATGTCCTACAGACTTTTTAAGTGTAAGAGTCTATTTGGGTGCTGAAACAACTCGTAGTATGGGACTAGCTTATTAGTCATTTAAGATTAATAGCAATGTAGTGTAGACTATATGTAGTGCTAAACATGGCTCATGTGGCACTACATTTTTTAATGTACTGGAATAATAAATCTTTAGAATTGGATGTTATGCTTTAGCCTTTGGAGTTAATAAATATATGGTATTGAATTATTCTATTCAAAAAGCTTGCAACAAAAAACAAGTTTTAAAAACAATTATCGGTATAGATAATTTTCATTTCTCTAGTGCGATTGAAAAGATTAAGGCAGCAGAAGTTGGTGGTTCAACATATATTGATATAGCTGCTAATGTTAATATTTTATTGGAAGTTAAATCTTTGGTTTCTCTACCGGTCTGTGTATCTTCTATTTGTATACAAGAGCTCGAACAGTGTTATAATGCAGGAGCTGATATGTTAGAACTGGGTAATTTCGATATTTTTTATGATAGAAATATATCTTTAACTGAGACTAATATTATTGCTATGGCTAGACAACTAAAGCATAGATTACCAGAAGCATCAATTTGTGTTACAATACCACACATTCTAAATATAAATCAGCAAATCATTTTGGCAAAGAGCTTAGAAGATATAGGCATTGATATGATCCAAACAGAAGGATTGATTAGCAAGCAGACTAATACTTCTTGCACTTCTAGTCTTCTTAGTAAGGCCTCGGCAACCTTGGGACATAGTGCAGTATTGTCTAATAATGTAACTATACCTGTAATTGCTTCTTCAGGCATTAGTCCCCTAACTGCACCTGTTGCTATAGCATGTGGTGCTGCAGGTGTCGGTATAGGATCTTTCTTTAATAATTTTCAGGCCTTAAAAGAATTATCGCAAGAAATTAAAGAAACCGCTCATATGATACAGCTCGCATCTTTCTTGAATTATAGTGCAAATAGTTCCACTCTTAGTGTGGACAGGAGTAGTATATTGAGTAAGGTATAACTAATGATGATTGGATGTCATGTATTAGCTTAAGTATATTTTTAGACTTCATGAAAACTATTTCATCTTGTAATAATATTAAAGTTCGAAAGATTTTATTTTTATTGTTTACTCTTTTGTTCTTATTAGTATCATGGCTCTATATTAATCAACAGACTTTTAAAAAAGGTTATTCAGTTTTTGTAGAGTTTGATCATGCACATGGTATTAAGCCTGGTTCATCTGTAAGATTGAGGGGATTAACAGTGGGCTCTGTAGTACAATTGAGCAGTGAGCTGAACTCTGTTTTAGCACTGGTGAAATTTAACTCAGCATCTTTACTAATCCCAAGAAATTCACTTATTGAGACTAATCAAACTGGATTATTAAATGACTCTGTTTTAGATATTATTCCTTTAGAGACGATTGTGACCAGCTATCCCAATATACCAAATCCTTTATCGAGTGATTGTAATGATAAATATATTTTCTGTCACTTATCTTATATAAAAGGAGATCGAGGTTTAAATTATGATGATTTAATCAGGGCCACCACAAGAATCTCGCAACGTTTTGATGATCCAAGATTTTTTAACTTGTTCTATATGTTTTTACATAATAGTGTTGAAATTACTGATTATTTTGCAGATACTTTTATCGATTTATCTGATTGTCTGAGTCTTTTTTCTCAAAACTTGTTACATAAACATGACTCTTGAAATCATACATTTTGATGTACAGCTATAAACATAACTTATATTATTAAATTACTTAATTTGTGAAAAAATATGACAATACCTGATCGAAAATCTTTGCCCTTGGATTTCTTGAAACCAGTAGTAGAGTTAGAAAGTCAGATGATACATTTGTCTGATTTAGTAAATCATAATAAAACTAATGTAGACCATGACTTAGATCTTTTTCAGCAAGATCTATTGGAGTTGAAACATGATATTTTTGCCTCACTTGCGCCCTTGCAGCGTTTACATCTTGTACGACAAGCTGAACGTCCTACCACTCTTGACTATATTCCATATATTTTGGATGACTGGATTGAATTACATGGCGATCGTGGTGGTGCTGATGATCCGGCTATGGTAGGTGGATTAGGTAAGTTGAATGATCAGACAGTTGTTTTTATTGGTCATCAAAGAGGCAAAGACACGAAAGATAATGTTGCAAGGAATTTTGGAATGCCATCCCCTGGTGGATATCGTAAAGCATTGCGTTTGATGCGCTATGCTAATAATTTTGGTTTTCCAATTCTTACATTTATTGATACCCCCGGCGCTTGGGCAGGTATTGAAGCTGAGAGGTTAGGACAAGGTGAAGCGATTGCTAAAAACTTACGAGAAATGTTTTCTTTCGATGTCCCAATTATTTGTACTGTGATAGGAGAAGGTGGTTCTGGTGGGGCATTAGGGATCGGCATAGGTGATGTTATGTTGATGCTTGAGTATGCTGTTTACACGGTTGCTACTCCGGAAGCATGTGCTGCTATACTGTGGAAAGACAGTCAGCAATCACCAGAAGCAGCAGAGGCTTTGAAGATTACTTCTTCAGATTTAAAAGTTTTGGGTATTATAGATGATATTGTGTCTGAGCCAGTTGGAGGATCTCAAGCTAATCCCGTTCAGGCAGCCTCTTTTTTGAAGAAGATGCTTGTAGATAATCTACATAATTTATGTTCTGTAGATCACGAAGAACGTTTAATGAAAAGATATCAAAAATTCAGAAAAATGGGTACATTTTATGAATACTAAGTTTTTGTTTTGATATCTTGTATACGGTATATTATATATTGTTTTTTGATTTAGTATAATGAAATATCATTCCAGTATTTTACGCAAGTAACCCTGTACCGCGCAGACCTAGGATTACTCCAGCGCCGATAACATGGCCCAGGCTAGTGGTTGCCAATAGCTCTGTCAAACCAAAGCCTTGCAGCCCGGCTATAGGTACAGAAGGTCCAATATTTCTTACTTGTATGGCATATCTACCCATTGCGATCGCGAAAATATTACTTGTAATCATAATAAATGCTATCTGAGCAGACCAGTTGGCATTTGCATTAGCTAGAGCGATTGTATAATTAATGTTCATTTCTTTGTGTGATATCTTTAAAAGTTAATTAGTATACTTCATTGTAAGTATTTTATGCTAGAATATTAGATCTTTCAATATTAATATTATAAGAATTAACATTTGATTTAATCTAAGTATTATGTATAATCACTTATTATGATACCCATCCATAGCTATGTAATCCTTGACCTAAAAAGTTGACACCTAGATAGCAAATCCATACGATGAAAAATCCGATAGATGCGAGTACAGCAGGTTTTTTCCCAGACCAAGACTTGGTTAATCTTGAATGAAGGTAAGATGCAAAAATAAGCCATGTAATTAATGCCCAGGTTTCTTTGGGATCCCAGCTCCAGTATGATCCCCATGCTTCATTGGCCCAAACTGCACCCGAAATAATGCCTACAGTTAATAGAGGGAATCCGAGGCCAATTATACGATAGCTTAAATTATCTAAGCTTTGTAATAAGTCCATACGTGATGTAAAATTGAGATTTATAGCTGCAATACTATTTTGTTCTTTCCTGCTTATATTTTGCGGTGTAATTATAGAACTACTAAGAGAGACGTTATTGACAAGGTAGCCACTAGAGTCTCCTTTGAGATCAACTGATCTACCTTTGGTAATAATAAGAAATAAGATTGAAATTAAAGACCCCACAAGTAAAAAAGCATAACTGAGAATCATAACAGTTACATGCATCATGAGCCAGTTTGAATGTAGTGCAGGTACTAGTGGACTTGCTTGTTGCATACCTTGTGGTAATGATAGACTTGCAAAAGCTATAATAAACAGATCTATTGGTAAACTGATCGCGTTGATTATTTGGCTTTTAGTCTGTAAGTTAACAATAATTTGTGTCAAGGTTAGGCACCAAGTTAAGAAAAGCAAAGATTCGTATAAATTACTTAAAGGGAAGTAGCCATTCATTAGCCATCTATTTGCCAGTACAGAAGCTAGTATTATATTAACTAGTATTATCAGCCATTTACTTGGTCTTATTAAAAATTTAAAGAAAGGGAAAGCAATAGTAGTCCAACAGGTTAATAAATTCACAAGTAGCAGAAAAAAAGATATGTTAATGAGTGTGTTATGTACTATACTCCATTCCATTACGTACTCCAGTTTTTTCTTTATTATAGTATTTGATTGTATATTATCATTATCTATTATATCGTAATCTGTATAGTATAGTATATATATTTTTTTTGCTGGACTTGATAAGATTATATGGCCATGTATTTTTAAATACATGGCCATATATATTGCTTAAATTTGATTTATTGTATTGAATAAAACTATTCTACAATTAAATTATTTAGCTTAATGCATTAATAATGTAATCAAGAGCAGCTGCGTATTCAACACCTGCTTGAGCTGACATATCGCGAGGTACGCACAGTCTGTCTCTAGTGAATGTAAAAGCAGCAACGTAAGAAGCGGCAGGAAGATTTAATGTTCTATACACTTCACGTGCACCTGCAATTGCCCATTCATCAAGAGGACCTGTGCCACCTACAACAAGAGAATAGTTTACAATTCTCATGTAATGGTCAATGTCACGATAGCATTTGTTTACTTTTTCTTGGCTATCACCAGCTTCGCCAGGATTCTTTAGGTAAGAATACTTTGCGAAACAAGCGTCACCAGCTTCTTTTACTACAGCTTCGTGGTTACCAGCTAGCTTCTCTGCTGCTTCTAATCTTGCAGCAGCACGTTGAATGTTACCTTGGATTGATTCAAGATCTGAAGATGAAGGGAAGCGACCAGCAGCATCTGCAGCACTGATCGTAGTAGTCATAACTGATTTCATTGTTGTCTCCTTAGTTGGGTTTTATTCTGTTTAGGCTTAACAGGATGTGAGTTTAGAGATTCGTCGTATTTACCACTATCTCAATATTTTAGTTAGCTGATAGCAGCAGCAACTCTGTCGCAGTAGCTAGCAATTTCAGATGCTAGTCCTGAACAGTCACCTGAGATGCAAGCCATTTTACGTTGAGAAGCCGTATTAGTAATGAATGCAACAGCAGCTGCTTTCATAATGCTTACTGCTCTTACAGAAGAGTTAGTTGGAACTCCTAGAGCAATGTAAGTTTCTTTTAAGCCATTTAAACAACGATCTTCTAGTACAGAGGGATCGCCAGCTAGAAGTGCATAAGAAGCATATCTTAGGATGATCTCTCCGTCACGTAGACATGCAGCCATACGACGGTTTGTATAACAGTTACCACCTGGTGCGATTAGACCCGGATTTTCACAAATCATACCAGATACAGCATCTGATACGATACAACTAGCATTAGAAACGATAAAGTTTACAGCATCAAGACGAGTGTTACCGTCAGCGATGAATTTTTTAAGAGCTTGTAAATCACTGCCTCCTACGTAAGCAGCTTTAGCGTCTGAATTAACTACAACTCTGGAAAATGCGTCAAGCATGGAGCTCTCCCTATTGAAAATGTAAAGGACTTAGCTGTTTCAGCTGTCTTTTTGTTCGACTAACTGATGTATTAGTATCGAAACTACAATATATGACAGATTACCTGGAAAAATAATAACAAGTTAATAAACTGTTACATTACTTGTATTCATTGTAAGATACCAAACTATATTTGTTTTAAGGTGTTTATATAATTCTCTGTCTCTTAACAAGGAACTTTATGATATTTTCTTTAATCAGCATATACTGCAATGTTAGGTGTAAATAACTTCTACTTTCATGAGTATTAAGTTTGACAAGTTTATTGCGAATAACAGTAAGTTTAAACTGTTGTTCAAGACTTAAATTATTGGGTTGATCCATATTTAGTAAATATAATAGTTAGACCAAATAGGTTTGAAAAATATTTTACAAACATTTCTTGCAATACATTTCTGTGTTTATGAGTATTTATTTATCTTTTAATTTTTTGTTAAATAATTAAATAATATTAAATCTTGCTGTTTATGATTAACATTTCTTTTATATTAATCATGTATAGATCGAATTTTTATGTACACAAATAACTCTTAATGTTATTTTCGTAGTATACTGTAGTTTGCATGGTTCTTTTTATACGTTTAGGCGTGTAAAATATATCGTACATACGTGTAAGTATGAAATATAAAAGTATCCTACGTCCGAATCAATTCAATTAATTTTCGCAATTATTGGAAATGTTATAAGCTATACTGGAGACCAAATATGTCTATACCAATATTAAATTATTCTTTATCAACTCAAAATCAACGTGTAAATGGATTTGAGGCCTATCCGGGTGATGAGCAACCTACTATTTATACTACAGATAACTTGCCTACTGCCAATGGCATGGATGAAATTATCTGGGCTGCTTATCGACAAGTCTTTAGTGAGCATCAAATTTTAAAAAGTACATCTGAGTATTTTCTTGAATCACAGTTGAGATTCAATCAAATTAAGGTGAAAGATTTAATAAAAGGGTTACTTCTATCGGATAGTTTCCGTAAGTTAAATTACGATGTAAACAATAATTATCGTTTTGCTGAGATGTGTGTACAAAGAGTGCTAGGCCGTGATGTTTATAATGATCGTGAAAAATATGCTTTTTCTGTCATTATCGGTTCCAAAGGTCTGGAAAGTTTTATTGATTTACTGCTAAACAGTGAAGAGTATATGGAAAACTTTGGAGATTCTACAGTTCCATACCAAAGACGTAGAATTATTGCACAAAGAAGTAAAGGGGAAGTACCATTTAACCTGAAAACACCTAGAACAGCAGAAGCTTTTCTAAATAAATCTATTATGCCTCAGTTAACTTGGGCCGGTCCAGTTCGGAAATTCAGGCCTCAGGAACAAGCCCCAAAAGCTGGAGATCCAGCATTATTTTTATCTATGGTTAATGATGTAGCTTAATTGGTTGATTATATATTTAAGTTATGGGTCAAAATAATATTATTTTTGACCTGATTTATATAAATTACTGCTATGTTAGCTGCCTAACTTAAACGCATCTACAAATAATCCATACAAAATTCCTATCTTAATATAGTTAATTCTATGCATCAAAAGTTTATTAATCTTTTTCTTGAAATTTAGAGGGTAAGTATATTGACTAATTCTTTCGTAGAAAGTTACTATTATCGCTGCTCCTATGATACCCCAATCACCTGTTTGTCCGGGTATGGTCGAAAGTGCAGTTGAAATAAAGAAACCTAGTAACATATACAGTATACTTAAACTTAAGGCAGTAATTTTAGTTCTCTGAGTATTAGTTAACACACTGAACAAATCCTTAATACATTCAGCCAGATTAGTTGGATACATCTATCATAATTTTGTAGTTGTTAAATCATGAAAATATAAGTTAGAATTATTGCTTATACTAAATATTTTTCTCACTTAAAGATTTAATTAAATATTGAAATGGAAGTTCTATTATTTTATCATTCCTAAGTGTAATATTATTAATCTTAACTATTTCAATAATTATATTTTGTAGTATTTGAATGCTGCGAATTGTAGGTCCAATAGGAACTTCTAAGGAATTGTATGTTTCTCTTAATCCATCTAAAACTCTTTCATCTAATATATTGTTGTCACCGGCAATAATAGCATAGCTAGAATAGCGAAGATAATATTCAATATCCCTTAGACATGCAGCATATCTTCTGGTTGTATATGAATTTCCGCCAGGGCGCAGCAGTTCGGGTTGCTCATCATACAGTTGAGCAGATGCTTCTTTTATGATATTTGAAGCTTGGCTATTAATAATTTCGGAGATACGTATTCTATCCAGTCCTGTTGAAAAATAAATTTCTAATTCATCTAAAGCTGTATTGTCCAGATATCTACCTGCTAAGTCGTATTTATTCACAACACTTGATATAGCATCTTGCATGAATGTATTCCTCCTAATATATTTGTACACATCATATTGATAGTATAATGTAGTTATTTGAAAATTGGATGGAGTAGATTGTATTCATTTATGATATTTAATATAATTGTATCTTATTTGCTTGCATATTAAACTTCATACTTTTTGCATAGATTTTTAATAAGCTTAATAGATCAATATTAGAAAAGTATTACTGGATTCCAGAAGAAAATGAAAAATTAATCTTTGAATTGTAATATTATTGTTCGGATTTATATATATAATTCATTATTTTCTATTATGCATTTATTAAATAGCAGCACGATGGTGCAAGATAAGATTTATTGTAAAATTAGTATTATACCGCTTAATTGTATATGTATCGAGTTTAATCCTTGTAATCATTACGGGTTGACTAATATGTTTCCTCGCATTATATTTAAATCCGCTAGCTCTAATAGTATTGTGAAATTAATCAACAGTCATTTGTTAATTACTTCAACATTGTCAGTTGGACATGCCCTGTATATTGGTGGAGAGCTTGTAAAAGCAGAGCTAGCTTTAATCACGTCTCAGGAGTATGTACAAAATTGATGCCTTAATATGATAATCTAAAAAATAAATTCATACAATGGGAGCATGTAACTCAGTGGATAGAGTGCCAGATTCCGGTTCTGGAGGTCGAGGGTTCAAGTCCTTCCTTGCTCGCTTAAGATTTTCTTTACTTGTATTTTCTTGTATTTTATACTATTCTTGATGCTAGCACTGATTTTAGATAAGGGACTGTTAGGTTTCTACATGTTAATATTTTCTAGAAGGTTATCATTTCGTTGATTATAATAATTATGCGAAATTAAAACAAATGCAAAAAATCAAATTATACCTTTCTCTCGAAGTTTAGTTACTGCTTAATTAAAATATGCATATTATTTAGTTAAGTTTTCTATTCATTGAGTATCAACTAATATAATTACACTGAATTGTTGATAATTTATTAAAGTGTTGCCCTTAAATAACTGGCAAGTTGAAATATTTGACAGGTTTAGGTAAAGTTAAATACATAAATTCAATCTATGTTTTTCTAAATCTAATTACTAGGTACCTTCTGAGATATTTTTATTAACATGGACGTGGGTTCGAGTCCCACCAGTTCCATATATTATAAGATGCATGTTGTGTACTAAAAATATTTCGAGTATATTGTCGCTGTCCAATGGGTTGAGGCTAACAAAATATATGGTGCAGAATCATCCATCACATTTTCTTGTATAATGCACAGGAAGATTAAAAACATGAACAAATTAAATAGCATATTGAATCTTACTTATTTAATATAAGTGTTATGATACTTGTTATATTTGTATTACTTGGAACTTATAGTTTTATTACTTATGCCTTTTATTTCATACTTAAATACGTTCACTTACAGCTTACCAAATCAAGAATTGAAAACATTAAATTCTTCTCAGGTAAATCATTCATCAATATTATATGGTCCTGGCCATAAATTATTGTTAAAAATTAAAGGTCCAATCAAATCAAAAAACCTTGTTATGGCGACTGAGTCATTATATCGATTTTCTAAATTACAGGATAGTAGACCTCAGCTCTTTCAAGAGCTACTGGATAAATATTGGCGGCAAACTATATTTCTTTCTAATGCCACGCCACTTGTTCGCAAATATTCAGCTTTATTGGCAAAACAGGAAGATTCACTTGTAAAGAATAGTAAAAAAAAGTTTATGTCTAGCTTTAGCAAAGCATTAGAAGCTGGTGATATATCTGTTGATCTTGTTGCTAATAAAAGTCAACTAGATAATTTTTTACCAGATGGTTCCATCCGTTATATTTGGGGTAAAAGTTTAAATATTAGACTACCTAATTATTTTAATGGTTTGTGGTGTAGTAAGAGGTTAAAAGATGTACAAATGGTACATTACAATAATCTTATGCAAAATTTACAAAATAATAATTTTCCAGTCTTTGTATTAGCCAACCGCATGAATCAAATAGTAGTTGCTGAGCCGTCTAATCAGCTCATACATCAAAATAATATCTTTCACAAAGTATCTCTTTGGTACTATGATCGTTTTTTATGGAAGAAAGATGATAGCTCTGTGTATGAAGGCTGGTTTTTTGTAAATCCTAAAGATGCCGAGGAATATGCTAATTTCATTAAGTCGCGATATCCTCGTTCGTCCCATCAAAATGGTTTAAGTGTTAAATCAACTACATTGAAATCTTATTATAGTTTAAATAGAAATGCTCCCCCTCGAACAGAGTTTCGTTTATTCCCAGATCTTGAAGAAGTAGGGCGTTTAGTTGTCTCATCAAAGTATCGCAAGGGTTTATCTTTTGATAATAAGCAAACATATGGGCAGAAATACTTTCAAGGTCAGCCAGTATATTTGATTCAATCGGTCTTAGGAACTGATAAAGAAACTGGTGTTAAAAGTGACATCAATTACCATTATGAAATACCAGCTGATACATCAGGTACAAAATATAAAGGTATCTTCTTGAATAAAACTGTGGCAGTTAATGCTTGGAAGCAGTTCTGTGACAAAAATAGTGCTTTCAAATTGCCCTCTCAGCCAAAACTACTTGTATATAATTTAGAAGATTTCTTAAAAGATTATGAGAATGATGAACAAAGCCAGTATAGAGATTTTTTATTTGTACCTTCGGAAGAAGTTTACAGTTATATTAAATCAGCCGGTGTGAATAAAGTGGTGAGTCAGAATCTATTGTTCAAGAAATTGATTGTTTACCGTTTTGCAATGAGCCTTTGGTTTCAAAGGCTATTATGGTCTTTAACAAGTAAGCAACCACCCAATTGGTAATTTTATAGTTGTTGAATTGATTTTTCTATAGTTATTTTCTTGAATAGTATTCGACCACCAATAATTCATTCAGTTGAAGTGCGACCCACTCTCTTTCAATAATTCCGTTAACTTTGCCAACTAAATTATTGGAATCTAGTTCTAGATGGCTTGGAATATTAGCTAATCCCGGAAACATCAAGTATTTTGATACTAGATCTCGAGAAGTGGCTTGTGCTTGTATAGTAATTTTATCGCCAGGTTTACATTGATAGCTTGCAATTGATACTGTGCGATTATTAACGCATATATGTCCATGGTTTACGAGTTGTCTTGAAGCTGGTATTGTAGGTGCCATGCCCAGCCGAAAAATTGTATTATCTAAACGCATCTCTAGTAGTTGTAAAAGAATATATCCTGTCGACCCTTGGACTCTTTTAGCTGTCTTAACATATCTAGATAGCTGTTTTTCACTAATACCATAATTGAATCTTAGTTTCTGTTTTTCTTCTAGGCGTACTGCATATTCTGATGGTTTTTTATTTTTGTTGCCATGCTCTCCTGGTGGTGTTTGTTTTTTTGATGTCTTTCTTGTTAGTCCAGGTAAATCACCTAATCTACGACACAGGCGCAATCTAGGTCCTCTATATCTTGACATATTTATTTCTCCTTAATACTTGATGATTAATGTACTTTATTTGTCAGTAGCTTTATTTTTTAGGTGTTAAAATCATTACCATGTTTTTCCCATCACGGGATGGTGATTGCTGAATATCAGAGACCTCTTCCAAGTCTTTAGCCATCTTATAAAGTAGCTCGATTGCTAAATTCGCATGCTGGATTTCTCTGCCTCGAAAAGTTATTGTTGCTTTAACTTTATCATTTGCTTGTAAAAAACGCAAAGCTTGGTTAATCCTTACTTTATAGTCATGTGCTTCTATTTTATAGCGCATTTTCACTTCTTTTAAATGTGAATTATGCTGTTTTTTCTTGGCTTCTTTAGCTTTCTTTTCCAGGTTAAATTTATATTTACCATAATCGACTATCCTACACACTGGAGGATTGGATTTATTACTGATTAATACTAGATCTAGCCCTGCATTTTGAGCTGATTGTAGTGCTTCATTTAGTGACAGAATACCAATTTGGCTGCCTTGTACATCAATTAACCGTATTTCTGGAAATGGTATATGTTCATTTATAATAGGAATGTCGTGATTTTTTTTCTTGAAATTTTTATTTTTTTCTAACACTATAAATTCATGAGTTATATTATTAAAATATTGTTAAATATCTAGAGTTTATTATAGCATTAGATTGTATATAATGATATCATGAGAATGAAGTCTATTTAAATATTAATGTGATAATTTTATCATATATCGTACATGAAAATAAGTTATGAAACATACTTTATCTGTTTTAGTTGAGGATGAGTCGGGTGTTTTGTCAAGGATATCAGGCCTTTTTGCTCGTAGAGGCTTTAATATTGAAAGTTTAGCAGTGGGTCCTGCTGAACAGCCAGGTATCTCACGAATTACAATGGTTGTACCTGGAGATAATAGAACAATAGAACAATTAACTAAACAATTATATAAGCTAGTTAATATTTTAAAAGTTAACGATATAACCAATATACCTTCTGTTGAACGTGAACTAATGCTTCTAAAAATTCATGCATCAAAACAATATAGATCGGATATTCTTGATATTGTTAATATTTTTCGGGCACGTATAGTAGATATTTCTAAAACATTTATGATATTAGAAGTTACGGGTGACCCTGGAAAAATAGTTGCCCTTGAGCAATTGTTGTCTCAGTACGGGATCGTAGAAATTGCGAGAACAGGAAAAATATCATTAACAAGAGCATCAAATGTAAATACCGAATTACTTAGGAAGAGTCTAACATTGAAGACTTTACACTAATTATTGGCTACTGTTTTGCCAATATCCAGGTTTTTCTAAAAATGATAAGCATTCAATAACATCCCAATCAATTTGTATTTCATTATTGTTTTCTAAATAGTTAGCGTTTAGGATAGGATTAAAGGGATGAAATGAATTGTTTTGTAGTTGGTGATAATCAATATTGTAATGTTGCATAGTAATAAAACTATAAGTTGAACATCTATGAACATAAATACAATTAATGCATATACACATATTTATATTGTGATTAGAAGCTATGGGGGCGGAGGGACTTGAACCCTCACGATCCTAAAAGATCAACAGATTTTAAGTCTGTTGTGTCTACCATTCCACCACGCCCCCAAATTGGTTGAATTAGACTATATACGAGGCGGCACCCAGATTCGAACTGGGGGTAAAGGATTTGCAATCCTCTGCCTTACCACTTGGCCATACCGCCACGCTATCTGAAAATCATTCTAACATATTCGTCATTTTGTTTCCACCACATTTTTTCATATAACTAATTTCCGAATTCGCCTGCAAATAAACGACTCTTTAGTATGTCTTCTGATTGTATTGTTACAAGATCAGCTTTTGTAAGCATTTTATCTCCACTTGCAAAAATTCTGTTTGCCTGACGCATTCTTGCCCTATCGATAGCATTACGAATGCTTCTTGCATTAGCAAAATGTGGTTGTTGCATACGTCTATTGGTGTATTCTAGAAGAACAATATCAGCATCCGGTGCAAAACAATATTGTTGCTCTTGCATCATAAGCTTTGCTATTTGAAGTAATTCTTCTGCTGTATAATCAGGAAAATCTACATGGTTTGTTACTCGAGATGATAGTCCAGGATTAGATTCATAGAATTTATCCATTCTATCTTTATAACCTGCAAAGATTACTACTAAATCATCTCTTTGATTCTCCATAACCTGAAGTAAGATTTCAATGGCTTCGGCACCATAATCACGTTCATTATCTGCCTTATATAAATAATAGGCTTCATCAATAAATAATACACCACCCATTGCTTGCTTTAAGACTTCTTTGGTCTTTGGAGCGGTATGTCCTATATATTGTCCTACTAAATCGTCTCTCGTGACTGTCAGAAGATGACCTTTACGAATATATTCCAGCCTATGTAATATATCAGCCATTTTCATTGCTACTGTTGTTTTACCCGTCCCAGGACTGCCTGTAAAAGACATATGTAGGCCAGGGCTTCCAGACACTAAATCTAAGCTTTTCCTCAGTCTATCAATTAACAGCAAGGCTGCAATTTCTTTAATTCTTGTTTTTACTGGAATAAGCCCCACTAGCTCTCTCTCTAGTTCATCAATAACTTCTTGTATTTCGGTTTTACTATATTCTTCTTGTAGATTCACAAGAGTATCATCAGAAAACTGTTGTTCCATAATCAGTTAGTATTGTATTGTCTGTTTAAAAATAGAAAATTATCATTATGATAATTTTCTATATATATTGAACTATCTACATGATAGTTGATTGAGCGTATCTAATTTGAAATTATTAGTAACGTACACCTTCTGGTTTTTCTGTTGCATAGCTATGGATACTGTACTTTTGATTACGTCCAATATCTTCTGTGCGCAGTAGGGTGAAGCCCGGCTCAGAAATAGGTCTATTAATAATGAAAGATAGACAGCAGCTTTCAACACCACGAGTATTGTCAAAAGCGTTTACTTTAATGTATACGCCAGGATTAGCTTTGCGGCAACTTGCTATCTCATACATAACAGCAGCCGGATCTTGTATATCAAATAAAGGCAAGCCCCATAGTTCCCAATATGCATTTCTTGGATGTGGATCATCAGTATATTCTATATTGATAGACCAGTTTTTAGTTACTGCATAACCAACTTGTCTAGATATTTGTTCGTCTGTTAGGTCAGGTAGAAAGGAAAATGTTCCTTGTGTTAATCTCACTTTTGTATGCTCCTTTAATAGTTAGGCGAATAATACTTTAGTATCTGTAATCTTTACTTTGATTTAAGTAAAGATTTATTCATAATACTCGGTTAAAGTTATACGTTAGCTGTTGGAGTCTCTACAAAGTCAGCTGTATCTGTAGAAGTATAGTTAAAGGAAATATCTTTCCATAAGTCTAAAGCTGTTTGTAGAGGACCACAAGTTTTTGCAGCATCTCGTAAAATTTGTGGTCCTTCATTTACGTAATCACGACCTTCATTTCTTGCTAAAACCATTGTCTCAAGAGCAACTCTATTTGCTGTAGCACCTGCTTGAATACCATCTGGGTGACCAATTGTACCACCACCGAATTGTAGAACTACGTCATCTCCAAGATAATCAAGTAATTGATGCATTTGTCCACAATGGATACCACCAGAGGCTACTGGAGTTACTTTTCTTAATGATGCCCAATCTTGCTCAAAGAAAATACCTTGAGGTAGGTTAACATCTAAATGAGATTCTAGAAGTGTATTATAGAATCCTTTGATCATAAGAGGATCACCTTCTAGTTTACCAACTACAGTACCTGCATGTATATGGTCAACACCTGCCATACGCATCCATTTACAGATAACTCTGAAATTCATTCCATGTTCTTTTTGACGAGAATATGTTGAGTTACCAGCTCTATGTAGATGTAAGATCATATCTGTCTTACGAGCCCAAACTGCCATACTTTGAATAGCTGTGTAACCAATAACTAGATCGATCATACAGATGACACTTCCAAGTTCTTTAGCAAATTCAGCTCTTTCGTACATATCTTCCATTGTTCCCGCAGTAACATTTAGGTAATGTCCTTTAATTTCACCTGCAGCAGCTTGGGAACGGTTTACGGCTTCCATAGAATAAAGAAATCTTTCTCTCCATCTCATGAAAGGTTGAGAGTTGATATTTTCATCATCTTTTAAAAAGTCTAATCCACCTTTAAGACCTTCATATACAACACGTCCGTAGTTTTTACCTGAAAGACCTAGTTTAGGCTTTACTGTTGCGCCTAAGAAAGGACGACCAAACTTATCCATTCTCTCACGTTCTACAATAGTACCTGTTGCAGGACCTTGGAAAGTTTTTAAGTATGCTACTGGTAAACGCATGTCTTCTAGTCTTAATGCTTTAACGGCTTTAAATCCGAAAACGTTCCCGATGATTGATGCAGTTAAATTAGCAATTGATCCTTCTTCAAAAAGATCAATATCGTATGCGATGTATGCAAAATATTGATCAGATGAGTTAGGAACAGCATCTACTTTATATGCTTTAGCTCGATATAAATCGCAAGCAGTTAAAAGATCTGTCCATACAACTGTCCATGTTGCAGTAGAAGATTCACCTGCTACTGCAGCAGAAGCTTCAATTGGATCTACACCTGGTTGAGGTGTTACTCTGAATAATGCTAGTACATCAGTATCTTTAACTGCGTAATCTGGATCCCAGTACCCCATTTTTGCATATGGAATTACTCCAGATTCGTAACGTTCGTTTTTAATCCTTGTCCGTTCTTCTACGGATTGAGACATGTATTCCTCCTTGAGTGTAAGGCAGTTTCGTATAGGTTGATTGTGTTACAAATTGCAAGCAATATGTAATCTATTCAATATATCATTCATACAGGAGAAATTATCTTCTGTAACCCTACTTAATAATCTATCATTTTTAGGTCATCAACTGGTTATTACTTTATTTATATGAATGATAAGTTTTGCTAATGTAAGATGCAAGAGCAATTTCAACATATACATATTATTCTTGATTTATGGTACAATTAATCCAGCATGGGAATATATATTATGAAGGAAGTAATTGTGTTAGTTTCTCAAGTAATGGATTCTACTTTTAGTCAAGAAGTACTTGAACATAATCAACCTGTATTGGTTGACTTTTGGGCTCCATGGTGTGGACCTTGTCGCATGGTTGCACCAGTGGTTGATGAAATAGCACATGAGTACAGCAGTAGTATAAAAGTAGTTAAAATAAATACTGATGAAAATCCTAGTACAGCAACAGAATATGGAATACGCAGTATACCTACTTTAATGATTTTTAAAGGCGGTGACAGAGTAGATACAGTTATAGGTGCTGTACCTAAATCTACATTAGCAACAACATTAAACAAATATATAGATAAATAGAAAGAGGAAAAATGTCGAAAATATGTACTATTACCGGAAAAAGTAGAAATAATGCTTATTCAATTTCACATTCTCATGTGAGAACAAAAAAAATTCAACAAGTAAACTTGCAGACTACTAAGATTTGGTCAATAGAAAAGAAAAAATGGATTAAAGTCAAAGTTTCCACCAAGGCAATGAAAACACTTCTAAAGAATAATTTCTTAGTAAAATAAAAAAAAGAAATTTGCTCTAGTGACTTTTTTGTCAATTCATGCTATAATTATGTTTAGCATTACCAGATCCGTCTCTTTGAGTACGGAAGTAGTACAAATAAACATATATCAGAGAGTTTTGGGAGATTCAAATGGAAACAGCAAATTTAGATAATATTTTTGAAGATTTTGATAGTGCCTTAGAAGAAGAGAAACTTATTGGATGGTCCGCTACATGTCTGGATCAGACAATTTCTTATTATGTTGAGTGTAACTATAATGAAATGAATCATGAAGATGATACATTAGAAAATGCGTAACTTGATCTAGGTATATATACATGTGATTGGTCTGCGGCAATATAGTTGATAAACAATTTAACTGTGGTCTTTGTTAAAAAAACAGAGACCACAGTTCTTGTGAAATGGTTAGTATTGATGCTACAATTATTTTTGTAAAGCTAGTATAGCTCAATTGGTAGAGCAGCTGATTTGTAATCAGCAGGTTACGGGTTCAAGTCCCCTTACTAGCTTAACTCACCGCACTTAAGCCTGCACTTTGAAGTACGGGTATATTTGCTAAACACAAATAAGCAAAACCTGCACCGCCTACTGCGCCGACTAAGAAGCCTGCTGTAAATTGACTCCATCCTTCTGAAGTTTGTAATACATCTTTACTGTCTTCTGTATCAAAAGAAACATTGCCATACATAGATAAACATGTTGTAAGTATAATAATCAAGCCTACTGCCGACAAGAAACCTGATAATAAAGCAACATCTGTATTCCTTAAAGGCCCTAACTTATCAAAAGGGCCAACTAAGAAATAACCATGAGCCATGCCTATCTCTAGACCACGCATTAATGGTGTTACACCACGTCTATATGCAGGCAGATTGCTCAATAGCCCTCTAGTAAAACTAGAAGTACTAACTGGTGTGGATAAGTTCCCAACAAAAGGATCGTCATTATACGGTTGAATAAAATCTGTCATAAAATCTGTTTCCCAGATGAATTAATTGAGTTATAGTTTAAGCTATACATACATATGATATACTATATTATGTATTTATATATGCTTTTATTGCAAACATTTAAGAATCAATCTATAATGCAACATTAGTGAAGCATCATTACTTATACTTATAGATAAAAACTCAGCTATATTATAGCTAATTTGAGATATCGTTAGATTAGTATATCGAGTTTATTAAATATTAAATTATCAGGGCTATATTCATTATGAGTATTTTTATCAGTTATATACTGTTTCTATCAGTATTTATGGGACTAGCTATAGGTCTATTTTTCAGTCTACAATCAATAAAGCTTATATGAAAAGTATTTCTGTTGTATTGATCAGATTTTAATTAATGTTATATCATATTTTAGCCAACTATTTTGACAAAAATTATGCTTGTTAGACAAGATAAGATTCGGGGCTCAAGACGTATCAGTAATTACTGGTGGGCTTTCTCTATTCTGGGAGGCGGTATAGGATTTTTTTTAGCAGGTTTATCCAGTTACTGTAACAAAGACTTTTTACCTTTTACCTCTGCAGCAGAGTTGTTATTCATACCACAAGGTATAATCATGACTTTTTATGGTACTACAGCATTATTTATTAGTGTATTTCTCTGGCTAACCATCTTTTGGGATGTTGGTGGTGGTTACAATCGTTTTGACAAAAATGCAGGTCTTGTAACAATATTTAGATTAGGTTTTCCTGGTAAAAACCGTATAGTATGCCTTAAATATAATATAGAGGAAATCAAATCAATCAAAGTAATTATACAAGATGGCTTAACTCCTAAGAGAGAAATATATTTGAGAACTAAAGATAACAGAGAAATTCCTCTAACACGTGTTGGTGAACCAATGATGCTTTCTGAAATAGAAAACCAAGCAGCAGAATTAGCTAAATTACTAGGAGTAATCCTTGAGGGTATTTAATATTTAAAAAGATAGGTATTCTTGCATAGTTCAATCTTCTAGTATATAATCTTATAGAGAAGCGGGTATAGTTTAGTGGTAAAACCTTAGCCTTCCAAGCTAATGATGCGGGTTCGATTCCCGCTACCCGCTTTCTTCATATATGTCTGAATAAAATATCTAATGTTTATCTGTAATCCAATGCATCTGGCTGGATTCGAACCAGCGACGTCCTTTTATGGATGGCGGATTATTAGAGTCGATGTTTTCAGTTCCTGATATAACACCTCTCCTTCAGAACCGTACATGAGACTTTCATCTCATACGGCTCCCACCTACATACCTCACTGAATTTTTTAATGTTAATAACTATATAATTGACTTCGCACATGATTACTGGATATATTGATTTGTTTTTTAGTCCATATATCTAATCTTTTAGATATATTTTCTGATATAACAGTCATGCAAATAGATTTTTTCAATATTCTGTAGTAAATGAAAATGACATCTAGTGCTCTAATAATACTTCTTGCAATAATTTTTGGATATCTAGGAGAATTCAGTCTGTATCGTCCTAAAGAATCCTTACGATAGGTTAGAGTTTTCGTAGACATCATAATTTCATTCATGAAACTATCAAGATACTTATTTGTTATATCTTCAATAAACTGTTCAGGATAGTTGTGTTTCTTAAAATTACTTTCGAAAAATTGTTGATTTAGTATGCTAGAGTTATAGAAGAACTGTTTTGCTATATTGCGGTTTGCCACATGTTTTTTATTCTTATTATCAAATAGATAGATTTCATTAATTATAAAATCATACATAATTTTATGATCTGTGAAACTTTGAAGTTCTTGGCGATAATAATTCCAATCTATTCCAAGTTGCAATATTGTTTTTAGTAGTCCTACTATTTTAAAGCTTACAGTATTTTTAAAAACACTAGGTGTATACATTCGTTCCTGTACAAAATATTGTAGTTCTAAACATTTGCTCAATGTATTTTCAATGAAGCTAATAGGTTGTATTTTAGCTACTAAATATTTGTAATCAATATTTTGTAGTTCAATAGTATTTAAACCGTAGTTGAAAGACCATTTATCTAAATGAAAGTACCGCTTACGATATTGATTATTTTCTTTTATCTTGGGTTGCCATTCAGCTTCCAGACACCAAAACATAATAATTTCATCTAACTCGTAATTATTGCACTCATTTTTGTAATAGTGATTATATAGTTTTGCTTGATCTATTGCTAATTCACGTATAGATTTCAGCGATATCAATAGTTTTTGTAAACTATGGACCATTAGGTTGTCACATTCTTGTGAAGCTTGATAGATTTTTTTCTGGATATGAAAAAGACTTTGTTCTCTTTCATGTCGTAAAGCTTGTGTTAAGATCAAGTTTTTTTTAACAACATCTTGAATAATAACTTGCATGTTTGAATCGTCTATCCAGTATTGTAAATATCATTTGTAGGTGTAATACGTCTGCTTATTTCTATTATTAGTAGAATATTTGCTTCTTATTACTTCTTACTATATTGCAATATTCGTTACCTTAACTTATCCCTACAATACAAGGAAATTGATAATATAGTTATACCGTTCCATATTTTCTAGTACCAATGACTTAGACTCCTCTCTATGTATCTTTCTTCTCTCTTAGAAATCATGCTTTGTTTAACTCATAATAACTTGCCTAGGGAAGACTCAGTAAATTCAATTTTTAGTTAAAATACTTCATACAAGGGTTCGTGTTACTAGTCATATCATTATCCAATTAGTCTGCTTTATTATATTTTCAACAAGGTAATTGTATTTATAATTGACTAAGTGAGTTTACTTGTGATTTACAAGTAGTTGGCATCAGCCAACAAAGAAAATATAGTTATCTCATTTTTTTATTTTAAAATGGTTTCTGGTTAGCCTAGATTACAATATGTAACCTTTGACACCCAAAAAACGGGTCGCACATGAGTCCGCTGCCTTCGGCCTCTCGGCCACAGATGCTTATTGTGGCTATCATATCACGAAATGTAGAATTATCCAAGCTAATTTATTCATTCATGCTATGATATGTAGCTACTGCAGATGGAGAAACACGATTTAAGTATCGGAAAATCCAATACTTAAATATTGTATCTAGGATAACTGGAAAAGTAGAAATAAACAAAAAAATAAAATCTCTACTTTCAGGCAAGCCAAAATGTCTTAGTATAATTTCGAGTACCACTTCCCATCCGTGTGGAGAATGAAAACCAACAAAAACATCAGTAAATAATATAATTAAAAATGCCTTAGCAGTGTCACTTAGCCCATAAATAATTTCATTGACAAAAGATTTGAGTATATATAACTCACGTCTGCCACCTATTATTAGCACAAATAATACGGTTAGAGATAACATATCCGCTAATATATTTTTGATTGAATTAATACTTTCGTTGACATACTCTTTTGTAATCAGCAATGCCTTTTCACGGACTTTTGTTTTAATTAAATCATTTGATATATCTGGGAATTTTCCTATCAAAATTTCAAAATGTAGTTTTTCTTCAAATCTTTGCAATTCAATAAATGCCCTTTCTTCTTGTGATGTATTGAGAAAAATACCTGGTTGCTTGATATTCCAGAGGTAGTCAACACTCGGACCTATAATAAAGTGTTTGGAGACTTGATTAATAATAATAGGTGTAATAATTATAATTAATAGATATTTGACTGAAGCAACTGTTTGATATCGGGACACGCGGAACTCTTCCAGGGCTTCTAATTCAGCCTGTGGATTCAGCTCTTGCTTAAATCTATCAAATGTTTTAGTTAAAGACCTTGGAAGAGGACTTATTTTTTCTACTCGGGATTGATTAAGTTTTTTTAAATTCCAATATTTCATAGTAATATTACTACTAACAAACTTCCTATCAGCTAATACTTTAATTATACCTGATATTATGAGCATATTATAGTTTTTTTTGGAGTTAAAGTTTAGAATGAAATTATGCATGAAGAAATCTGTATCTACTCATGTTATCCAATTGTTGCGTACTACTTTTAATATCATTTCTATAATTTTATTGATAAATAAAATATTTAGCGTTGGCTTCAATTCCAAGTTGGCGTTTAATATTTATGATCCATATCAAACTAATAGCGAAGATCATCATATCAAGTATCAGCAGATAATTATTCAAGGATTAGATAATAATCATTTAAAACAGAAAGTGATTAAGATATTAAAAATTGATAATCAAAATAAGAGCAAGATATCTAAGAAAAAACTGAAATCATGGCTATGTAAACTAAAACTAACAGGTTTTTTTAAATCTATAAATATTAGATATGACAAAAATCATGGCCATCAAGTTATATATATCTCTCTTATACCACATGCTATTTTAAGAGATATCAGAATTCTAAATTTACATGCAAAGTTAATACCGATCTATTATATTCAGCCAGTTATTTCAAAACATTTAGGTTTGCCTGTAAATATGATAGATCTAGAAGAAAGTCTTCAGCTTATCAAATTATGGTACTCGGACAGAGGCTACCTCGGTATTAATATAAATGTAAAATATAAGATTGAGGAACAGGGGGTTGATATTGAGATTGATGAACATCTTGTAAACAGAATTCGGATTATTGTAATCCCATCTAACCAAACCTTACTTAAATTTCAACAAATCACTTTAAATAATTGGTTGAAGAAATTATTGTACATAAGTTTAGATGAGCCGATAAATACAAGGAATTTAGAAAAAAAGTTAAGAGAACTACAGAATAAAAAGTTAATCCAGCAAGGTTATTATAAGATCCAAAATACTTCGGTTCGAGAACTTTTCATATACATACATCCTGTAAATGAACGTCCCACTTACTTATTTGGTAAAAAAAATTTAATTACTCAAAACTTCATAGAAGTAATAGAAACTTTATATAGTCATACACTATCATCTTTTATATTTCATAAAGATTTTTCTATTTGGACTATTTCTAAATTATACCAATATTATTCGCAATCAATAGGATATAGGAGTATAAATAATGGTATTTATATCAGGATGTCTCAATATGATTTCATCTTACTACCATTATTTATTCGAACTTCATCTTTTTCCATTAGTAGTCTGGCAAATAATTGGCATGTATATGACTCCTTACTAACTTTACATGATAATTTGGCACTCAAGCATTTTGTTTACTATTTTGACAAATATAATTCTAATATTCTTATTAATATCACTTCACCTAATCTTGGGCCATTAATTGATTTCCAGTACAACTTACCTTTTTTCTACATTATGGAAAATTGGACAAGTAGTTTGAGCTTACATGTCTCTAATAATGCCAACCAATACAAAAAATATGACAAACATATAACCAATAATTATCATGATAAATTGTTAATATATCCTAAAAGTTCATTAACTCATCAATACAACTTATCATTTAGTATTAATCATAGTGTATACGATACTATAAATATTTATAATGATCTTTTGGTTAAGCAATTAAACAATACATCCTTAGTCTTTAAAAACTATATTCGATTTCAAAGATTAAAATATAGTATACATAATAGTCACGTATTTACTTCTTTTATGCGGCAGACACTCGATAATTTTTCTACTTTCATAAAGCATAAATTCGTATTGACAATCAATTTAAATGGTAAGAAAAGTTTACTATTGGGTCTAGATCAATATAATATTGAAGTTGTATCTCTCATTCCAAATCATAATATAAAACATTACTCTGCTTTAAGTATTCATAGAATAACGCATAGCCTGAGGAAGCAAATGCTAATCAGATGTCACTACTTAAATCTCTCTTTTAAACATATATCCTGGCTTGGCCAAACTCAGTACTTACCTGTATCCGAGAAATCTTATAGTATTGGCCCAGATGTTATACGTGGCTACACTCAAGATAAATACTTTCCGCCATATCAATTAAATAATTTTAAAGTTGAATATTATATACCTCAACCAGGAGAAAGGATAATTTATATCTTTCTTGATTATCTAATTAATCCACAATTAATTAATATTAATTCAAATAATATAATACGTTTAAATTGTATTAGTCGTCAGATAAATCCGTTGGTGAAAATGAGTTATGGTCTTGGCATACAAATTACCACACCAATTAAACAAATACCTCCTTTGAAACTTGAGTACGGTTACAATATAACAAATGGTCAATGTTTACATTTACGAGTAGAAAACGTAAACTGATGAAAATATTTTACCAAGCAAATGATGAATAATCTACGATTAAGAAATTTCTTACAGCTTAACTTAGGACATTGGCTAAGTTTACGTACAAGTTATATCATGTCCAGAAATCTGATGCATGTACATAAATCCAACATTATTTTGAATAGTCATAGTCAGGGATTCTACAATCAATCAATTAATGAACTATATGTTTACAGACAGCAAAATAATAACAAGACTACTGAAATTTCTTATTTAATGAGTAAAACTAGTAGTATATTATCTCATCAATTACAGAACATTAATAATTGGACTAGCTTTTTAAATAAATCCAATCATATATCATATGCTTACAGAATTAATAACTTGCTTGTCTTTGAACAATCATGGTTAGTAAATCCAAATCTACGCCTAAATATTAATACTGTATATAAAAGAGGAAAATGTATTTGTGTTTCATTCAGCTCGGACATTAAAATAGTCTGACAATGTAACACTTTTAAATTTATTGTTAACATGTCAGACTAATACATTTTGTATATTATATTTAATTATATGTATTATTCTAAATCTTTACGGTTAGGGTTTCTGGATGGATCATTTGACAGAAAACCAAAAAAGAACAAAGAAACAAAGAATAATACTGTTGTGTAAACAAAAATCTTTAAAGTAAACATTATACTCCTTAAATATCAACTACATTCTCATTTATGCTGTTTTAACACTTTAATCTATTCTATCGTAAAACAACTATCGTTGCATGAATTCAACAAAAATCGCAATACTTGTAAATTATATATCATTGGATTATTAATTAGATAGGAATATTGGATGCTCCCTTGTAATCACTAGGATATTGGCATGGCTTGCTCTTTTATAAATAATATAATTTTCAACAATCATATAATCGCCTTTATTATATAGATTAATAATATTTCGGCCTGAATCACCCCATGCAATAGCTTTCATATAATAATAAGATGCACCATGTGCAGCATTTAAAATTTTCACAAATAAAGTTATTGAATTTGTATTTAATATTTTTCGAGGTTGTGAAGACATCTGGATTGTCAAGGTATGAGTTTGCATACATTTTAAAAATTAATATCTTGTTTACTTTTGTCAAGGTCATAGTTTAAAGTTTTTAACTTCTTCATTACCCTTGTGAAGTATTCTTGTAAATAATCTTCTAAAGTAGTAATTTCATTAGGGTTAATCTTTGAGATTGTACATATATCAGCCATATCATCGTAGAAGTTTTCACCTTTAGATAAAATTTCCGTAAATGCTAATCTCTCTGAAATATTTTGTGTCCACTCAAATAATTTAGTGAAATCTTTGGTAATCTGCAGGATAACCAATGGTATAGTTGATATCTTAGCACGCTGCCCAGATAGTTTTTCACATAGTTCAATAATGTCAAATGAATTCCAAGCTTTTAATCCAACTAAAGAATACTGCTTATTCTCAAGATCGGGTACTGATAAGCTACGAACTGTAAATTTTGCGATATCCTGTGTATCTATATAAGATATTTGACTGGATTCACTTGATACCCATATTGATTGTTGATCTAAAATTGGTAATGAATACTGGGATATAATACCTTGATAGAATCCACACAGATTAAAAATTGTATAGGGTATAGTTGATTTGCGAAGCCTTTTTTCGACCTGCAATTTAAGATTCATTAGCGGTATTTCTGAATATTTATTTGCATTCAGAATAGAAAAAAATATAAATCTTTGAATATTTGCAGCTTCAGCTGCTTGAATTAGATGAATCTTGCCATATAGATCTACTACTGATGCATTGTATGGGTCATAAGTACGGGCCGTAGATGCATCAATAATTGCGGTAATGCCTTTAAGCACAGGTGGTATAGTTTCTGGTTTTTTAAGATCGCCATAAATAAGTACTGCTCCCCACTCTTTTAAAAATGCTGCCCGCCGAAAGTTTCTAACTAAGCAAGTTACACTGAATCCCTCATCTAATGCTTTTCTCACAACTTGTCTGCCCAAAGTACCGGTTGCACCAATAATCAGTAAACTCATAATTGATTTTGCTTAAAACTAATAATATTTAGATAACATATGTTTACCCTATGGGTAGAGAGGGACTCGAACCCTCAATAACAATAGTTGTCATATTTTGAATATGATGCGTATACCAATTTCGCCATCTACCCGATAGTATAGCTATGATTACATAAATTACATCATAAAATCAAGCTTTTATAAATTCTCAGTTCAAGAACTCTTTATTCATATCTAAAAATATATATGTTAAGATATATGTAACTACTTATATCTGTAAAAATGTGATTATTTTTAATCAATATATTAAATACCCTGCTACTGGTTTCAGCAACCTGTCTAATCGTTATAAGCTTAGTATTATAAGTATATATATCATATTAGTGCCTGTATGTCCTGTTCATATACTTCTATTACAACATGTAATATTGATGATAATATGGAATATAGAGTTTAAAAGATACAGGATCCTATATAGACATTGGTTGCAGATGGTAATACTGGTTTATATTTTTTACCTCGCATTGGCTGTTATAACATCTTCCAGTCAAATGATTAGTTTTTGTATTCCTTATAAAGTTCAAATAGTTACTTTTACCATTAATATTTGTAATTCTCTTGCCTCAAACAATTTCATCATGTCATTTAATCTATTCAATATCTATAGATACCTTCATGTAGATTTACCTTTGCTTATCACAAGAGGCTTTTTGATAATAATTAACTATCTAAGTTTATATAATTTTATTATGTTAATAACTCCTACAGAACAATTGATGATTTCTTTGGCTCGTTTAATACAGACAAAGAATCGCATAAACAGTAAGGTACAAGATAGTATCATTATTATTCTTTTTTCCTCCGAACTAATAAGTATATTGCGGATAAAATTAAAACATAGTAAAAATTGTTTAACATTAAGAGGATTGACTAAAGTTCAAATATTTAGCGAGTTTAAGTTTTTAATAAAATTAATATTATATAAATACAAGCAATTCTGTGTTAGTTCAATTTATAACCTTACGTATGTTATATACTCTAGAGAATTACTGTATTATAGCCCAAGCCTCTGGCTAATCATATGATTATAATTGACTAATGTTATATGATCTAATTTATGATATGATTATATATGACTATTAATAAGAGTATAATCATCTATGTGCAAAAGTCTTAATAAAACAAATACTACAAATCAACTAGATCGTCTAGTAAATCAACCTTATAAATATGGTTTTAGGACTAATATTGATTCAGAGACTTTTCCTAAAGGTTTGAATGAAGAGTTAGTTAATTTAATTGCAGATAAAAAGAACGAACCTCATTATTTACGTGAATTTAGATTAAAAGCTTACTCAAATTGGAAAAAAATGCAGACTCCTCAGTGGGCACATTTGAATTACCCAGCTCTTGATTATGACGATATAATTTATTACTCAGCACCTAAATTCAAAAAACAACTTAATAGCTTGGATGAAGTTGATCCTGAAATTTTAGAAACATTTAACAAGTTGGGGATCTCTTTAAATGAGCAAAAAAGACTGACTAATGTTGCAGTAGATGTTGTTTTTGACAGTGTTTCTATTGCAACTACTTTCCAAAAAGAATTAGAAGAAGCTGGAGTGATATTTTGCTCAATATCTGAGGCAATCACAAAATATCCAGATTTAATTGCTAAATATCTGGGATCTGTCGTTCCGATTGGAGATAATTACTTTGCAGCTCTTAACTCTGCTGTTTTTAGTGATGGATCTTTCTGCTACATCCCACCTAATACGAAATGCCCTCTTGAATTATCAACTTATTTCAGAATTAATAATCAAGAATCAGGTCAATTCGAACGGACATTAATTATTGCCGATACAAACAGTTATGTGAGCTATTTGGAAGGTTGTACAGCTCCTCAATATGATACTAATCAATTACATGCTGCTGTTGTAGAGCTTGTGGCATTAGATAATGCAGAGATCAAATATTCTACAGTTCAAAATTGGTATGCTGGGAATCAAGAAGGAGTGGGAGGAATATATAATTTTGTTACGAAAAGGGGATTATGCATAGGTACAAATTCTAAAATATCCTGGACTCAGGTTGAAACCGGTTCTGCTATTACATGGAAGTATCCTGGATGTATCTTGTCGGGGAAATACGCAAAAGGTGAATTTTCATCTGTGGCTTTGACAAACAATTATCAACAAGCAGATACTGGAAGTAAAATGATCCATATTGGACCACATACCAAGAGCAGAATTGTTTCTAAAGGAATTTCTGCTGGTAAGTCTACTAACAGCTATAGAGGATTGGTGAAAGTTGGACCTAAAGCACATAATGCAAGAAATTACTCCCAATGCGATTCACTACTGTTAGGCAACAAATGTCAGGCCAATACATTTCCCTATATTCAAGTCCAAAATTCATCAGCCACAATAGAGCATGAAGCGTCAACATCGAAAATAGGAGAAGAGCAAATCTTCTATTTTCTGCAGCGAGGCATAGATTTGGAAGGTGCTATTGCAATGATGATTAGCGGTTTTTGTCAGGATGTTTTTAAAGAGTTGCCCATGGAATTTGCTGCCGAAGCAGATAAATTATTAAATCTTAAACTAGAGGGGACAGTTGGATAATTTTATGACTGAAAAATTATTACAAATTGATAATTTACATGTTCAAGTCAATGATAGTAAGATTTTGCGCGGATTGAACTTAACAGTTAATCAGGGGGAAATTCATGCCATTATGGGTCCTAATGGATCTGGTAAAAGTACCCTAGCAAAGGTTATAGCCGGTCACCCAGGCTACACTATAACACAAGGCAGTATCAAACTAAATGGCTGCGATATTACAGATTTAGACCCTGAAGTAAGGGCTCATATGGGTGTATTTTTAGCATTTCAATATCCCATTGAGATACCTGGTGTAAGCAATACCGATTTTCTTAGATTGGCATATAATTGTAAGCGTAAAGCCAATAATTTACCTGAGCTAGACCCGTTATCTTTTTTTCAACTAATTAGTGAGAAATTAAAGATTATAGGTATGGATGCAAAGTTCTTAGCTAGAAATGTGAATGAAGGGTTTTCTGGTGGTGAGAAAAAAAAGAATGAAATATTGCAAATGGCAATCTTAAATCCAGCTATATCGATCCTGGATGAGACTGATTCGGGTCTTGACATTGATGCTTTACGTGTTATTGCCGATGGTATTAACCAGTTATTTCATGAGCAGCAGGGAATAGTTTTAATTACGCACTACCAAAGATTATTGGACTATATAGAACCTAGTTTTGTGCATGTTATGGGTGAAGGAAAGATTCAATATACTGGAGACTCTAAATTAGCTAAACAATTAGAGGAACAAGGTTATGACTTATTAAAAATCAAGCAAGCAGCATAAGCATTAGATGGAAAGAGTAATGACAAGTAGAGTATTATATCTATAATCTCTACTATTAATATATAGCTATTGTGATTTAAAAACTTTGTTTTACATCAGCGATAGATTTTTTTAATAAATCTTCAGATTCATCAGTTAATTTTAATGTACTTTTAATACTTTCAGCAAATTGTGGCTTAGAATTACGTAGATCACTTCTAAGAGCTTCAATAAATTGATTTACATTAGATACTTCAATATCATCTAGATGTCCGTTAATACCAGTATATATAATAGCGGTCTGTTCTTCTACGGGAATAGGTGAGTTTTGTGCTTGTTTTAGAATCTCTCTCAGTCTTTGTCCTCTAGCTAATTGATTTTGAGTTGCTTTATCTAGATCAGAAGCAAATTGGGAAAAAGCCTCTAATTCGGCAAATTGTGCTAATTCCAGTTTTAGTTTACCTGCAACCTGTTTCATGGCTTTAATCTGAGCTGCAGATCCCACTCTAGATACTGAGATGCCTACATTTATAGCTGGCCTAATCCCTGCATTAAATAAATCACCTGATAAGAAAATTTGACCATCTGTTATTGAAATCACATTTGTCGGGATATATGCTGATACATCGCCTGCCTGAGTTTCAATAATAGGTAGAGCTGTCATACTGCCATTGCCCAAGTCACTGTTTAATTTAGCTGCTCTTTCTAATAATCTAGAATGTAGATAGAAAACATCACCTGGGTATGCTTCTCTTCCTGGCGGTCTACGTAACAGTAATGACATTTGGCGGTAAGCTTGTGCTTGCTTAGTTAAATCATCATAAATAACTAATGTTGCTTTTCCTTTATACATAAAATATTCGGCTAATGATGCACCGGTATATGGTGATATATATTGTAGAGTAGCCGGATCATCAGCATTAGCTGCAACAATTATTGTATAATCTAGTGCTCCTTTATCATCTAATGCAGAAACAACTTGAGCTACAGAAGATGCCTTTTGGCCGATTGCTACATAGACACATACCACATCTTGACCTTTTTGATTGATTATAGTATCTAGGGCTACTGCAGTTTTACCAGTTTGTCTATCACCAATAATCAGTTCTCGCTGCCCTCTCCCAATAGGAATCATGGAATCAATAGCAGTAATACCAGTTTGAAGAGGCTCACATACTGACTGACGTCCAATAATGCCAGGTGCAGATGATTCAATTAAACGTGTTTCTTGAGTAGATATATCACCTTTGCCATCAATTGGCTCAGCCAATGGATTCACAACTCTACCTAGAAATTCCTCCCCGACTGGAATCTGAGCTATTTTTCCGGTTGCTTTCACTGAGCTACCTTCCAATATATCCCTTCCGTTCCCCATTAAAACAGCACCTACATTGTCGCTTTCTAAATTTAAAGCAACACCAATTGTTTTATCTTCGAATTCAAGTAACTCACCAGCCATTACATCGTCTAAACCATAAACTCTGGCAATACCATCACCTACTTGAAGCACCGTACCAATATTAGCAACTTCTACACTTTGATCATACTTCTCTATTTGTTCACGGATAATATTACTAATTTCATCAGGTCTTATATTTAACATAGCTTTTTGTATTGTTTATCTAATAATATTTATACTTGACAATAAATTATTAATTATTCTGTTTATTTTATTTATTACTGGCCCCTAAAAAATATCCTATTTCTTTTAATTGTCCTTTTAAACTAGTGTCAATAATTTTTGAACCTATTTGTATAGTAAAACCGGCTATTAAGCTTGAATCAAGAGCTATATTCAGTTGAACATTATTTTTTCCGGTCATTTGTTGGAGTTTTTTAATTAGATCTTGTTTCTGTTGATCTGTAAATTGTATAGATGTTATTACATCTGCAACTACAAAAGATTCAAGTGCATATACAAATTCTAAGTACCTATTCAATATATCAGATAAGTAAGATATTCGCTTACGGTCAATCAATAATAAAATAAATACTAATAGCTCTTTGTTTAATTGATTGTCAAATAATTTTTTAACGGCTTCCTTCTTGGACGTTATATTAATTAAAGGATTCTTTAAAAATTCTGTCAAGCTTGTTGATTCTGATAGAATCTGTAGTACTATATTAACATCTTCTACAATCGTATCTACGCTATTAGATTTTTTAGCTGTCTCTAATAATGCTTCTGCATATGGTTGCGATAATTGCTGTACTAAGGTTTTTGTACTCATAATTTAGACCCAAGTTTATTTATATTATTGTCTATAATACTTAGCTGAATACTATCACTCATATTTTCCTCAAGATCTATAGTTACTCTGTGAATTGCTAGAGTTGCTATTTGCTGTTGGATTTGCTTTTTAATTTGTTGCTCTGCATTCGCAATACTATTTTTGCCAGCAGCAGTCAATTTTTCAATATCTATTTTTCCTTGATTTAGTATTGAATCGCGTACTTTTTGTGCTGTTTTTTCAGCTTCTTGTTTAATTTGTTCAACAACAAGCTGTGTTTGTGTTAGTTGCTTTTCAGCTTCTGCTAACCTTTCATTTGCCTGTTTTAATCTTTCTTCTGATTCCTGTATTGCCAGCAATACTTTTTCCTGACGATTGATTAAGGTTGATCCTAAAAAGTTTTTTAAGATATATATTAAGCCAGACAATAGTAAGGCTATATTAATCACATTCGCTTCCAGAAAATCAGGGTTAAAGCCAAACTCTTTTGCATGAGCTATTTGATTAAAAATCTGTAAAAAATCGTCCATTTGCTAAATTTATTAATATTTCAATAACTTTACTTTAATTTGATCACTTAAAGCTTCTACTTGATTTTCTAAAGTTTTGATTGCTTGTTCTTTTTGTAACATTAATTGTTGTGATGCTTCTGCGATTAGTAGTTCAGCATCTTTCTGAGCAGTTTTTATTTTAATAGAAACAATTTCTTGAGCATCTTTTTGCGAATTTCTAATTAATTCTTGAGCATCTTTTCGCGCGTCTGCAAGTTCTTGCTCATACTGTAAGGTTAATGCATTTGCCTTATTCAAAGATGCAGATGCTGTAGTTAAACTATTGCGAATATATTCATCTCTGTCATCCAAGATCTTTGCGACAGGTTTATAGAAAATATTATCTAAAACAACCATTAATATTAAAAACTGTAAAGCCATTAATGGCAATGTCGCGTTAAAATCAAAGAGTCCTCCTCGAGATTCTGCTTGCAAAGATTCTGCTAAATTAAAGCTTAATAATTCAATCATAATGCTAGCTTAAGTATTAAGTAAAAAATTCTATTTTATAAAACGCTTAGACAATATACTATACATTTATCATAGTAAATGGTCTAAGCGTCAAGTTTATTCTATCCTGTATAAGGATTTGCAAATAGCAGAGACAATGCTACTACCAGCCCATAAATTGTTAATGATTCCATAAACGCTAAACTTAGGAGTAATGTTCCGCGAATTTTACCTTCTACTTCAGGCTGTCTTGCAATACCTTCTACTGCATTTGCAGCAGCACTACCTTGCCCGATCCCGGGACCGATAGCAGCTAAACCAACAGCTAAACCAGCAGCTATAACAGACGCAGCGGAAATAATTGGATCCATAATAAATGTTGTGTATAAGAAAATAAATAAAAAAATGCTAAATCATTCAAAAAGCTAAAATATTAGCCTCTCAAATTGACTTATTCATGTTCTCCGTGTCCTTCAAGTGCCTCTCCAATATAAGCTGCTGATAATGTTGAAAAAATCAGTGCTTGAATTGAACTTGCAAATAAGCCTAAGATCATAACAGGGAGAGGTATCAGGATAGGTACCAGGAGTGTAAATACCGATACCACAAGTTCATCAGCCAAGACATTACCAAATAAACGGAAGCTTAGTGATAAAGGTTTTGTAAAATCCTCCAGGATATTAATAGGAAGCAATACCGGAGTGGGTTCAATATATCTAGAAAAATAGCCTAAACCATTTTTACGTAATCCTGCATAGAAATATGCAAAAGAAGTCATCAAGGCTAAAGCAACTGTCGTATTAATATCATTTGTTGGAGCCGCTAATTCACCTTCTGGCAATTGAATCAATTTCCAAGGAATTAGTGCACCAGCCCAGTTGCTGCCAAGGATAAATAAGAAAATAGTTGAAACATATGGTACCCATGCACGATATTCATGTTCTCCAATTTGATTTTTGGCAATATCTTGCAGAAACTCGAGCAGGTATTCCATAAAGTTTTGAGAATTTTCAGGTATCCTTTGTAAATTTCTGGTTCCTATAAAGGCAATACCTAGTAAAACAAAAACTATTAGCCATGTCACAATAAAAACTTGACCATGAACTTGATAATTACCTAGTTGCCAATACAAGTGCTGTCCAACTTCTACTGATGATATATTGAGAAATATTGATGTATTGTCTATACAATCAATAGAGTCTTGATACAAGTGGTGTACCATATTTATACCTTCACAATAAAATTCAAAGTATGTAAAAAACTATTAGTGTAAATCTGATTTCTAAGGTTCATGTTTATAAATCAACTGTCAATTTATATAATAAACTTGAACATTAATCTTTAGATAGATTTAGATGATTATATTGGCCATTAATATACTTATATCTCTATTTTTTACATTAAAAATGAAAGACTCTGAAATTAATATAAAAATAATATCATCCAGTTCAATTATATATCTATATAAAAATTATTTAGCATTATTATAAGAATAAATTTAAAGTTATGTTAACTTTTTATCATACTAGCTACTTCTTCAGAAAAGTTTTGATCAACTTTTTCAATACCTTCTCCTAATAAAAAACGTACAAAGCGACGTATTTGAATATTCTCTCCCATCAAGGATATCTTTTCATTAATTAAATCTTGTATAGTAATATCTGTGTTACGTATAAATGCTTGATTCATTAATGAAAGTTCATTTAAGCGTTTCTCTAGTCTTCCTTTCACAATTTGGGCTTGGACATTTTCTGGCTTGTTACAAATATCATCCTTCGTGGATTCAATAGCTTTTTCTTTACTGACTATACTTTCTGGTATAGACTGAATGTTAACATACTCTACTTGGGGACACGCTGCTATTTGCATAGCTACATTCTTGGCTAATTCTTGAAATTCAACACGTCTGGCGACAAAATCTGTTTCACAATTTAATTCAACCATAACGCCTATTTTAGAACCTGCATGTATATAACTTTCAATCAGTCCTTCAGCAGTTCTACGGCCCGATTTTTTGCTTGCAGAAGCAAGACCTTTTTGTCTTAAACTTTCTACAGCTTTATCAATATCTCCATCCGTTTCTTGTAATGCTTTTTTACAATCCATCATGCCTGCACCAGTCATAGTTCGTAGCTCTTTTACATATTGGGCTGAAATTTCTATTGCCATTTTGAATATATTTCCTTTAACGATAATCTAATTTTCTTAAATATTCTTTTTATTTATTGTTATCTGCTGAACCATTAATTACAGCATCAGCCAACCTACCAACTACTAACTTTATGGACCGAATTGCATCATCATTAGCAGGTATTGGGATATCTACAATTTCAGGATTACAATTAGTATCCAAAATACATATAGTCGGTATCCCCAGTTTTAAACACTCTTGAATGGCTGTTACTTCTCGTCTTTGATCTACAATAACCACAATATCAGGTAGACCATTCATATTTTTTATACCATCAAGATGTTTTCTTAATTTCTCCAATTCTCTTCTTGTAACAGCCCCCTCTTTCTTTGGTAATTTATCTATAATACCCGTATCATCTTGCATTTCTAAAAGTTTTAGTCGGTCTACTCTAGATTTAATGGTCACCCAATTGGTCAACATACCACCAAGCCAACGTTGATTTACATAATATGAATTAGAACGTGTTGCTTCCTGAGCTATAATTTCTGCAGCTTGCCTTTTAGTACCTAAAAATAAAAATTTTTTACCTTCCGCAGAACACTTTCTAACAAAATCACAGGCTTCAGTCAATAACTGTGCTGTCTGAACTAAGTCAATTATGTGTATACCGTTACGCTCAGTATAAATATAGGGGAACATTTTAGGATTCCATCTACGAGACTGATGTCCAAAATGTACACCAGATTCTAGTAATTCTTCTAATGTCACTATAGCCATTTAAATATATCTCCAAAATATTGTACGATTTGAACTCTGTATACGTATAAAAAAACTATTTGCTTATTAATTTGACGGAATATGATAATCTCTTGCACTCCTGTCATCTAAAATAATATCATCAATTTCAGAGATTGAACTACTCTTTTGATCATTGACTTGCATTATCTGAGCATCATCTATCTTTTTACCAGGAAATGAGTTTTCTAAACTAACATTTTTACTATAAATATTAAAACCGGTCCCTGCTGGTATTAGACGTCCAATAATAACATTCTCTTTTAAACCTTTAAGCCAATCTAGCTTCCCAGAAATTGCAGCTTCAGTTAAGACTTTAGTTGTTTCTTGAAAACTTGCAGCTGAAATAAAGCTATCAGTGTTCAGTGATGCTTTAGTAATACCTAACAATATAGGATAATAAGTTGCTGTCTGTTTATCCATAATATGCATTGTATTATTTATGCCATGAATTTTTTGCAGCTCAATCATTTCCCCTGGTAAACAGTCAGTATCGCCACCAAATTCTATTTTTACTTTAGAGGTCATTTGACGAACAATTACTTCGATATGTTTATCCGAAATATCGACTCCCTGAGATTGGTATACAAGTTGCACTTCCTTTACTAGAAATAACTGAATCTCTTGAATACTTAAAATAGCCGCATTATATAAACTCAGTCCTAGATTCAAATAAGATCTAAAACTTTCTTCCAAAATATTATGTGGATTAAAATTTGCATCTGATTTTTTTCTTGCTTCTAAAATTTCTTCAACTCTTGGCAAACCTTGTACGATATCACCCGTTTTAGGTCTTTCAAAAATAAGTGTTGCAAGATTTTCTCCTTGTTGTACTAGATTCGCATTATTGACATGCAAAATTGTTCCTGGAGATACAAGGTAAGGTCTTCCTATGCGCATAGTTATCTGTAATAGATTAATATCTATAATTTGTCCTGATTCTAAGGAATATATCTCGTCAGCAATTTCATCACCGGCATAAATCCATTGATTCAGCTGTACTTTTATCGATAAGCCTTTTACATTAAAAACCTTTTTATCGACATCAGTCACAACTAATAATTTGCGATTATACTCATTAGAGTCATCAATATACTCAACAAAACCAGTACCGTTGGAAATGATATCTGTTTGGGCAATAATCTTATTTTTTTCTACCTGTTCTCCGTTTTGAACTAATAATTTAGTCTTCCCTTCTATATGTTGGGAGCTATACAATTTATCTTTTTTTAAAGATAAAGTTTCAGCAATTAAAAAGTTTAAGTAGAAAATTTTTTGGTCATAAGTATCTGGTTCAAACTTGACATTACAATCTAGGAGATTGTCGCTATTATTTATACTAACTGATAAATATGTTTTAACAAGATTAACTCCTTGTACTGATTTAATTCTATCTCCATCTTTAAAAGCTGTTCTTTGTATAATATTTAATCCTAAATATTTCGAGTTAGTGTTTGCAGTGTCTAATATATATTGTTTATTAGGTATTGAGTATACAATTACCGGTCGTATTAATAAATAATAATTAGAATTAGCTTGAATTGCTTCCCAATAAACAAGTTTATTGGTTGTTATGCCTTGAACAACAACTTCACCTGGTCGTAAAAATCCTCTGTTTTTTGAGGTATTGATTGAATTTTCGGTAATCATATAAATATCGCCAGGTTTAACTATAACTTCCAAAGCAATTCCATCTTTCTGAATTATCTCAACTATACCAGAATTTTTTGCAAATATATTTTTAACTATTTCTGTGCCAGCTTCAATGAAATCACTATCATTAACTAATAACAAAGATATATCTTTATTAATTTCATGAGTTTCTTCTGAAATCCACAATATATAACCCGGTCCTAAAATATCATATTTTTCTTTACTGTTATGTGTGGGTGATTTATACTTACCCACCGGTAAATCTAAGTACTTAACAATTCCTCCTGTTTGAGTTACATAAGTGTCCGAGATTAGCTCTCCAATAAGCTGTTGATTATGTAAAATATCATTTGGCTTAATATATAATAAGAATTTTTCACTATTATTGATATCTAAAACATAAGAACCATTTGAAAAATTAGTATCAAAATGGACTTGATTATTAGATAAACACTGAGAATCAAGCACTACTTTTATCTCTTTGTGTGAAAAATCAGGTTCATCAATGCTACTAATTAGTTCAATTCTTCCACTGTATCTACTCCTTATTTCAATTGTAGCCAGCACAGTAGTATCGTTAATTGCATCGCCTTGATTAATTAATAGTGTAGAACTATCTGGTATTCGATATGTTTTACCAGATAAGATCCAAACTAAGCCACCATGTTTAGCAATCCGAATTGTATTTTGTTTACTTTGAATTTCTTCTACAGTTAAATTGGTAAACTGAACTTTACCAGAAAAATCAGCAAGAATTGATTTTTGTGCTCTTTCTGTAATCAATCTATTGCTTAATGGGTATTCAGCGATAACTTGTCCCTTATTTACTAAAGCTTGATTTTTTTCTAATAGTATAGTGCCTCTACTAATATTAATAATATCTTTTGTCCCATCTGAGAATATTAAATATATATTAATATCTTGAGTAATAAGAAATGCTGGCTCTCCATGTCTAGTTCTAATAATATTATGCTTACCTTCTATATCATATTTTAAATGACCGATATCCTTAGCAATAATTTGTTGAGCTAGTTCTCCAGTAAATACACCTCCGGTATGAAAAGTACGCATTGTCAACTGTGTACCGGGTTCTCCGATCGATTGTGCAGCTATAATACCTACTGCTTCTCCAAGATCAACAATCTTACCATGAGCTAAGTTCCATCCATAACAGAGTTGACAGACTGAACCCACTGAATCACAGGTAATCGGTGAACGTACTAATACTTTATCAATTCCAGCTTCAACAATATGATGTGCTACAGAAGGATCTATTGACTGATTTGCTTTCGCAATGACCACTTGATTCTTCATGTCAAATAAATCATCACAGAGTGTTCTTCCTATTAAAGATTGCTCAAGAGAGATTAGATGTTTTTGGTTCTCAACCATATTTTCTAATAGTATACCTCGTCGTGTTTTACAATCAGTTTCTCGAATAATCACATCCTGAGATACATCAACAAGTCTACGTGTTAGGTAACCTGAATCAGCTGTTCTTAGTGCAATATCCACTAATCCCTTACGTGCACCATAAGATGAGATGAAATAATCAGTAACAGTCAATCCTTCTCGAAAATTACTAGAGATTGGTAAATCAATAATTTGACCTTGCGGATCAGACATCAGACCTCTCATACCCACTAGTTGTCTTACTTGTGAAATATTCCCCCTAGCACCAGAGAAAGCTATCATATATATTGAATTAAGCGGATCGGTATCTTTAAAATATTTAATTACTTCTTTTTTGAGAGATTCGCTTGCATTATTCCATGTATCAATTACTTTTTGAAATCTTTCTACTGCTGTAATTTCGCCACGATAGTACTTATTGTCTGTAGATTTTATAGACTGCATTGTTCTAGTAAGCAGCTGTTTTTTAGCAGGAGGTATTTTTAAGTCTTCTAAGCTTAAAGAAATGCCTGCCTTGGTTGCATAATAAAATCCCAAATCTTTTAATTTATCTGCCATGTTAGCAGCACGTGCAACACCATAATTACGAAAGGCCCACACGATCAGTTGTTTTAACTGAGACTTATCAATAACCTGATTAGAAAAGCTTGGCTGCAGTATACTAGTTTTTTCTTCCATAATCCATTTCCTAAACAAATAATAGGGATTTAATTAATCAAGGCTTCTTGAACAACTTTATTGAACAATATCCTTCCGGCAGTTGTACGGATATATTGAACACTACAATAGTTGTTTCGATCTTCTTTAATAATCTTATCTTGAAAAGTTAACGTTGTATGCCCTGTATCATCTGTAGATTGATGAAGTAATACATTGTCGTTATTATTATCGTTAACAATCCCATCAAAGCGTACCCATATATAAGCATGCATATCGATCCTTTGTTGCTGATATGCTAATAATGCATCTTCTAAACTTGCAAAATAATGTCCAGCTCCTTTTTGGCTGGAAGGATTATTTGCTGTTAAGTAATAACACCCTAGTACCATATCTTGACTAGGCATCAAAATAGGCTGACCAGTAGCAGGTGACAAGAAATTATGAGGAGCCAACATTAATAAACGCGCTTCTGATTGTGCTTCTAAAGATAAAGGTACATGTACAGCCATTTGATCACCATCAAAGTCTGCATTAAAAGCTGGGCAAACAAGAGGATGTAATTTAATTGCCCTACCTTCCACCAATAATGGTTCAAAAGCTTGTATACCTAACCTATGTAATGTAGGAGCTCTGTTTAACAGGACCGGATGTCCATGAATAACTTCTTCTAAAACTGTCCACACTGCTAACTCATTTTTCTGAATCAATTTTTTAGCAGCTTTGATATTATTAACTAAACCCTGTAGGATAAGACGATGTATAACAAAAGGCTGAAATAGTTCAAGAGCCATTTCTCTTGGTAATCCACATTGATGTAATTTCAAGCTTGGGCCAACTACAATTACAGATCTTCCAGAATAATCTACCCTTTTACCTAGTAAATTTTGTCTAAATCTCCCCTGTTTCCCTTCAATGATATCAGACAATGATTTTAATGGCCTATTATTAGCACCCACTACAGTTCTACCTCTGCGGCCATTGTCCATTAAAGCATCTACTGCTTCTTGTAACATTCTTTTTTCGTTACGAATAATAATTTCTGGTGCTAATATTGATTTCAAACGAGATAGTCGATTATTTCTATTAATAATTCTGCGGTAAAATTCATTTAAATCAGCAGTTGCAAAACGCCCACCATCTAGTTGAACCATTGGTCGTAAATCAGGTGGAATGACAGGTATCACGGAGAAAACCATCCAAGAAGGACTTGAACCTGTTGCAAGAAAATGATCCAACAATCGTAATCTTTTCATTTTCTTATTAAATTTTGGCGATGTATGCTTTGCTTGCTTAGGAGGATTCAATGATTCTTCTCTAAGAGTTCTTGTCGCTTCCTGTAAATCAAGATCGAAAAGTAATTTCTGTATTGCTTCAGCACCAATGCTAACTTGAATTCCAAATAAATTTGAGGATTGAGGATATAATTTATCTTCTAATGCACGCCATTCGTATCCTTCCAATAATTGCTTATAATGCAAGTGTTCATATGTCCCAGGATTAGTAACAACATAAGAGTGAAAATAGACAATTTTTTCAACTTCTTTTATTGTAAAATCTAAAGCGAGAGCAATATAACTAGTACTACCTTTTAAATACCAAACATGCGTTACTGGAGCGGCTAACTCAATATAAGCCATTCTGTGTCTGCGTACTTTAGATTCAGTAATTTCTACACCACATCTTTCACAGACAATTCCTTTATATCTAAAACGTTTATATTTACCGCAATGACATTCCCAGTCTTTAACTGGTCCAAAAATCCGTTCACAAAACAGTCCATCCATCTCTGGCTTTAATGTTCGGTAATTAATTGTCTCTGGTTTAGTAACTTCACCAACAATCTGTCCATTAGGAAGAGTTCTTTCACCCCAAGCTCGTATTTTTTCGGGTGAAGCTAAACTAATTTTAATATAATCAAAATATTGTTCAAATTTTGTCATACTTATTTATCGTTAAATATATTTAATTGTACTTATATTCATACATCATTAGGTATCTCAAAATCATTTAGAATATCTTGGTCACCATATAAAAATTTACGTTCTACCTGTTCATGATTTTTGTGATCATTTTCAATATCGATTAAAGGTCCATTATGTTTCTCTGTAGACATTAAATCAATCTCCACGCCATGATTCTCACCATTGTCTAGTAATTCCAATTTATGTGCAGCAACATCCAGACCGAGAGATTGCAATTCTCTCATTAAAACTTTAAATGATTCTGGTGTACCTGGTCTGGGTATTGGCTTTCCTTTAACAATGGAATTTAAAGCTTCATTTCTTCCTTGCATGTCATCTGACTTTACAGTTAATAATTCTTGTAATGTATATGCAGCTCCAAAGGCTTCTAATGCCCACACTTCCATTTCTCCTAATCGCTGACCACCATGCTGTGCTCTTCCCCCCAATGGCTGTTGTGTTACTAAGGAATAGGGACCCGTTGACCTTGCATGAATTTTATCATCAACCAGATGGACAAGTTTTAGCATATATGCTTTTCCAACTGTGATTGGATTGTCAAAAAATTCTCCTGTCCTACCATCAACTAATTGAATTTTTCCAGGATGTTGACTATTGAACAACCATCGCTTGCCATCATTCAAACTGGCTTGAAATAGCTTATGATTGACTAATGCCCTTGAAGCTTCTGATCCATACATTTCATCAAAAGGTATGATTTTAAATCTTTTTGTTAAATAATCGCCAGCTAATCCTAATAAACATTCAAATAGTTGTCCTACATTCATTCTAGAAGGAACACCAAGGGGATTTAATACAATGTCTACAGGGGTACCATCTGGCAAATAGGGCATATCTTGCCTTGGTAAAATTCTGGAAATAATACCTTTATTTCCATGGCGCCCGGCCATTTTATCGCCCACTTGTATTTTTCTTTTTTGAGCAACATATACACGGATAATTGCATTTGTACCTGGTGGTAATTCATCCCCTTTTTGTCTTGTAAATACTCGAATATTCACAATCCTGCCTTTTGCAGCATTAGGCAATCTCAGTGAAGTATCTTTAACATCACGGGCTTTTTCACCAAATATGGCTCTTAATAATTTACCTTCTGGCAATTGATCAGATTCACCTTTAGGTGTAATTTTTCCTACTAGTATATCCCCCGACTCAACCCATGATCCAACAGATATAACTCCATTACGATCCAAATTATGTAATGACGATTCACTAACATTCGGAATATCTCGTGTAATCTCTTCAGGCCCTAATTTAGTTTGCCTGCATTCTATTTCATACCTTTCAATATGAATCGATGTATAAATATCTTCGTAGATTAGTCTTTCACTTATCAAAAATGCATCTTCATAATTATATCCTTCCCAAGGCATATAAGCAACATAAATATTGCGTCCCAAAGCCATTTCTCCACCATCAGTCGAAGCACCATCTGCTATCGTTTGACCAATATTTATTTTTTGTCCAGGCCAAACAACAGGACGTTGATTAATGCATGTATCTTGGTTAGAACGATAATATTTTTTGAGTCTATAATGGACAGTTTTCCCTGAAATATCTTGTATACCAATTTTTGTAGAAGATACGTATATAACAACACCATTTGTCCTACTAATTACTATCATGCCTGAATCTCGAGCAATTTTGGCTTCCAAACCAGTACCCACAATAGGTTTCTCTGGATATAGTAAAGGAACAGCCTGTCTTTGCATGTTAGATCCCATTAAAGCTCTATTTGCGTCATTATGTTCCAAAAAAGGTATTAGTGATGTAGCGGCAGAAATTACTTGTAGTGGCGATACTGCTATGTAGTCAACTTTATTTGCTATTGTTGTTAAAAACTCTTGTTTATATCTAATGGGTATTTTGTCACCAACAATATAATTATCCTTATCCATTAATATGTCAGCTGGTGCTATTTTTAAATCATCCTCTTCATCAGCTGTCATAAAATAAGGTTTTTGATCTGCAATAATCTGGCCCTTTATTACTTTAAAATATGGAGATTCAATAAAGCCATAGATATTGACTCTTGCATAGATACTTAAAGAACCAATTAGTCCTGCATTTGGTCCCTCTGGAGTTTCAATAGGGCAAATTCTTCCATAATGACTTGGATGCAGATCACGAACTGCAAATCCTGCACGATCTTTATTCAAGCCTCCAGGACCCAGAGCACTAATTCTTCTCTTATGTGTCAATTCTGCTAATGGATTAGTCTGATCCATGAATTGTGATAACTGGCTAGAGCCGAAAAACTCTCGAACAGATGCAATCACTGGCTTTGGATTAACTAAATTAGAGAGGCTCAACGAATCTAGATCACAGATAATCATACGTTCGCGAATAATACGCTCTAAACGATTTAACCCAATTCTAATTTGGTTTTGTAATAGTTCTCCTACTGATCTTACCCTGCGATTTCCCAGATGATCAATATCATCCAATGTGCCAGTATTCTGTTCTTTTAAGTTAATTAGATAGTCAATTGCAACTATTATATCTTGCGGTGATAATACTCTAAATGAGATAGGGATTTCAAGATTTAATTTTTTGTTTATTTTATGTCTTCCAACCTCTCCAAGATCATAACGCTTAGGATCAAAGAAACGTGAATATAACATTTGTTGTGCTATAGATACAGTTGCTGGCTCATTGGGCCTCAGTTTACTATAGACAATAAGCAGAGCTTCTTCATCAGAAATATCTTCTACAGATAACTTCCCAATTTCTTTTTCAAGTTCTTTTTTTTCATATGTTATAGAAGCATTAATTAAGAAATTATATTTACTAAGCCCTTTTTTAATCTCAGATTGATTTAGTCCTATTGCCCTTAAAAATACATATGCATTGACTTTATGTGTCTTATCAATACGCACCCAAATTTGTCCTTTCGCATCAATCTCAAATTTTAGCCACGAACCTCTATTTGAAATTAAACTTGCACTAAATATATGTTTATCATTTTTATCGAGTTCTTTTTTATAATATATACCAGGACTACGTATAATTTGATTAATAATTACACGTTCAGTCCCAGAAATAATAAAAGTTCCTCGGTTAGTCATTAAAGGTAAATCGCCAATAAATACTGGTCGCTTTTTATATTTTCTGTATAGAGAATTAACATCTTGATAAGTTACATGGTCAACATTTGCAAGATTACTTTTCTGATTGAATATTTCGATATCTTTACGTGTAAGCTTAGACGGGACATATATCTGCGCACTATAAGTACGATCACGACTTTTGGCTTTACGGACACTATAGCGAGGAAACTTGAGTTTATAATCTTTACCAAAAAATGCAAGTTCTAATTTTCCAGTTGGATCAGTAATAACAGGAAAAAAATCTAAAACTTCACTTAAACCTTCTGCCAAAAACCAACGAAAGCTATCAATTTGAATATCGGCCAAATCAGGAAACGTAGAATGAACAAGACTATTCCGTACAGCAACCATAATATAATTTTCCCTTTCTTCAGTACCATAGTAATATGGAGATGAAACACACTAAAGTAGCCATACTTTAGTTGTCAATTAAGCTAAAATAAAGGTTCTTGAATAATAAAATGTCAGTAGAATTTAAGGTAGTTATTCTAAGACACTAAGTTTTATACACACAAAGCGGTATCTGTAATGAGAAACATGAGAAATAATATAAAGTACTATACAAGCATTTAGAGTACTTAAAATATAATCAATAATTATATTCAAGATATAAACGACAAAATTATAATGCTTTTAGTTTCTTGGATAGAAATGCTTTTTTTCGGGCTGCATTATTCTTGTGCAGGACACCTTTTTTAACTGCCTTATCAATTTTACTGTACAAAATTGATACTGTATCTTGAAGCTTGATAATGTCATCAGGTTGTTGCAATTGAGAAAGATTGTTTAGAACTTTTTTTGTCAAGCTTTTAATTACTGATTTATAAATTTTATTTCGTTGCCTATTTCTGCTGGCCACTGAAATTGATTTTAAAATAGACGCATTTTTAGCCATACTCAATCCGATATTATATTATATGATTATTTAAAAATTATTATATCATCAATCATGCTAAATCTACAATAGATCATACGCTAAAAACCGATATAAGACTTGATAGTTATTGCATAATCATGCGATACTATTAGTAACTTAGAGAAATTATTATTAAGGTCTATACAATGGGAAAAAGTAAGGGTGCTCGTATTACTATAACTTTAGAATGTGAATGTCCAAATCTGTCAAATCCAGAAAAAAGAAGCAATGGTGTTTTCAGGTACACTAGCTCAAAGAATAGAAGAAATACACCTAGCAGAATTGAGTTAAAGAAGTTTTGCAGGCAATGTAATTGTCATACTATATTCAAAGAAATAAAATAAGGTAAATGTTTGATTATGGCTTTATATAACAGAAAACTATCCCCCTTGAATAATGCTGAAGTATTAGATTATAAAGATATTGATCTATTGAGAAAATTTATTACTGATCAAGGCAAGATTTTACCTCGCCGATCAACTGGTTTAACTTCTAAACAACAAAAAAAACTAACTAAAGCGATAAAACAAGCAAGAATATTAGCTTTACTGCCTTTTTTAAATAAAGACTAGACAACTGAAAATTTACCTTTTATCAAATAATAATAATTCAATACACATTGCTCCATGCAAGATTAGCTCACAATGGAGCATGTATTTGTTGTAATCGTTACAAGATATAGATTAAACATATTGTTAACATAACTTCTTGGAGATTAAATTATCTATAAGTTACGATGTTATCACAACTTATTCAGATGTTTAATACTCGAGTAAAGTACAGTCTACAAAGTTTTTTTCTGCTCAATTAAGGTATATACTTCAATGACATCTTTTTGGTTCCATGAACTAAAATCACCCGACATTACACCACATTCATTGCCAAGTCCTACTTCTTCAACATCTTCCTTAATTCTCTTAAGTGATGTAATTTTCCCTTCATATATCATATCTTGTGCTCTCATGACTTTAATCTGTGCCCCTATTTGTAATTTGCCTTCAGTAACCATGCATCCAGCAACACTACCTTTACTTACCGAGAATGTATTTTCAACGATTGCTTGTCCTGTCTTGTTTGCTTTGTATTCGATCGGAACCATCAGCATCATCAAACCTTTAACATAATCTAATAAATCATAAATTACATGAAAACTTGCAAGTGATATATTAGATTGCTGGGCCAGATGCTGAATTTGAGATGTAATTTCATGTAAGCTGATTATCTTTGCATTACTAACAACAGCTAGATTAATATCTCCTACCGTAATTGGACCTACACCTGCTGCGACTAGATTAATTTGTACTTTATCCTGCGGAATTTTCAAAAAAGCATTAATAATTGCATCTATAGTTCCTTCACTATCAGTTTTGAGAATAATGTTTAATATTTTAGTATTAACAATATTTCCTTTTTTTCTTGATCTATCTAATGTCAACCGAGTATTCAATTTTTTGTAATGTTTTGGATTCTTATCCTTGTTCTTTTGATATTCAGCTAAACGCTTTTTAGCAGATTTTTCATCTTGAATAACTTGAAAAGTATCTCCAGAAGTCAAGATTGATTCAATTCCATAAACATTAATAATAGATGAAGGACCAGCATCATCTACACGTTGATTGGTATTCTTATTAATTGCCCTTACTTTGGATACAACATGATTGCTGGCAACATAATTGCCAATACGAATTGTTCCATTTTGGACCAGAAGCTTAGCCACAGGACCTTGTTGAATATCAAGATAAGAATCCAATACGGTACCTGTTGCACTTCTACCTGGATTAGCCTTCAGATTCTTCTTCTTACGCATTCTAAATAATTCTGTTAGCAGATTGTCTATATTTAACCTTTGTAGTGCACTTATCTCAATGATTGGTACATCCCCACCCCATTCTTCTGCAAGAATATCATACTGAGCTAGTTCTTGTTTAATATTCGTAAGATTTGCTTGATCTTTATCTATTTTATTAATAGCCACTAAAAAAGATAATTGATGTTCTTTAAAATATGTTATTGCCTCTCTAGTCTGTGGCTTTAGCCCATCATCTGCAGCTACAACTAGAATACCAATATCAGTAATTTCAATACTTCTTCTCCTCATATCAGAAAAAGCTTCGTGACCTGGCGTATCTAAAAAAATAACTTTTTTATTAATATCCTGATCTATTGTCACTTCATGTGCAACAATCGCCTGTGTAATTCCTCCATATTCTGCATCTAGGCTATTAATATTACAGATAGTATCCATTAAAGTTGTTTTTCCATGGTCTACATGGCCGAATATTGTTATAATCGGCACACGATCTTCACTAAAATCATTTAATTTCTCTGGGAAGTCGGGTCTTTTTTGAGTTATTATATTTTTTTGATCATCACTAGATTTAAAATCAATATTATAATGGATAGCTATCGCTTGTGCCATCTCTATTTCGATAACTTGATTGATAGTTACTGAAATACCTTGGAGAAAAAGATGTTTAATAATTTCTGGAGCAGGTATCAAGATTAAATTTGCTAGTTCCTGTATTGATATTGGATTATTTATATAAATTGGATCCACCTGATTCTTATCATTTGTATCAATATTATTAGAAGAAGCTTCTTGTACTATATTGGTCAAATCCTTTTGCTGGACAACTATATTTTTTTTTGGTATTTTTTTCTTGATCGGTTTTGGAGGGCGCATTAAAGATATTTCCAAATTTTTGCCAACTTTGGCCATGCCTTGATACTGATTTTCTAAATTTTCATCATCATCATTAATGTGTATTTTAGATCGTATTTTTTTCTTGGTTTTTACTTTATTTTTTTTTGCTTCCAATGGATCTATTAAATTATTGTAACTCTTATTTTTCTTATCTGTTCTAGTAGTAATTATATTCACTAAAACATCAGTTAAAGGCTCAACGGCTGATGATTTATTAGAAGATCTTACTTTATCATAATCTATAAGTTTAGGTTTATCTAAATTTAACCAAGATGATTGGATATCTTTATTTACTTTTACAAAATTCATTTTTTAATATTTAAAATACATAATATAGACAATAGTAACAAACACTATATCTCGCAGTTTAGTAGTTATAACTAAATATATCAAGATATTCACTGATCAATTTCGAATTCATATATTACATTTTTTAAGAGCAAATTATATGATAATTTGAAGAAGATACTGTATTCTAAGATATTGAGCATATAGTTACAAAGAATAATGATCAATTATATAAGGAAGATACAATGTCAAGATCTCAAAAGAACGATAATTTCATTGATAAAACATTTACAGTATTGGCAGATATTGTTTTAAAAGTATTGCCAACTAGTAAAGAAGAAAAAGAAGCTTTTTCTTACTATCGAGATGGAATGTCAGCACAATCAGAAGGAGAATATGCAGAAGCATTAGAAAATTACTATGAAGCTCTAAATCTTGAGGAAGATCCCTATGACAGAAGCTATATACTGTATAATATTGGTTTAATTTATGGAAGTAATGGAGAACATATAAAAGCTCTTGAGTACTACCATAAAGCCTTGGAGTTAAATTCACGCTTAACACAAGCCCTAAATAATATTGCTGTTATATATCATTACCAAGGAACCAAGGCATCTAATAATAATAATCTCAGTATTGCTAAAAGTATGTTTGATAAAGCAGCGACATATTGGCAGCAGGCAATTCACCTAGCACCTAATAACTATATTGAAGCACAAAATTGGCTAAAAACTACTGGTCGACAAATACAAAGTGAGGGATATTAATAAAGTTCTAATTTTGGTACAAATTAGACATTTTTAATATACAATGAGTTATATCGAGTTGATTAATATTGTATGAAGGCACATTAAACTCTATGATGCTTGCCGGTTAGACAATATTATTTTGATTTTTATATACTCATAAATAAGAACAATATAACTATGGTTACAACAACTAATAATGGTGCTATCACACAAATTATCGGACCTGTATTAGATATAGAATTTTCAACAGGTAAACTTCCTAAAGTATTTAATGCATTAAAAGTACAAGGTCCAAATGGTACTATTACATGTGAAGTACAACAACTCTTAGGGGATAATAGGGTCCGTGCAGTAGCAATGAGTGCTACTGATGGCCTAAAAAGAGGTTTAGAAGTGATTGACACTGGAGCACCTATTACTGTACCAGTTGGGATTCCTACATTAGGCAGAATCTTCAATGTTTTAGGAGAACCTGTTGATAGCCTTGGATCAGTTAACAATGACTCTAGTTTACCAATCCACCGTTCTGCACCGGCATTTACACAATTGGAAACAAAACCATCTATTTTTGAAACCGGTATTAAAGTAGTGGACTTACTTGCTCCATACAGGAGAGGAGGAAAAATCGGTTTATTCGGTGGAGCTGGAGTTGGTAAAACCGTTTTAATTATGGAATTAATTAATAATATTGCTAAAGCACATGGCGGCGTATCCGTATTTGGCGGAGTGGGAGAAAGAACACGTGAAGGTAATGATCTGTACGAAGAAATGAAGGAATCCAAGGTTATTGATGAAGATAATTTAACTGATTCCAAAGTTGCTCTTGTATATGGACAAATGAATGAGCCACCTGGAGCTAGGATGAGAGTCGGCTTAACTGCTTTAACTATGGCTGAATATTTTCGTGACATTAACAAACAAGATGTTCTTTTATTTATTGATAATATCTTTCGATTTGTGCAAGCAGGGTCAGAAGTCTCAGCATTATTAGGCAGAATGCCATCTGCCGTAGGTTACCAGCCAACTTTAGCTACCGAGATGGGTGCTTTGCAAGAAAGAATAACATCTACAACAGAAGGATCTATTACATCTATTCAAGCAGTATATGTTCCAGCTGATGATTTAACCGATCCTGCTCCTGCTACTACTTTTGCTCACTTAGATGCTACAACAGTATTATCACGTGGATTAGCCGCAAAAGGAATCTATCCTGCAGTAGATCCATTGGACTCAACATCTACTATGTTACAGCCTAATATAGTAGGAGCGGAACACTATGATACAGCACAACAGGTAAAGTCAACATTGCAAAGATATAAGGAACTACAAGATATTATTGCGATCCTAGGCTTAGATGAATTATCTGAAGAGGATCGATTAACTGTAGCAAGGGCAAGAAAAATAGAAAGATTTTTATCTCAGCCATTTTTTGTTGCTGAGGTATTCACAGGATCTCCAGGCAAATATGTGTCATTAGAGAATGCTATTAAAGGTTTCCAGATGATTTTTGGTGGTGAGCTAGATGATTTACCAGAACAAGCATTTTATCTTGTTGGAGATATAGATGAAGCTATTGAAAAAGCAGAAAAATTAAAGGCCTAATATATTGTAAATATAAAATATGACATTAAATATTCGTGTAATTGCTCCTGATAGGACTGTATGGGATGCTAGTGCAGAAGAGGTAATTCTACCTAGTAGTACAGGACAATTAGGAATCTTAACGGGGCATATACCTTTATTAACAGCTTTAGATATAGGGGTTATGCGTGTAAGAATTGATAAAGAATGGATACCTATTGTTTTACTTGGTGGTTTTGCTGAAGTAGAAAATAATAAAATTACGATTCTTGTAAATGGTGCAGAAGAAGCATCAGACATTAATCCTGAACTTGCTCAGAAAAACCTAGATGAAGCATCACAATTATTAGCAACAGCTAGTAGTTCGAAAGCACAGATTGAAGCCACACAGCAAGTAAGAAAAGCACGGGCTAGACTGCAGGCAGTAGCTACATTAACTTTATAATAGATAAATTGCTTAAAAAGCATGATAATGCAAATGCATTGATCATGCTTTTTACAAATATTTAATATTGAGCAGTTAAACTAACTTAAGCCCGAACAAATATAATCAAAATATAAACCCATCTCTTTACCAGCATCAGCACCAACTAAACCAATGGTTACTTCTTTCATAGCTTGGATAGCTTGAATTGTTGCACCAATTGGAACTCCTAATGAATTATAAGTTTCTTTCAGTCCATTTAATACTCGCTCATCTAAAATAGAAGGATCCCCTGCTAACATACCATAGGTAGCATAACGTAAGTAATAATCTAAGTCACGTATACATGCAGCATATCTTCGTGTAGTATACATATTTCCGCCAGGACGAGTAATGTCAGAATACAGTAATGATTTAGCTACAGATTCTTTAATTATTGTTGCAGCATTAGCTGCAATTGTAGCAGCCGCACGCACACGTAATTCACCAGTTTGAAAATAGCCACGCAGTTTCTCAACTGAATTATCATCCAAATATTTTCCTTGTACATCCGCGGCATTAATAACAGAAGTAATAGCGTCTTGCATAATATTTTCCTTTTATTTTATTAAAAATAGATATTTAGTATATAATTCATTGATTAACACTTTTTTTATTGCATAGCACCTAAAGTATAATCAAAATAGAAGCCCGCTTCTGCCGAATCTTCACCTGAAAGAAGTGAACAAGCAATATTTTTCATAGATCTTACGCCCTCTGCAACACCTGAGATAGGTGTACCTAAAGAATTATACATTTCTTTTACACCCACTAAGCCAATTTCTTCGATAGGCGTAACATCACCCGCTACAATACCATATGTTACTAAACGTAAATAATAATCTAAATCACGGAGACATGTTGCTGTCATTTCTTCACCATAAGCGTTGCCTCCTGGTGACACTACATCTGGCCTCTTCTGAAATAACTGTTGTCCTCCTTGCTTAACAATTCTTTCGCGATTCTCAGTTAAAATTTGTGCGATTCGTAAGCGGCGCTGTCCAGATAAAACAAAGCTTTTAATTCTTTCAAGCTCTCCAGGACTTAGATAACGAGCTTCTGCATCTGCATTAACGATAGATTTTGTAACTATACTCATAAACTAAACTCCTTTGATCTAATCTTCACTTATACTATGAATTCTAACTTCATGCTCAAAGTTTGAATCTTCCAATAATACATATCGGACTTCATACTGATGAACATATTTTACTGTATCTGATGACTTGCAACATTATTTTCTGCAAAGTACTAAAGCAAGAAAGTTACTGATTGCCTTGAATTGGCTTAAAGCTAGGTACTACAATTGTATCATTTTGCTTCGTAAGTTTTTGATGTAACTTTTCTGTATTAGGAAAATTAGCTGCTGGTAAAGTAGGAAAACGACGATATGGTACAATATTTGCCCCAAATATTGCTTTGTATTCTTTACTATTGACCAAACTACTAATAAATGCTTTTAATCCTTGAGACGCTAAAATCTGGTTATAATAACGAATTTCTGCTTGATTATTCGGTGCTCTACCTAAAAAATGTTTTGTCCCAAATTCAATCACCTGTGTATTCGGATAAGGTTGATAGAATTCTTTAGCATACAATACAGAAGATCCTAGTTTCTCTACCAACTGTTGAACAGTTAACTCTGATGCAAGAAAAGCTCGTTCTAAGTCGACTAATTCATAGCCTAGACTAAAAGGATTTAAATCACGCTCAAAGATTTGTCGATAACTAGCACGTAATGTGATTTCCAAACTTGATGCTTCATTAGGATTAAGTTTAAAAATTACTATCTGATCTCTTAAAGCTGATACACCCTGGTTTATTCGTCGACTAATATTATTACTGCTACGGGCTTCTTGAATTTTACCAAGTTGTACAAATCTACTAGGCGTACGAACTTGTGCAATTAAAGAAGGGATATTTTTTATTGTTCTGCTTGCTAAGCCTCGAGACGTTAAGTACCTTTCATATGGTACTGTATCTTGACTAAAGCTTTCTTCATATTCAGAACTGTCAATTATTGCATCAATCATTTGATAATAGCTTTGCTTATACACAATATCAAAATATTGATTAATTTCTTGACGACCATATGTAGGCCTACCTAAAAGCCGATTATGTATATATTCAATTGCTTTACAAATATATAATTTTTCCCAGTACAATGATCTGAATAATGAAGATTTTGCTAAATATCGTATAAAATCACGTACTGAAATAGATCCATCTCTGAGCTTACTTTCTACAGGCTTAAAGACCAGTGATTCTTCTTCATAAATTTTACGCCCGAATATCCTTAAATAACATGCCTGAATAACAGTTTCCCTTGATAGGCCTGATACATTAGAGTCATTGCTGGCTAATATCGGAGACATTTTAAAGATTTTAGGTCCTAATGTACCTGGTGCTTTGGCTCTAATTTGCGGATTACTCATCTGATTAAAGATTCCGGGTCCTTGACGGATCAATAAGCGACGTGTATCTTTACCAAAAGGAGCAGGATTAGCATTAGGATTATCTGTATCTTTTAGAAAAATAGCTCCAAATTGAATTAACAATGGATCATTTCCTCTTCCATAAGGGTGCTGATCTGGTAATGCTTGTGTATAATTACTGAATAGAGTAATAAACTGAGGTACTTTGCGGAAAGGAGCACTATAATTAAATAAATTAATTTGAGGTCCCCAATTTCTGCATTCTTGTGGCTCTAAACCTAAAGAACGTAGATAAGGTACTGTCTCTTCACCAAAATAATCTGCATATTCAGTAGAATTTATTAAAGCATCTACCAAACCAGCTAATCCTCTCTGAGATACCACAGAGAAAAATCTCTGGAATTCCTCTAGAGAACTGGGTCCGCGACCCAAGAAATGCCGAAAAGCCAATTCTACCACTCGGCTATTTACAAAAGGTTCAAAAAATTGCTGTCTATAGATTTGTGATTTGCCGATTGATCTAACAAATTCTTTAATTGACAATTGGCCATTTTTAACTTGTGATTCTAAGTTAGAAAATGAAATACTGTATCCCTTGTCAATATCTCTCTCAAAAACTTGCCTATAGCACGCTTTAATCACAAGATTTTTTTCATTAGAAGAAAACGTAGGCTTCATCACAAATCGTTGGCTTGAATTTCCTGCTTCAGAATATATACGTGGCAATCTTAATCCTTGTACATCTCCTGAAGTTCTTTTGCGAACTACATCAGTGTAGCCTGCTGCTTCAAACTCATTAATAACTACATTAAAATACTCAACAACTAAATCTGTAGCTTCAGGATCATCTTTGAAAAATAGAATAGCAATTTTCCGCATTTCTCTAAGAGCCACACTGGCTGCTGCACTGGAACATGCATTATCAATTAATTCACGTAAACCTCTAATATTAACTGATAGAATATTAGGATCACCAGCAACAATTGCATATGTCAAATATCTGAGAAACCAATCTAAATCTCGTAAAGACTTTTTCATACGAACAGGGCCATACTTACTTACATTTATTGGCTTAAAACCTGCAGGTATAGCATCATTAATATTGAAAATAGTATCATTTGTCTTTTCAACCTTTGTAATTACTGGAGAGGCACTATCCATTTTAGCCTTGGATACCTGTGCATTATTAGCATTATTCTCTGCAAAAGATGCTTGAGGTCTTTCTAAGTAGGAAATAGCTGAGCCACCAGTAAAAATTTTTTCTGCAGCTTTAGCAACTAACAAATTAGCGTTTTGAGTTAAGATATTAGCTATCTCTAATCTTTTATTGCCAGAATTTAAAAATGCCACTAACTGATTTAACTCACCGAGCTGAAGAAATCGATCTTGCTGTTCTGCCTGCACAATAGTTGATATTGCAGCAGTCCGGTAAAGCTGTGGTTGAGCTACCGGGCTTCCACCACTTGCCTTAACACCCATAACTTAATTCTCCTTAACTTTACTAGTTTTTTAATTAATTTATGTATTTAACTAATATTAGAATTATAAAAATATTCATTACTTCACTGAACTTTTTACTCATGCTAATATGATCATTTTATCTATATATTACATATTGAAACAAAACTACCTTGAATAAAGATATCTTTCGTAATACTTAAAAAATAACCATGAATAATAAATTGCAAGCAAATGGATTATCATTAATACTATTTTAATGATAATTTTTAATTCAATTATTATCAATTACAGTATACACAACATACTATTATATAAATTCTTTCATGAACAAAAATAATTTCAGTAATATCAATGAAAAAGAGATGTCTATATCAGAGCACTTAAATGAATTAAGACAGAGAGTTTTAGTAACTTTACTGCTGTTTGGAATTTCAACTTTTAGTAGCTTTTTCATGCTTAAGAAACTTACAATTTTTTTGCAAAGACCTGCTCAAGGTATTAAATTCTTACAGTTGGCACCGGGTGAGTATTTTTTTGTCTCAGTAAAAATTGCTTTTTATTGTGGTGTTCTTTTATGTTTGCCAATAGCAATATATCAGATCATTATGTTCATATTACCAGGTTTAACAGGAGCTGAAGCAACTATTCTTATTCCGTCACTTCTAGGATCAGTATGCTTGTTTTTTATTGGTATACTATTTGGCTATACAATTCTTGCGCCAGCTGCTTTAACATTTTTTATAAACTATGGGGCTGATATCATTGAACCTATATGGTCATTTGAGCAATATTTTGATTTTATTATTCTGTTGTTACTTAGCACTGGCTTAGCATTTCAGATTCCAATTATACAAGTATTCTTAGGCTTCCTGAATATTATTTCTTCAGGACAAATGATTTCCGTATGGAAATACATAATTGTTATTGCAACAATCTTAGGTGCAATTCTAACACCCTCAACTGATCCATTTACACAGCTGTTAATGGCACTTGCAATCTTAATATTGTACTTTAGTGGTGTTAGTGTTTTGATAATATTTAAAAAATAGCTCAAAATCACACTATTCTATAATATAATAGTTAATTATGGTTAATCATGTATATAATATAAGGGACCCTCAAAACTACTCAGATGCTCAATAAGTCGATATTTAAGAGGCAGTAAAGTAGTTAAGATAAATTCTTAAAACTATACCGAACAGACTATAATCACCTATCTATAATATCAATACAATGACATTGAATTATTCCGTCAAACGAAATACATTAAAGAATACAGTAAAGTATTTTTTCCTAGGATTAGGAACCTTATTTTTCTTAAGTGCTACACAAGTAGCTGCTTTTCCTATTTATGCTCAACAAGCATACGAAAATCCTCGTGAAGCAACAGGCCGGATTGTTTGTGCAAACTGTCACTTAGCACAAAAACCAGCAGAGATAGAAGTGCCACAAGCAGTATTGCCAAATACAGTCTTTGAAGCTATTGTTAAAATTCCCTATGATAGTCAGGCCAAGCAAGTATTGGGCAACGGCGCCAAAGGGTCATTAAATGTAGGTGCTGTTGTAATTCTTCCTAAGGGGTTCAAACTAGCACCAAACAATCGTTTATCTGAAGAACTTAAATCTAAAACTAAAGGGGTCTATATACAGCCATATAGCACTAAGCAAGATAATATATTAGTAGTAGGACCAATAGCAGGTGATAAAAACAAAGAAATTATTTTCCCAATATTATCTCCAGACCCATCATCTAATAAAGATGTTGCATTTCTAAAATATCCTGTATTTGTAGGAGCTAATCGCGGACGTGGCCAAGTATATCCTACCGGAGATAAAACCAATAACACCGTATTTACATCGAGCAGTACCGGTAAAATCACCCAAATTAATGTATTAGATAAGGGTGGTTACGAAATCAATATTGCTAAAAATAATGATACAGTGAGCAAAGAAATCATTAGTGCAGGACTAGAATTAAAAGTCAAAGAAGGTGATAGTATTGTGGTTGATCAGCCATTAACCAAAGATCCAAATGTTGGAGGTTTTGGCCAAAATGAGGCAGAAATTGTACTACAGAGCCCTGCTAGAATCAAAGGAATGATTGGATTTTTTATTCTTGTTACAATTTCGCAAATTTTCTTTGTCTTAAAGAAGAAACAATGGGAAAAAGTACAAGCCGCAGAAATTAATTTTTAAAATTGCTTTTGACGCTATGTTGTGCAAGGACATATTCCTTGCACACTTAAGATTTATACTTTTACAGAACAAATATCTTTCACTGCTTGTTGAATTTGCTGAGGATGAATCACTGTAGCTTTCTCTAAAATACCATTATATGGTGTTGGTATATCTTGAGAAGATAAACGTATAACTGGATGATCCAAAGCATCAAAGGCATTTTCATTAATCTGCGCTATTAACTCTGCACCAATGCCGGCTGTTTTCATACATTCTTCAACAATGATCACCTTGTGGGTTTTTATTATAGAATTAGTAATAGTCTTGATGTCTAATGGCTTTAATGAAATTAAATCAATAACTTCAGGATCATACCCCTCTTTGACTAAATCATCAACTGCTTGAATCACATGATGACGCATACGTGAATAAGTTAATATGGTAACATCACGTCCTTCTCGCACAATTTCAGCTTGATCTAATGGAAGTGTATAATCTGTATCAGGTATATCGTCCTGTAAATTATATAAGAGAACGTGCTCAAAAAATATTACAGGATTATTATCCCTAATAGCTGATTTCAATAAACCTTTTGCATTATAAGGAGTCGAACATGCAACAATCTTTAGGCCTGGTATTGCCTGAAAGTATGCTTCTAATCGCTGGGAATGTTCTGCACCCAACTGACGACCCACTCCACCCGGACCTCTTATAACTATAGGTATAGTGAAATTGCCACCAGAAGTATAACGTAACATGCCAGCATTATTTGAGATTTGGTTAAAAGCTAACAACAAAAAACTCATATTCATGCCTTCGACAATTGGCCTCAATCCAGTCATAGCTGCCCCGATAGCCATACCCGTAAAACTATTTTCTGCAATGGGTGTATCAAGTACTCTTAAATCACCATACTTAGCATGTAGTCCTTTAGTAACTTTATATGATCCTCCGTAATGCCCTACATCTTCTCCTACAACTAAAACAGTTGAATCTTTCTCCATCTCTTCATCGGTTGCCTCTCTCAAAGCATCAAATAATAGAATTTTAGACATAGTTTTAATTACTTTATACTGTACACTTAATATAAGACTCTTGTCTTTTAGTTTTCTGCAAATAAATATTTATGTAAATCTTCAATATTTGGTTCAGGACTGGATATTGCAAACTCCACAGCTTCTTCTATTTCATTTTTAATTATATCTTCTGCTCTTAGTAGCTCTTCACTTGTAGCTATACGTTGTTCAATAATATATTTTGATAAACGTTTAATAGGATCACGAGCTATCCAGGCTTCTTTTTCATCTCGAGATCTCAATTCATCAGGATCGGCCAAGGAATGTCCGCGGAAGCGATAAGTCAAGGCTTCTATTAAAGTTGGCCCTTCCCCACTACGTGCTCTTTGAACAGCTTCTAAAGTCACTTTTCTGATCGCTAAAACATCCATGCCATCTACTTCGACACCTGGTAAGCCGAATACTTCTGCTTTTTTATGTATTTCTGGTGTAGATGCAGAACGATGATGGGCCATACCAATTGCCCATTGATTATTTTCAACAACAAAAATAATAGGTAATTTCCAAAGTACTGCCATATTAAGACATTCAAAAAACTGGCCATTATTACTTGTTCCATCACCAAAAAAGCATGCTGTAACGGCAACTTGTTTTGTTGATTTCAATACCTGTTTTTGATATATACTTTGAAAAGCTGCGCCTGTGGCTACAGGTATTCCTTCTCCGATAAACGCAAATCCACCTAAAAAATTATGTTTAGATGAAAAAATATGCATTGATCCACCGCGTCCTTTACTACAACCAGTTTCTTTGCCAAACAGCTCGGCCATTACTTCATTGGCTGGGACACCCTTACTTAATGCATGGACATGATCACGATATGTGCTACACACGTAATCATCCTCTGTCAAAGCTTTTATTACTCCCGTAGATACAGCTTCTTGCCCATTATATAAATGGACAAAACCAAACATCTTACCTCTGTAATACATTTGTGCACACATGTCTTCGAAACTTCGCCCCAGAATCATATCTTTATATAATTCTAAAAGATTTCCAGATGACACTTCATCATCTTGCTTATATACAACAGGAAATGCAATATCATCTTTCATATTACAACCAGTATCTCCATTTTATGAATCAATATATCAGATCAGTTACTGTCACTCTACAATTAATTCTGTAGAATTTAAGCATGTCACTGATTGTCTAGTAAAATTACAACTCAAGCAAAACTATGTTATAATATTTCATCTAAATAGCTGTAGATATCTATCGGGTTACATTTTGAATATCTACACTAAATCTACTATATTAACAACTAAAGCTATGAAAACTCAAGAAATATTTACGGTCGTAGAAGATGAATTGAAAATACTTGACAAGAACTTAAAATCTATGGTCGGTGCAAGACATCCTATCTTAAATGCAGCATCTGAACATTTATTTTCTGCTGGTGGCAAAAGGCTAAGACCTGCATTAGTTATATTAGTTGCTCAACAGACCCTAAAAAATTCATCTATTAGATCATCACAGAGGAGACTAGCTGAAATAACCGAAATTATACATACAGCAAGCTTAGTACACGATGATGTCATTGATGAATGTATAACCCGAAGAGGTGTAACTACTGTGCATAGTTTATATAGCAATAAAATTGCGATATTAGCTGGAGATTTCTTGTTTGCTCAATCCTCATGGTATCTTGCAAACTTAGATAATTTAAATGTTGTTAAAACAATCTCGAAGGTAATAACTGATTTTGCCGAAGGTGAAGTAAGGCAAGGCATGATTCAATTCAATTGTACTATCTCAATGAGTGAATATATTGAAAAATCATTTTATAAAACAGCATCACTAATAGCGGCAAGTTGCCAAGGATCAGCAATGTTAAGTGATTTAGACCATGCACAACAAAGTCAATATTACATATATGGTAAACACATAGGTCTAGCATTCCAAATTATTGATGATATATTAGACATAACAGGATCATATAAAAACTTAGGCAAGCCTACTGGTTCAGATCTAAGAAATGGTAATCTTACTGCACCTGTCCTGTTTACATTAATTGAGGATATAGATTTACAACACTTGATAGAAAATGAGTTTGAGAACAATATTGACATTGAAAAGGCAATCACAATTATCTGTAATGGGCAAGGCCTAAAAAAAGCCAAAGATTTAGCTGAAGAACATATACAAACTGCTATTAGCAGCCTGCCTCAACAAAGTTTCCATAATGATAACGAAAATAAAAGTTTTTACGCTTTAATTATGATTGGAGAATATATTCTACAACAAATATAATATACTTATTGATTTATGAAACATGCTTAACCAAATTACTGAAACCACCAGGATCTAAGACTGCTATTTGGGCTAGCATTTTTCTATTTAAGCCGATATTAGCTTTTTTAAGCCCATGAATTAAATTACTGTAGTTCATATTATGTAATCGTGCTGCTGCATTAATTCTGCAAACCCATAGACGCCGGAAATCTCTCTTTTTATTCTTACGTCCAACGTACGAATAGCGTAAAGCTTTCATAACTTGCTGCTTACTAGTTCTAAATAAGCCAGAATGTGCACCACGGTAACCTTTAGCGAGCTTCAGTATGCGTTTTCTTCTTTTTCTTGCTACATTACCTCTTTTTACACGTGTCATTGTTTACACTCCTTTATAATCGAACACAATATTTTTGTTTAATACGTTGCATATCACCAGAATAAACCTGTACAACTCGCGACAATTTTTTCTTTCTAGACTGTGACTTCTTTTGCAGCAAATGACTTTTTGATGCTTGACGACGCAATAATTTTTGATTACGCGTCAATTTAAATCTTTTTTTTATAGATGATGATGTTTTTAATTTAGACATATAGGATAGGCAGATAAGTAATTATTGTTTATTGGGTTATGTTTATTTCTTAAAGAATTTAGTACTAATTTTTAAATTTCCAATTGCATTAACAAATAGCATTAACATAATTTTGATAAAACTAGAATTTAATTCCTGAAACATTTTCATGTTTAAAGTAAATGCGATATTCGCTTCTGCAATTATATCAGCAATTTGTTCTTGATTAACTGGTATCGCATTTAGTTGTTTACGATAGTGGTTCTTGAATTCAGAATCATCAGAGATCTCTTGAAAATCATAGAACGCAAGACCATCATTGTCAGATAAGTTCATCGCATTTTGAGCAATTTTTTTCAGAATTTGCCCACCCGATAAATCCCCCATATATCTTGTATACGCGTGTGCCACTAGCAGTTCCGGTTGACTTGATCCTACTGCATGTATACGCTTAACATACATTTGAGTGGCTTCAGAGATTTGTATTTTATCTTGCCAAGCATCGCCATAATAATAGAATAAGTCTTTTTCAAGACTACATTTACGATTAAGTTCAGCAAAATAGATAGGTTGAACTAGGGGATGATCCTTATTCAACAACATCTGCTCCTCAATCGCCATATAAACAAAATACAGATTCGCAACTAATTGTCTGTATGCTTTTTTATCAACAACTCCTCCAAGAAACGATTTCACAAAGCTTACATTTTCTGCCATACTATGAGACTTGGTTGTGCCTTGCCTCAACTGTTCAGCTAATTTAATAGACATATTATTTTACCTTACATATAATTTCACATCAACTGTAATAGAACATAAGATTTAACTGCATCATCTTTATCTTAAATCGCAGTAAAATACTCTTTTGATTTTACAGGATCTGGAACCATAGTCTTTTCACCTGGTTTCCAATCTGCTGGACATACTTCATCAGGATGAGACTGTACATATTGTATTGCCTGTAATGTCCTATATGTCTCATCAACACTTCTGCCAAACTCTAAGTTATTTATTAAACTATGCTGCACAATACCTTCTTTATCGATTATAAATAAACCACGTAATGCAACACCATCATCGTTTAAGACATTGTACGATGAGCTAATCGTTCTTTTAAGATCTGACACTAAAGGATACTTCAAATCTCCAAGTCCTCCTGCGCCACGATCAGTTTGTATCCATGCTAAGTGCGAGTATTCACTGTCCACAGAAATTCCCAAAATTTCTGTATTGATATCCTGGAAACGCTCATATTGATCACTGAAAGCTATTATCTCCGTAGGACATACAAAAGTAAAATCTAATGGGTAAAAAAATAGGACAACATATTTACCTAAATATTCAGCCAGTTGTATCTGTATAAATTCTTGATCATAGACAGCAGTAGCTCTAAAATTTGGAGCTGACTTACCAACTTTTAGACAATCCATATCTGATATCATTAAATTTTATTCACCCTAATCTAAAAAATAAAATATTAATTATAAATATACCACAATATGGTAATAGAAATATAACAATCTATAAATATCAATGGACTTTCAAATAGAAATCTTGTAAAAAATTTAATTTACTAGCGGGGAATGGATTTGAACCATTGGCCTTCGGGTTATGAGCCCGACGAGCTACCAGACTGCTCTACCCCGCGATCACACTAAGATAATCATATAGTATTTAAGGACTGATTTCAAGATGATATCAATTAGTAGAAAAAAATAAGTATAATAGCAATAAGATACTTACTGAAGATATAATAAGCAAAAGTCGTTTTATCCTCTTAATCAGCGGTTGAACCTGATATATGCCAACTAATCTATCCTGAGTTAAAATATCGACTGTTTTTATCCATAATTGCCCATCATACCAACCAGATTCCTCGTAAAATATACTTGCGCTAAACAGTCGCTTAAGTACATAAGACCAGCCTAAATATAATCGAATTAGTAACAACTCTATACTTAGGAATGAGCATAATAAAATATAGCCGATTGTACTTAAAGATATTTGTCTAATATTTAAAGACCGGATATTTATCCCGAAACACAATATAATCACTCCTAAAAAGATAATAGCCAATCGAATAATAAAAACAGGAAAATCCATTGCAGAAGATGCAAATAAGGGGGATTCTCGCAAAGCTTTATATTCATTTAAAGGCTGTTGATCAAATGGCACTGGGCATACTTTTTTATGTGAAGACATATAAAAACACTATTATTGTCAGTAACTGTGGTCAATAATAACTATGAATAGCTTACAGCTAATAATGTTGTAAAACATAAAAATAGTATAATTGACACCCATGTCAGAGTTTCAAGAACTGTATTAGCTTGCCGGGTATTACTAAAAATTTGGTTTTGGCTGCCTAATACACCTAATCCTTCTGCTTTAGGATTGTTGCTTAATATTAAAACTATTAAAAAAATACTATTTACATACCATAAAAATTTAATCATTAATTTAAAAGAATCTCACTCTGTCTTGATATTTTTGTGTATAAGATATTTTATATACATAGTCTACGGAATTTTATTCTCCCTGTACTTTCAGTAAAACAAAGCCTAGCATTAAGCCAATCATAACCATTGTCGAACTTAATACAGCTGAATTAATAATTTCACTAGCCATTTTTTTCCCTCAGTTACAAATTACAATTACTAGACCTTAACATAAATTTTAGACTCTTATAGCTAAAAACCATTTCTTCCCCAAACAACTAATGCAATTGAAAATGTGAAAACAGCCATAAACGATCCCCAACCTAGGCTAATGATATCCATATAACGCTCCTTTTTTCAGTATTGTATAAATTATAATTTATCATTAAGACTAGTATATATTATACTAAATAATCAACTAAGGCGACATTTATTAAAGTGAAATATTATTGAAGAATCATATGCTTACATTACTAAAGTTTTCCATTGCAAAATCGTAAAGAAATATAAATTTTTACCAAAAACAGATACTATCACTGTGATCTGTGACTATAGTTATCGTAAGATAGACATGAATACTTCAATCTAACATGTCATATTTGCAGCAACAAAGATATTTATTAGATATTAGATATCCAAAATAGATACACTAATTGAAATCCCCTATCATTAAAATTAGGAAAAGATATGCAAACTGCACTAAAAACGAATAAATCTGAAGCAAAAGAAACACTTTTAACACCAAGATTTTATACAACAGACTTTGAAGAAATGGCTGACTTAGATATTTCATCTAATATCCATGAATTTGAAGCTATTTTAGAAGAATTTAGAGCCGATTATAATAGACAACATTTCATAAGAGATGACGAATTTAATCAATCTTGGGACACACTAGAAGATGAAACTAGAAGCTTATTTATAGAATTTCTTGAACGTTCTTGTACCGCTGAATTTTCGGGCTTCTTACTGTATAAAGAGTTATCAAGGCGCTTGGAGACAACTAACCCGTTGGTTGCAGAATGCTTTTTATTAATGTCTAGGGATGAAGCAAGGCATGCTGGATTTTTAAATAAAGCAATGGGTGATTTCAATCTGGCTTTAGATCTAGGTTTCTTAACAAAAAGCAGAAAGTACACGTTTTTTGCGCCAAAATTTATTTTTTATGCTACTTATCTATCTGAAAAAATTGGTTACTGGAGATATATAACAATTTACAGACATTTAGAAAAACATCCTGAGCATAGAATATATCCAATATTTCGCTTTTTTGAAAACTGGTGTCAAGATGAAAATAGACATGGAGATTTTTTTGCTGCTCTTTTAAAATCACAACCAGAATACCTAAATACTTTGGAATCAAAACTATGGTGTCGTTTTTTTCTACTTAGCGTGTTTGCAACTATGTATCTAAATGATTTTCAAAGAACAGACTTTTATAATGCGATAGGACTTGATGCACGACAATATGACATACAAGTGATTCGAAAAACTAATGAAAGTGCCGGAAGAATATTTCCTGTTGCATTAGATGTTGATAATCCTCGTTTTTTCCAATTACTCGATAAATGCGCAAAACAAAATAGCTCTTTGATAAGTTTAGACAAAGAATTAAATAAAAACATTCTTCGTTCTTTCAAAAAGCTACCTTTATATATTGGACTATCCACAAATCTCATTAAACTATACTTAATGAAACCAATTAATTCTCATAATACTGCACAAGTAGTGAAATAAAAAATAGTATAATTCAGTTAATCAATAAAATAAGATGAGCGATATGCTTATCTTATAGATGAGAGATAACTCTTAACTGTTCACCTTTTCTTTTGCTTCATACATTATTTCTAAACTAATTAAATCATACTCTTTAGAGGCAGCAAACTTTTCTGTATTTCTTTTAACTTTTCCTCTTACAAAACCTGGGATTTTGCCAAGCTCTTTCAAGGCCTCAGGAGACCATTTTATTAGATTATCAGCCGACAATGTGCTGGTTAGGCTTTCAGTTGTATCATGACCTCCAAAAAGATCTAATAGATGGTCTTCCATGCCAAGTGTGAAAGAATTATAGATTAAATCAGCAATTTGATTAGTTCCCTCATATCCAAGAAAAGGTTTATAACTCAAAGGAAAATTTTGGATATGTACCGGTGAAGAAATAACTCCACATGGAATATTTAAGCGTTTTCCTATATGTCTTTCCATTTGAGTACCAAAAATTGCGTTAGGTTCTGTTTTTGCGATCATATCACCAACAAGATTATGATCATCAGTGATGATAATTTTACTGCACAGATCTTTGACTTGTTGCTGAAACCACTGTTCATCATTAAGACAATACGTACCTGCCCAAAGAACATCTATGCCCATTTCTTTGACCAAGATTTTTGTCATAGCAGCAGCATGCGTAGCATCGCCAAATACAATCGCTGTTTTACCTGTTAAATTTTGACAATCAATAGACCTCGAAAACCATGCTGCCTGTGAAACATACTTTGTCTGTAAGTTAATATAATTATCATAATTACGAACACAATTACAATCTGACAAGATACTCTGAATTCTTTGAATTGTAGCCTTAATATTAAGTAGCCCCATTGGAGTTATATCTACATAAGGCATATCAAATTCATCATATAATCTTTTTGCTGTCAACAAACCAGCCTCTCGGTAGGGAACAAAATTAAACCATGCTTTTGGCAAAAGATTCAACTCTTTAACAGAGGCATTTTCAGGTATAATTTGATTAATCTCTATATCTAAATCGTTAAATAATCTTTTCAAATCAACTAAATCATGTTGATGATGAAAACCAAGACTTAATAAGCCAATAATATTAACAGATGGTTTCGTTGTTTTTTGCAAGTCTAAAGTTTTCAGCTTCTTAGCCTTATTCAAATAGAATGACACAATTTGTTCGAGAGTACGGTCACTTGCCTGAAGTTCATTAACTCTGTAATGATTAACATCGGCTAAAATCACATCGGACTCTGTTTCCATTGATGCTCTTTGAACAAAATTATTTAAATCTTCTTGTAAAATACTTGATGTACAAGTAGGGGTCAAAATCAATAAATCCGGACTTTCTTCTTTATCCTTTCTAGTAATATTATTGATAACTTTTTCCTGAGAGCCTCTTGCTAAAACATGTCTATCAACTATACTTGCCGTAACAGGAGTAAAATTTCTATCTCTTTCCAACATGGATCTCATTACATTGTTAACCTAAACACTGCTTGGTATAAATGTTCGGCTTCAAAACCGTACATGAAACTTTCACTTCATACGGCTTCTCTTAGTTAGAAAAACATCAGGAAATCTGTACGTGGTCAGAATGTATAACATCTCATTTTCAATAAAACTACTTGAGATGAACTTGCTGTTTTCTTCACTTTATTTTTACGTAACCACTTAGCAACCTTAATTGCCAATAAATAATCAAGAATACTTAAGTTTTTGTGATCTTTAGTGAGATAAAATTTCATGAACCATCTTTGTAAAATTAGATTTATATTACTAATTAAATCATAATATGTATTGCCTGACATTTCTTCAAAAATATTATTGACTTGTTTTAAAAGATTTTTTTGGGCCATTTTACTAATTCTTACTGATACCTTACGATAATATTTATTTAATACTATATAACCACATATAATATATTCCGTAGATTTATAATAACTTGAACCTTGTGATAATGCTTGATTTTCACACTTATTATTTGAACTTAACAAGTTAATAGCACTAATAAAACATTTAAGCTGTAAACTCATTGAGCTTGACACTAACATTTCATAGCCTGTACTGAAACAAAAAATATTTGCATTTTGACCATATTCTAAATGACGCATTATATAATAAGCTTCTAAAGACAAGCTATAATGTACGATAGATAACATTGCTAAACCAGCTTGATATTTATATTTGGGTAAATTAATCTCAAGACCATACAGATTTGTTTCTTGGTAAATATTCGTAATTAATCCTGCATGCAAGAATTGCTTTATAATAGACTTAAATAATCTGCAAAATGTCAATCTAGATAATATAAACTCGATACTTGTACTGTCTAAAAATTTTTCCAGACTAATACTACAAGAATTCAAGTGTTGAACATTTAAATATTGATTATAAGCGACTAATTTACCCGGAAGTAAATTATGGCTATATGTATAACTAAACGACAAATCAGGCTGATTGATTGTACATGACTTTAAGTGTAATTCAAGTATCAAGAACAAAATGACATCAGTTAAATAATCAACATCATGGTTATTTTTAGGTAGTAAAGTATTATTTACAGTTAGATATTTCTTAGCAAGTATAAAAAGATTTTTTTTTCTATATCAATAATATACTCAGGATCTTGATAAATATTTATTGAATACTTATTCTCTAAGCATAAGATCTCCGCAGCTAAGTATCTTACAGCAATGGCATTACTAAATTTTAGCTGTAAAAACATAAGTTTCTTGACTGATTTCTCTTTAAATGCCTTATATATCCTAGACTTCAATTTAGAAACATAAATATCAATTTTTCTAAAATCAACATATGTCCAGAATATCGTATTAAAATTGAAATTAATTTCTCTACTCATTATAATAATTGATATTAGGTATATATAAAACTAACCAAGTGTCTAAGTGGGCATATTCTTTTGATTAAAAAAGACTTTAGCTTTGTAGACAATCCTTTAATTACAGTAGAATGTTATAAAAGTAAATAATTTACATCTATTAGAACAAACATCCATAAATATTTTCTTGTTCCATAAGTAACAATGTCTAATAATTTTAAATGTGAACAATATTCCAGGAAAATATAATCAAGTAGCATGCATACCTACTTCATGTATACAATGATATTTCATGTATTTATAATATACAACAGTCTCTGTTGATTCTGTACTGGAGCTTGAATTCATTTCATCATTATTATCTTACTTTTTACATATGCTTAACTTATACTCTCATATAAGTAAATAAAAAGTTCCTATTTACTACTAATTCTGTGGGTCTTACACCCATAGTTACTTATAGTTAATTTTCCATCTTTAAATGATATTATTTAACAAGTCACACGAAATAATCATCACCTAACGGTGCATGCATAATCGCATGCACATTTTTAAATGAGCTAGCAATTCTCAATGTTCCAATATGGGCTGGCCCAGAATACATCCAATAAGCTAATTTCATATATATCACCTTTTAAATAAAGATTGTCATAAGGTTATTGTCATTGATCGTTTTAAGAAAATATAGCCACGTTTTACTATTCTTAATATTTATGATAATCCATGAGTACAAATACTATTTCCACGAAGCTTTATATATCTTAGTATCGAGTTTCCACAATTGCTTTATAATTATTTGTAGAATATACGATTAGACAGGGTAAAATATATTATGAATAATACAATTGATCTTAAAATGCCATCACCAACGTTTGGGGGCAGTACAGGAGGATGGCTGCGAGCTGCTGAGATAGAAGAAAAATATGCAATCACATGGACCAGCAAGAAGGAACAAATTTTCGAAATGCCGACTGGAGGAGCAGCTATTATGCGTGATGGCGAGAATTTACTGTATCTTGCAAAAAAAGAACAATGCCTAGCGTTAAGTACTCAATTGAAAACTAGCTTTAAAATACAAGATTTTAAGATATACCGTATTTTTCCAAATGGAGAAGTGCAATATCTACATCCAAAAGATGGTGTAGCACCCGAAAAGTCTAATGCTGGTAGAGAAGGTGTCAATAACATAGCTCATTCAATAGGAAAGAATGTAAATCCTGTCAACAAGAAATTTACTGCAGAAGCAACATATGACTAATGAATTAACTCATTTGTAAATATTGCATACAATGCATTAATATGTTATATTCAATAGTATGTTGCTTATAGGAGAGGTGGTAGAGTTGGTTGATTGCGTCTGATTTGAAATCAGATGAACCGATAAGGTTCCGTGGGTTCGAATCCCACCCTCTCCGTTCTAACAAATATAATTATTTATCTTCAATCGCTTTTTCGATAAAGCTTATTGCCTGACCTAGAGTAGAAATATTTTCTGCATACTCATCAGGAATTTCAATAGAAAACTCTTCCTCTATCGCCATTACTAGTTCAACAGTATCCAAAGAATCTGCACCTAAATCATCTGCAAAATGTGCTGACTTTGTAACCTGTTTCTTGTCAACCCCTAATTGTTGTACAACAATACCTTGCACTCTGTCGAAAATTGTTGCTCCACTCATATAATCTCCTTAATCTCTATGTACATATTCTGGATGCCTGTATCTAAAATATTGATCCTAATCGGGATATATCCGTAATCTTCTATAAGGTTCTTCACCCAAACTTCTTGCTCTTAGATTATAGAATCTAACTAATTCATGTTGGATTTTACGGGCATTTGCTAAACAAGATAATAACTCAACAGGTTGTTTTTTGGCAATGACAATTTTTTCTATTGCCCACTTTGCTTCATTTAATGCTTGTGTTTCTTCAACCGTCTTTCCAGAACAAAACTCTGACCATCTGATAAAAGATACAGAATTAATTTCAAGCATCTTCTTAAGAGCCCTGGTAATTTGTGGTACAGTACTTGTATGTATTGTATATATTGTAATTCTCTTACTTCTTGCAATTTGGCGTAATTTACTATTTAATTTCAAATTTGACCTTAATGCTAAAATGACATCTGCACGTCCAATTTCCCTGCACAGAAGTAATGGCAACTTTAACATACTGATAACAGTATCAATTTCTTGAAAGTTTAATCCATAAGGATAAATGAGTAAATGCTTATCTGATTGACTTATAGATTCTTTATTCGTACTTTGAATTGTCGTACTGGGATAGACTTTTTTATGAGTACTTGAGCTATCTGCTAAAGCTATACTTTTATGCTCTGAAGATACTGCTGACCTATTTGTCTTTTTCAAAGATATTGCATCCAGAGAAGTGTCCTCACAAACAATATGAATATTGTCATCGAGCATAGTTCTTCTCTGAATGAAAAAATGGTACCCTTGAAGTATCTGATCCACTGTTTCATCTACCTTTTCATGTATAACCCAATTCTCTCTTTCGTGGATTTCAATTGCTATTTGAAAGGCTGGTGATGATTTACGCTCTAAAACACTTTTTTGAGTACCTCTCCTTTTTGCCTCATCATCTCCTAAAGTTACATATTGGATACCTCCAACAAGATCTGAGAGAATTGGATTTTTAACTAAACTATCTAAAGAATTACCATGAGCTGTACCAACTAACTGGACACCTCTTTCAGCGATAGTTCTTGCAGCAAGTGATTCCAATTCTGTACCAATCTCATCAATAATAATAACTTCAGGCATATGATTTTCTACAGCTTCTATCATTACTTGATGTTGTTGTTCCGGACATGATACTTGCATGCGCCTTGCTCTGCCAATCGCTGGATGAGGTATATCACCATCACCAGCAATTTCATTAGAAGTATCTATAATCACAACTCTTTTTTCCATTTCATCTGCTAGTACTCGAGCAATTTCTCTAATAGCAGTAGTTTTTCCAACCCCAGGTTTACCTAGCAATAAAATTGAATTGCCTGTTTCAAGTAAATCTCTAATAATACTAATTGTTCCAAATACAGCGCGTCCAACACGACAAGTTAAACCAACAATGCTACCTTGACGATTACGGATAGAACTAATACGATGTAATGTGCGTTCTATGCCAGATCGATTATCGCCACTAAAATTACCAACTCTTTTGATTGAGAAATCTAAGTCATACCATGACACGATACGATTAGAAAGATATTCAGGACCAGAAGGAAATCGAGCTTCGGGACGTCTACCTAAGTCCATAACAATCTCAATTAAATTCTTTTGATTGGGATGTTGTTCTAAAGGATCACGAATAAAATGAGGCAATATCTCTAGTAATTGATCTAAATCATCTGCTATTAACATAAAAGTTATAAAATTGATATTGTCAAGAACTATGATGTGTATAATTTCTAAGACTTAATGTAGTATAGTGAACAAGTTATAACTATAATAAAAAATTATATAGGTTAACGATACAAAAAATTGATAACACAAATTTCATAGCATAGCTAAGATTCACCAAATATAATACAATAAATTTATAAAATAAAAATCACATTTCAACAGTAAAGTATAGAACCTATATAACAGCTCTATGACCTGTATAGGAAAATATACATAGTAACGTATAGTATGGTCAAGTTAAGATATGAATTATTATACAACCAATTTACAGATATAATATATTTTCTTCATTCAATCAAGGAGTTAAATACAATAATGCAATTTAATTTAATAGATCTTAAAGAATTATTATTATGCCTAAAAAGTCATAATATTCAATCCCTAAATGTAACACAAAGTGACTTCGAACTTACAGTGAACAAAGAAATAGTATCAAGAACTAAAACTTCTATCATGTCTACCAAAAGTTCGAGGACAGGAGTTCGTCAATTACGAGAGCAAAAGATAACTGAGGAAAAAGTTATAAATAATGAAAATCAAAACTTAGACAAAGCTATAAAAGAATCAGAAGTATATTTTACTATTGTATCACCCATGGTTGGCACATTTTATAGATCCCCTGCACCAAATGAAACTTTCTTTATTGAACTGAACGACAATGTAAGCTCAAATCAAACAGTTTGTATCGTTGAAGCAATGAAATTAATGAATGAAATTGAAGCAGAAGTCAGTGGTAAAATTGTTGAAATCCTTGTAGAGGATGGAGATATTGTAGACTGTGGACAACCATTAATGAAAATTAAACCGTCATAAATTAATCTTAACTATATATAAGATTTTAACTATTGTTAAAAGATTGTAGATCATCCAGAAATTATTATTATAATATTAAAGTAAAAACTTACTGACTTGATAAAAAGTAAGCGTTTTAATTCCTTGTCTCATTAAGAAAAAGGAGAACATCCATGACACTGAGCTCACAAGAGCAAGAGACAAAGAAAGTGCAGATATCTGTAGACAGAGATCCTGTAAGCACATCATTTGAAAAATGGGCTAAACCAGGACATTTTTCCAGAGTACTAGCAAAAGGTCCAAAGACTACAACTTGGATATGGAACTTACACGCAGACGCACACGATTTTGACAGTCATACTAGCTCACTAGAAGAAGTTTCGAGAAAAATTTTCAGCGCACACTTCGGCCAACTCTCTATTATTTTTCTTTGGCTAAGTGGAATGTATTTCCATGGAGCACGTTTTTCCAACTACGTTGCATGGTTGAACAACCCAACTGCAATTAAGCCAAGTGCACAAGTTGTATGGCCAATAGTAGGACAAGAAATACTTAACGGAGATGTTGGTGGTGGCTTCCAAGGGGTCCAAGTGACTTCTGGCTGGTTCCAACTTTGGAGAGCATCAGGTATTACAACAGAATACGAACTATACGCTACTGCTATTGGTGGTTTGGTAATGTCTGCAGTAATGCTATTTGCTGGCTGGTTCCACTACCATAAAGCAGCACCTAAGCTAGAATGGTTTCAAAATGTTGAATCGATGATGAATCATCATTTAGCAGGACTTTTGGGCCTTGGGTGCTTAGGCTGGGCCGGACATCAAATACATATATCACTACCAATTAATAAACTATTGGATTCAGGTGTATCTCCTCAAGAGCTACCATTACCACATGAATTCTTGACAAATAAAGAATTAATGGTGCAACTTTACCCAAGTTTCAGCAAAGGAATATTGCCTTTCTTTACTCTCAACTGGAATGTATACTCTGACTTTCTAACTTTTAAAGGAGGATTAAATCCTGTAACGGGTGGCCTGTGGTTAAGTGATACTGCTCACCATCATTTAGCTTTAGCTGTGTTGTTTCTTGTTGCTGGTCATATGTACCGCACAAACTGGGGTATTGGACATAGTATGAAAGAAATACTGGAAGCACATAAAGGTCCTTTCACAGGTGAAGGACATAAAGGCTTGTATGAAATACTAACTACATCATGGCATGCTCAATTAGCACTTAATTTAGCTATGATGGGATCACTTAGTATTATAGTTGCACACCACATGTATGCAATGCCTCCTTACCCTTTCATTGCGACTGATTATCCAACACAATTATCCTTATTTACACACCATATGTGGATTGGTGGATTCTGCGTAGTTGGTGCAGGAGCGCATGCATCAATTTTCATGGTTCGTGATTACAATCCAGCACAGAACTATAATAATTTACTCGATCGAGTAATCAGACATAGAGATGCAATAATTTCACATCTGAACTGGGTATGTATCTTCCTTGGCTTTCATTCTTTTGGACTATATATCCATAATGATACAATGCGGGCTCTGGGACGATCACAAGATATGTTCTCAGATACGGCAATACAACTGCAACCTGTTTTTGCTCAATGGGTACAAAATATACATACACTAGCTCCTGGTAATACTGCACCAAATGCTTTAACAACAGCAAGTTATGCCTTCGGCGGTGATATTGTCGCAGTAGGCAATAAAGTAGCTATGATGCCAATTTCATTGGGAACAGCTGATTTTATGGTACATCATATACATGCTTTCACGATACACGTAACAGTGTTAATCCTTGTAAAAGGTTTTCTATTCTCTAGAAATTCACGCTTGATTCCTGATAAATCTAATCTAGGCTTCAGATTCCCATGTGATGGACCTGGAAGAGGTGGAACTTGCCAGGTATCTGGTTGGGACCACGTATTCTTAGGACTATTCTGGATGTATAATGCATTATCTATTGTTATATTCCATTTCAGCTGGAAAATGCAATCAGATGTTTGGGGCAGTGTATCAAAATCTGGCGCAGTATCACATATAACAGGTGGTAATTTTGCACAAAGTGCACTAACAATTAACGGTTGGCTAAGAGACTTTCTATGGGCACAGGCGTCACAGGTTATTCAATCATACGGATCAGCATTATCTGCCTATGGGCTGATCTTTTTAGGAGCTCATTTTGTATGGGCATTTAGTTTAATGTTCTTGTTTAGTGGAAGAGGATATTGGCAAGAACTTATTGAATCTATCGTATGGGCACATAACAAAGTTAAAGTTGCTCCGGCAATACAACCAAGAGCCTTAAGTATTACACAAGGAAGAGCTGTAGGAGTAGCACATTATTTATTAGGCGGTATTGGCACTACATGGGCCTTCTTCTTAGCTAGAATTATTGCAGTTGGATAACATGATATTAGGATAAAACACATATGGCAACAAAATTCCCTAAATTTAGCCAGGCATTAGCACAAGATCCAACTACCAGAAGAATATGGTATGGAATTGCTACTGCGCATGACTTTGAAACACATGATGGAATGACAGAAGAAAATCTTTATCAAAAGATATTTGCTTCTCATTTTGGACATCTGGCAATTATTTTTTTATGGACCTCAGGCAACTTATTTCATGTTGCTTGGCAAGGTAACTTTGAGCAGTGGATTCTTAAGCCTTTGAAGGTAAAACCAATTGCACATGCAATATGGGATCCTCATTTTGGTGAACAAGCATTAAAAGCTTTCAGTCGTGGAGGTGCTTCGTATCCGGTAGATATTACATATTCGGGTGTATATCATTGGTGGTATACAATAGGTATGAGAACTAATAATGACTTATATAGCGGTTCATTATTTCTATTAGTACTTTCCGCAGTTATGTTATTTGCTGGTTGGCTACATCTGCAACCTAAATTTAAACCAGGCTTATCATGGTTTAAAAACAATGAGTCTAGGTTAAACCATCATCTATCAGGACTGTTTGGTCTTAGTTCTCTTGCGTGGACAGGACACTTAGTACATGTAGCTATACCTGAATCACGTGGACAGCATATTGGATGGAACAATTTTACTAAGGTACTGCCTCATCCGGCTGGCTTACAACCATTTTTCACAGGCAATTGGAGTGTCTATGCATCTAATCCTGATACAGCTAGCCATATATTTGGCACATCAGATGGCTCAGGCACAGCAATCTTAACATTCTTAGGCGGGTTCCATCCTCAAAGTCAATCACTCTGGTTGACTGATATGGCACATCATCATCTTGCCATAGCAATTATTTTTATTGTTGCAGGACATATGTATCGGACAAATTGGGGGATTGGACATAACCTGAAAGATATTTTAGAAGCACACCGTCCACCAAGTGGAAAACTAGGCGCAGGGCACAAAGGATTGTTCGAGACTATTACGAATTCACTACATATGCAACTAGGCTTAGCACTTGCATCTCTAGGTGTAATCACTTCTTTAGTCGCACAACATATGTACGCAATGCCTCCTTATGCATTTATGGCAAAAGACTTCACTACACAAGCTGCATTATATACACATCATCAGTATATCGCAGGATTCTTAATGGTGGGAGCTTTTGCACATGGTGCTATTTTCTTCGTAAGAGATTATGATCCTCAACAAAACGAAGGAAATGTACTAGCAAGAATGTTAGAGCATAAGGAAGCTATTATTTCACATTTAAGTTGGGCCTCCTTATTTCTAGGATTTCATACCCTAGGTCTTTATATACATAATGATACCGTTATTGCATTTGGTAATCCAGAAAAACAAATATTGATTGAACCTGTATTTGCTCAATGGATTCAGGCTAGTTCAGGAAAAGCATTATATGGTTTCAATATACTGTTATCATCTGCAGACAGTGCGGCAACACAATCTGGAAGTAATGTCTGGTTACCTGGGTGGCTAGAGGCAATTAACAGTAATAAGAATTCTTTGTTCTTAACTATTGGTCCTGGAGACTTTCTTGTCCATCATGCTATCGCACTGGGTTTACATACAACAGCATTAATACTTGTAAAAGGTGCATTAGATGCTAGAGGCTCAAAATTAATGCCAGATAAAAAAGATTTTGGATACAGCTTTCCATGTGATGGACCTGGAAGAGGTGGTACATGTGACATATCTGCATGGGATGCCTTTTATCTGTCAGTATTCTGGATGCTAAATACAATTGGATGGGTAACATTTTACTGGCATTGGAAACATATTACAATTTGGCAAGGCAATGTTAGTCAGTTCAATGAATCATCGACATACCTAATGGGTTGGCTAAGAGATTATTTATGGCTTAACTCATCTCCTCTTATCAATGGATATAATCCGTATGGTATGAATAGTTTATCTGTCTGGGCATGGATGTTCTTGTTTGGACATTTGATCTGGGCCACAGGTTTCATGTTCTTAATTTCTTGGCGTGGTTACTGGCAAGAATTAATTGAAACATTGGCATGGGCACATGAACGTACGCCACTAGCTAACCTAATTCGCTGGAAAGACAAACCAGTGGCATTATCTATTGTACAGGCAAGGTTAGTAGGATTAGCGCATTTTTCAGTAGGCTATATTTTAACTTATGCAGCATTTGTGATAGCATCCACAGCAGGAAAATTTGGCTAGATACGTGTGTACAATGATCATTCAATAACAATAGTATATTAAAGCAGCTAATATCATTATATGTATAATGATATTAGCTGCTTTAATCATAATTCATTGCAATGAATTATAAAATAAGATAAAATACGAAGAACAATTACTCAATTATGCATCAACAAATATGGCAAAAAAAGGAATGAAAGAACGGGAAAGAAAAAGAACTAAATTGATAACAAAATACCAACTAGAAAGACAAAAAATTAAAGAAACAATCAATAATCATAATTCTTTTGATGAACAACTAAAAATACAAAAAAAATTGCAAAAATTACCTAGAAATAGTGCACCATCGAGACAACGTAATAGGTGCTGGATGACAGGTCGTAGTCGTGGTTTTTACCGAGATTTCGGGCTATCAAGACATGTATTCCGAGAAATGGCACACGAATGTCTGCTTCCTGGTGTAACCAAATCAAGCTGGTAATTACAAAGATAACCTAGTATTCAAATACTCTAACAGAAGGTAGAGTATTAACAATATACTGATTATCTTAAAAACTGAATAATAAGTTTATATATACTTAAAGACCAAACTGATTTCCTCGACGATACTGCAAATATGCAGCTACTAATAAACCAAATAATGTAACAGGTATTAAGCCAAGAACAATTCCAGATAAAAGAGGTTCTACCATTATGAATAAAAATAATTAAAAGTATTGAAGTAACAAAATATTAAAACTAAACTCAACCAATTATATATAAAATATATATTATACCTATCTAAATCCTATAGCAGCTTGCCATACGAAAGCTAATAGCAAAAAAAATACTGGTATCACAGGCAATATATCAACCAAAGGGCGAAATATTGCATAAGCTTCAGGCAACTTTGCTATAACTAAAGTTAATTCCATAATAATATTACCTCACATAATACTAACTTTTTTCTACTCCTATAATTTACCTTAAAGCAAGTTTTTTATTGTAATTTCTTCTTAAATTTTCATGTAAAGACATAATTATATAAAATACTGTATTATTGAGTATCTATAAAATAATGATACAAATATATTCTAAAGTACTAAAAAACTTGTACAATATATAGATACTTAGCGATAATACGAGAATATCTATGGAGGATTCATGTCAATAATAATTCAACTTCTTGTTTTTTTACTTATATTACTATCTACTGTGCTAGTTATCGGCGTCCCGGTCACCTTAGCATCTCCTGGACAATGGGAACAATCTAAAAACTTAATTTATACTGGTTCAGGCCTTTGGGCAGGTTTAGTAATAATTACAGGATTAGTCAACTCTTTTGTAGCTTAACTAATATAAATTCAGAAAAGTGGTAAGACCGATGTAGCTATGCTTACTTGAAACGTATACAGTAAATTGACTCTCATCTATAAATGAGAGCCGTATTAATATTAATCTTCTATGCAAGAAATGAATGAGAAGTATACCTAATCACTCTTTGATTATTGTTTGTAACATGAATATATAAATTACTTTAAGATAGTTTTATTAACTTTATATATATACCTAAACTATTCTGTAGAGATCTTGCAACTTGAATTAAAGAGATATTCTCGAATAAATCAATATACCAATAATCAAAATTCAACCTTCAAATTCAAAGTCATAAGTTTTATAATTATCTAAATGATTTCTATATCAACACAATAATATTAAGAAGATCATATACTTGACAAATAGTAGCTATCTCTGTCACTATATGGTGACCATACTAGCTGCGGGTATAGCTCAGTGGTAGAGCGCAACCTTGCCAAGGTTGATGTCGCGCGTTCGAATCGCGTTACCCGCTTAATTATTACTATTTTTTCGTTTCAGAGAAATCTGTATCAATGACATCCGTACTATCAGAATCGGTATCCTTATCCTTACTAGATACCTTTTGGCTAGTTTGTGGATCTGGACTACTGGATGCTTTACTGGTAGCTGTCATAAGTAAATCTTGGACTTCTTTTTGAAGCACTGGAATTCTATCCATCTCATCAGCTTCAATTGATTGGCGTAAATCTCTAATTTTGTTTTCAATACTCGTCTTGACTTCATTATCGATCTTATCACCTAATTCTGATATTTGACGTTCAACCTGGTAGCAGAAAGAATCAGCCTGATTTTTAACATCAATCTGTTCTCTTTTTAATTTATCTTCATCTGCATTACTTGCTGCTTCAGCAACCATTTTATCAACTTCATCTTTAGGCAAAGTAGATGCACCAGTGATAGTTATAGACTGTTCTTTGCCAGTGCCCTTATCAGAGGCTTTAACAGCTAAAATACCATTAGCGTCTATATCAAATGTTACTTCAATTTGGGGCACACCTCTTGGTGCAGGCATGATACCATCCAAACGAAATGTACCTAAACTTTTATTGTCTTTTGTAAATTCTCTTTCTCCTTGCAATACATGAATCTCAACATTCGGCTGATTATCTACAGCTGTTGAAAATACCTCGGATTTCTTAGTCGGAATTGTAGTATTTCGGGGAATAATTTTAGTCATCACACCACCTAAAGTCTCGACTCCTAAAGAGAGAGGTGTAACATCAAGTAATAAAATATCTTTCACTTCACCAGCTAATACTCCTGCCTGTACAGCTGCCCCAATTGCAACAACTTCATCAGGATTCACACTTTGATTTGGTGCCTTGCCTATCACTTTTTTCACTATTTCTTGCACAGCTGGGATTCTAGTGGAACCTCCCACTAATACAACTTCATTAATTTGACTTTTATTTAACTGGGCATCTTTTAAAGCATTAGTAACCGGTATTTCACAGCGCGCTATAAGATCGGAACATAGATCTTCAAACTTAGCCCTAGAAATATTACGTTCCAAATGTTTTGGACCAGTATCTGTTGCTGTAATAAAAGGGAGATTAATATCCGTTTGAGGCAAATTTGAAAGTTCCACTTTTGCTTTTTCAGCTGCTTCCATTAATCTTTGTAAAGCTTGTCGATCTTCTTTTAGATCAATGCCTTCAGTATTCTTAAATTCTTTAATTAACCAATCAACAATTTTACGATCAAAATCATCACCACCTAAATGAGTGTCACCAGAGGTAGATAGTACTTCAAAAACACCGTCGCCTACTTCTAAAATAGAGACATCAAAAGTCCCTCCCCCTAAATCAAAGACCAGTATTGTTTCATTATCCTGTTTATCTAAACCATAGGATAGAGATGCTGCAGTCGGTTCGTTAATAATCCTTAAAACATCAAGCCCAGCAATTTTTCCAGCATCTTTCGTTGCTTGTCTTTGCGAATCATTAAAATACGCAGGCACAGTAATCACAGCCTGGGTAACAGGTTGTCCCAAATATTTACTTGCGTCTTCAGCAAGTTTTCTTAATACCTGTGCAGAAATTTCTTCTGGTGCAAACTCTTTTTCTAAGGCCGGACAATGAATTTTAATACTATCATTTTGAGAACTCACGGTATAAGATGATTGTGATAGTTCCTGATCAACTTCATCTTTCTTCCGACCGATAAATCTTTTAACTGAATAAAATGTATTATCTGGATTAATGACAGCTTGTCTTTTTGCAATTTGTCCCACTAATTTATCACCAGTTTTTGTATAAGCCACTACTGATGCAGTTGTCCGAAATCCTTCCGAGCTAGGTATAACCGTAGGTTTCCCCCCTTCCATTACAGCAACTACTGAATTCGTTGTACCTAAGTCAATACCAACAACCTTAGACATAAATTTAACCTACCTCTTTACAAAATAATGACAATCTAATAATCAATAATTTTGCACTATTTTATGATAATTGGATAGGTGTAATTACCGAACCTCTATACAGGTATCAATAGTCTAATCTACTCCATCTCAACAAGATAATATGAAGAAACGAATTCAAAGTACAGACAAAACTAATGTTTGACTTTTAAATACTTGCAAGTCGCAATAGCAGCTGATACAATTTGTATTATCCTTGTTAATAAAATTAAAGTTAATAATTTAAATATTGATTTCTTGGTTATTTTGCATTCATACAAGAATTCGTCAGTTGTATTAGCTTATTATAAAAGGTTAAGTTTGTTTGTAAAACTCTGTATATTACAGGAGAAATCAGAAAAGTGTCTATTAATTTGTTAGGAACAAAAATAGGAATGACACAAGTGTTTACTGAAAACGGAGCATGTGTACCTGTTACCGTCTTGAAAGTTGGCCCTTGTATAATTACCCAGATTAAAACAATGTATTCAGATGGATACAATGCAATTCAAATTGGCTATGCTCAAATATCTTCTCATCTTTTAACAAAACCACAGTTAGGGCATTTGAATAAGTCTAATGCACCAGCCTTAAAATATCTAAAAGAATATCACACTAAAGATTCTAGCCAGTTTCACCTGGGACAAATTATGACAGTAGACCAAATTAAAGTTGGTGATACTATAAATATACAAGGTCGCAGTATTGGTAAAGGATTCTCTGGGTATCAAAAAAGGCATCATTTTAGTCGAGGACCGATGTCACATGGGTGTAAAAATCACAGACAACCAGGTTCAATAGGAGCAGGCACCACACCTGGACGAGTATTTCCTGGCAAGAAAATGGCAGGTAGATTAGGTACATCTACAACAACTATCAAAAATCTTTTGGTTATTGATATAAATATTGAACAAAACGTGGTGTTAGTAAAAGGATCAGTACCAGGTAAACCAGGGGCAGTTATAAGCATCCAATCAACATAAAGAAGATCTACAAAAATAAACTTAGACAACAGACCATACGATCATGTCAACAACTAAAAATATTTCTTACACCGTATATAAAGATAATATCAAGACTGACGATAAAAGGAGCTTTACTGTTAATATTAGTGCTGAAAATCCTGGATATATTGTCCATCGAGGACTTGTAAAACAACTCGAAGAAAAACGTCAAGGAACAGCATCTACTAAAACACGTAAAGAGGTCAGGGGAGGTGGTAAAAAACCGTGGAAACAAAAAGGCACAGGAAAAGCTCGAGCTGGTTCGATACGCTCACCCTTATGGAGAGGTGGTGGTGTCATTTTTGGACCTAAGCCAAAAGAATACAATTTGAAGCTCAACACTAAGGAGAAAAGACTTGCTTTACGAAATATACTATATAATAAACAAGATTATACGATATTAATTAGTGACACAGAATTATCATTCGATACAGCAAAAACTCAAGAAGCTCTTAACAAATTAGTAGCACTTGGTATACCAAAAAGCCAAAAAACTCTTATAGTAGTTAACCAAAAATCAAGAAACTTATATCTGGCTACTCGCAATCTAGCTAATGTAGAATTAATTAAAGCTAATAACTTAAATATAAAATCACTTCTTAATGCGAAATATCTACTTATTACAGAAGAAAGTATAGGAATTATCAAAGAGGTCTATAATGCAGAAAAATAATCAATACCATTTACTTGACTTAATTCATCAACCTATTTTAACAGATAAGACCACACGCTTACTTGAAGAAAATCAATATAGCTTTACAGTTAAACAAAGCGCCAGTAAAGCAGACATAAAAAATGCTATTGAACAGGCATTTAATGTTAAAGTTATCCAAGTAAATACACTTAAGCAAACTGTTAAAAAACGAACAGTTGGCAAGTTTACAGGTCGTAAAACATTATATAAAAAAGCAATAGTAAAACTGGATCCTAAAGATAAAATCATCTTATTTCCAGAAAGCTAAATTGTAATAGATCAAGAATATATATTTGTAATAGATTAGACAATGCATTCAAATTATTATGGCAATTAGATTATACCGAGCATATACACCAGGAACTCGTAATAGGACTGTATCCACATTCACAGAAATTACAAAAAAATCACCAGAAAAATCGCTAATTCAAAAGCAGCACAATAAAAAAGGACATAATAATCAGGGCCGAATTACTTGTAGACATAAGGGAGGTGGCCATAAAAAACGATACCGAGTAATTGACTTCAGAAGAAATAAAATTGGTATAGCCGGCAAAATTGCAGCTATAGAATATGACCCTAACCGAAATGCACGTATTGCATTAGTGAACTACAAAGATGGAGAGAAACGCTACATCTTACATCCAAGGTCATTGACAATTGGTTCTATGATTATGTCTGGACCTGGAGTTCCTATTGAGGTTGGAAATGCATTGCCATTGCAATACATTCCTTTAGGTACAGCAGTACATAATATTGAGCTTACGCCAGGTAAAGGAGGCCAAATAGTTCGATCTGCTGGAACATATGCTCAGATAGTAGCAAAAGAGGGAGCTTTTGCCACATTAAAGCTTCCATCTGGTGAAGTAAGACTAATTCGTAATGTGTGCTATGCAAGCATTGGGCAAATTGGGAATATTGATGCAAGTAATATTACAATTGGCAAAGCAGGCCGAAATCGTTGGTTAGGTAAAAAACCTACTGTACGCGGGGTAGTAATGAACCCAGTAGATCATCCTCATGGAGGAGGAGAAGGCCGATCTCCAATTGGTAAGTCACATCCAGTAACGCCATGGGGCAAACCAGCATTAGGCACTAAAACACGTAAATCTAAAAAATACAGTAATATACATATATTACGTCGCAGAAAATAATAGACCACTATATATCACTAAATCACAATTATAGACATGTCAAGATCTCTTAAAAAAGGCCCCTTTGTCGATACTAAATTATTTGATCGGATTACAAACATGAATCAGACTAATTCCCTAAAGACAATTAAAACATGGTCACGAGCATCCACAATACTACCCGATATGGTAGGGCATACAATAGCTGTACATAATGGTAAACAACATTTCCCGGTATTTGTCTCTGATCAAATGGTTGGCCATAAATTAGGTGAATTTGTTCCAACTCGAAATTTTAGAAGCCATATAAAAAATGATCGTAAAGCAAGAAGGTAAAAAGCATGGATAAAATAACAGTAAAGGCAACAGGAAAATATCTTCGGCTATCCGTCCCAAAAGTTAATAGAGTTTTACAGCAAATACGTGGCAAAAATTATCAAGAAGCTAAACTCATATTACAATTTATGCCATACCGAGCATGCAATAGCATAACAAAAGTTTTAGATTCAGCAATATCTAATGCTGAACATAATTATGGTATCGAAAAGAAGGAACTTAGTATTGATTCAGTCTTTGTAAATCAAGGACCAAAAATGAAACGCTTTCAACCCAGAGCTCAAGGAAGAGCTTTCCCAATACACAAGCCAACATGTCATATAACAGTAATCTTAACAAACAGTACAACAAACTAATATCTCAACATAAATAGTCAATGGGACAAAAAACACATCCTCTAGGTTTTCGAATTGGTATTACGCAAAAACATCTTTCAGGATGGTTTGCAGATACAAAATCATATCCAGCATTTTTAGAAGAAGATTTTAAAATCAGAACACATATTGAAGAACAATTGAATAATGCTAGCTTAAGTAAAATTGAGATAGAGCGTAAAGTTAACCAGATTGAAGTCAAAATATATACAGCAAGACCTGGTATTGTCTTAGGAAGATTTGCTACAGGTATCGAGAATTTGAGAGATGAATTAACTAATCTCACTTCTCATGAACGACAAATTCGTATTGATGTTATTGAGTTAACAGAGCCTGATACAGAAGCACGATTATTAGCAGATTTTATTACACAACAGTTAGAAAAAAGAATTGCTTTTAGAAGAGCTGTAAGACAAGCTGTACAAAGATCACAAAGAGCAAATATATCAGGTATAAAAATACAAGTCTCTGGACGGCTAAACGGAGCAGAAATTGCACGCAGTGAATGGGTTAGAGAAGGAAGAGTACCCTTACAAACATTAAGGGCAAATATAGACTACTCATACAGGATAGCTCAGACAACATATGGTGTTTTAGGAGTTAAAGTCTGGCTTTTCAAAGGAGAAACAATGCCTGAGAATAATTCGTAGCTAAATCATATATAAATATAATTTAAAGGATGGCATCATGTTAAGTCCCAAAAGAACCAAATTTCGTAAACAACATAGAGGTAGAATGAGGGGAACTGCTAGTAAAGGAAACACAATAGCATTTGGAGATTATGCTTTACAAGCTTTAGAGCCCGTATGGCTTACTTCAAGACAAATAGAAGCTACTAGAAGAACAATTACACGTTATGTTAAAAGAGGTGGCAAATTATGGATTAGAGTATTTCCAGATAAACCTATTACAGCAAGACCTGCAGAAACACGGATGGGCTCAGGAAAGGGTGCACCCGAATACTGGGTAGCTGTAATAAAACCAGGACATATACTGTTTGAAATGAATGGTGTGCCAGAAAAAGCTGCGAAAGAAGCGATGAAACTAGCATCTTACAAACTTCCTATTAAAACCAAATTTATTACTAAATAATTATGGAAACTGATACTATACAAGATATTCGAGGCATGAGTGAAAAAGATATAGAAAACAATATAGCTAAGATAAAAAAAACCTTACTAGACTTCAGAATTCAACAAGCTACAAGGCAATCGTTCAAGCCTCATCTTGTACGACAATACAAAAAACAACTTGCTAGAATAATGACAATAAAACATGAAAAATTTCTTAATAATTAACATGTACTCAGTAATTTATAAACACAAGGATTAAACATGCCAGTAAAAGAGAAAATAGGAATAGTCATAAGCAACAAAATGCTTAAGACTGCGACTGTAGCAGTAAAAACTAAAATACCACACAAGAAATATCAGAAAATTTTGTCAAGAACAAAAAAATATAAAGTACATGATGAAAATAATAATTGCCAAATTGGAGATATTGTCAAAATTCAAGAGACACGCCCTTTAAGTAAAACTAAATGCTGGACACTAATTCATAAGATCGGTCAACTATACAATATTTAAATTTTTTGGATACACAAGGTTAAAGAAAAGACTATGATACAATCACAAAGCTATTTAAATGTAGCAGACAATAGTGGAGCGAGAAAACTCATGTGCATAAGAATACTTGGCACTAGTAATCCCAAATATGCTAGTCTTGGAGACGTAATTATTGGTGTTGTGAAAGATGCTTCACCCAATATGTCTGTTAAACGATCTGATGTTGTAAGAGCAGTAGTTGTACGTACACGACACACTATTAGACGAAAGGATGGGATGAGTATAAGATTTGATGACAATGCAGCTGTTATCATTAACCAAGAAAATAATCCAAAAGGGACACGTGTATTCGGTCCAATTGCAAGAGAACTACGGGAGAAAAACTTTCCTAAAATCATATCCTTAGCACCAGAGGTAGTATGACCAGCAACAAATATTCAAGATCAAAATTACACGTTAAAGTTGGAGACACAGTAAAAATCATTAGTGGAGATTACAAAGGACAAACAGGCGAAATTATAAAAACTTTCCCTAAGAAACAAAAAGTTATCGTCCGAAACATTAATATGAAAACTAAACATGTAAGACCAACACAAGAAGGTCAATCGGGACAAATCATTAAAGAAGAAGCTCCGTTAGCTAGCTCAAATGTAATGCTTTATGACAAAGATCAAAAAATAGCTAGTAGATACAGGAAACAAAAAATAAACAACGGAAAATATCAACGTATTTTAATTAAATTAAATTAATTCACATGAACACTGCTCTACAAGAACTTTATAATAGTAAAGTTATTCCTGATTTAAAGCAAAAATTTCAATACCAGAATCCACAACAAGTCCCTAAATTAGTAAAAATAACAATTAATCGTGGACTAGGAGAAGCTTCGCAAAACTCTAAAGCTCTAGAAAAAAGTATTGAAGAAATAACATTAATTAGCGGACAAAAACCGGTTGTCTGTAAATCCAAAAAAGCCATAGCTGGTTTTAAGATTCGAGAAGATATTCCGGTAGGGATAACCGTAAATTTACGCAGACAAAAAATGTATGATTTTTTAAATAAATTAATCAACTTATCATTACCCAGAATACGTGATTTTAGAGGCATTAGCAGTAAACAGTTCGATGGTAGAGGAAATTATAACTTAGGCTTAAAGGAACAACTTATTTTTCCTGAAATTGAATATGATCAAATCGATAAAGTGCGTGGATTTGATATTTCAATAGTGACTACTGCCAAGACTGATGAAGAAAGCTTGGCACTATTAAAAGGCTTAGGAATGCCTTTTCAAAACTAAATATTATTTATTAATTCACATATAGGAGATCAAGTGGTCAACGACACTATTGCCGATATGCTTACACGTATACGTAATGCTAATTTAGCAAGACATCAACTTGTACAAGTACCTGCAACAAAAGTTACCCGAAATATTATCAAAGTCTTACAAGAAGAAGGTTTTATTGAGTATTTTGAAGAAATAAACGAATCATTACAATCTTTTCTACTAATTTCCTTAAAATACAAAGGTAAGAGAAAAGATTGTGTCATAACATCACTGAAAAGGGTTAGTAAACCGGGCTTAAGAGTATATGCTAATCATAAAGAGATACCTAAAGTATTGGGTGGGCTGGGTGTCGCATTAATTTCAACCTCCAAAGGAATTATGACAGATCGTAAAGCAAGGCATAACGGTTTAGGCGGTGAAGTTTTATGCTATATTTGGTAAATTTAATTACAACAAAATATTTATAATGTCTAGAATAGGTAAAAGAGAGATAATTTTAAGTCAGCAGATAACTGCAGATATTACAGATAATATCGTAACTGTCAAAGGGCCGAAAGGAGAACTAAAACAAAGAATTGCAGAGATCATTGATATTGTGAAAATCAATCAAGATAATACTACAATATTATCATTAAAAATATCAGAAAATAATAAAGAAGCTCGTGCATTACATGGTCTATATAGAACTTTAATCAATAATATGGTTACTGGCGTCAGTAATGGTTTTTCAAAATCTTTAGAGATACGTGGAGTAGGATACAGATCACAAATAGATAAACGTAATCTCATTTTGAATGTTGGTTATAGTCATCCAGTAGTACTTACACCACCAGAAGGTGTTGATATTACAGTACAAAATAATACTAATATTAATGTGTCAGGTATAGATAAAGAACTTGTAGGGCAAACAGCTGCCAGAATACGTGCTGTTAGACCACCCGAGCCATATAAAGGTAAAGGAATAAGATATAAAGATGAATATGTTAAGAAAAAAATAGGTAAAGCAGGAAAATAAAAAGCATGAAAAAAATTATTAAGGGTACTCCAGATCGACCGCGGTTATATATTTTCAGATCTAATAAACATATTTATGGACAAATAATAGACGATACTCGCAATAAAATTTTAATTACTAGATCAAGTTTATCAGTTAAGGAAAACAATCAAGTAACAGGTCATGCCAATTGCAACACGTCAAAAACAATCGGAAAATTAATTGCACAAGCATGCATAGATAAAGGAATCCAAAAAATAGTTTTTGACAGAGGAAAACATATATATCACGGACGTATTAAAGCATTGGCAGAATCAGCACGTAAAGCAGGAATAGAATTTTAGCTACATTTACACATAACTAAACTAATGTCGAATAAAAAGAGAAATATCAAAAACAAAGAACAAGAAAATCAATGGGAAGAAAGAGTAGTACAAGTTCGTCGAGTAACCAAGGTTGTAAAAGGAGGTAAAAAACTAAGTTTTAGAGCAATATTAGTTGTTGGTGATGAACAAGGCCAAGTTGGGGTAGGTGTTGGTAAAGCTAGTGATGTTATTGGAGCAGTAAAAAAAGCTGTATCAGATGCAAAAAAACACATTAGGGTAATACCCTTAACTAAATTTAACTCTATTCCACACCCCACACACGGCATTTCTGGGGCAGCAAAAGTAGTGATGCGTCCATCAGCTCAGGGGTCTGGAGTTATTGCAGGAGGTTCAGTAAGAACAGTATTAGAGCTTGCAGGAGTACAGAATATATTAGCAAAACAATTAGGATCCTCTAACTCATTAAACAATGCAAGAGCTGCATTAAATGCATTATCTAGTTTAAAAACATTTCAGGAAGTTGCCAATGAGAGAAATATATCAACTGATGCATTAGCAGGTTCCACAAATAATATTTAACTCTTGAGACAGGAGAATAATAATTCATTAATGCCAATCAATAAAATTCTGGTTAAAAAACTTACACTCACACTCTTACTATTAGTTATTGCACGCATGGGAATTTTCATCCCCATTCCTGGAATTGATCACGATGCTTTCTACAATGGAGTAGGTAAGAATGCACTGATTAGTTTTTTAAATATTTTTTCGGGTGGAGGATTCTCAACTATTGGGATATTTGCACTAGGAATTGTACCCTATATTAACTCGTCTCTAATCATTCAATTACTTACTAAAACAATTCCGGCATTAGAAAACTTACAGAAAGAAGAAGGAGAAAAAGGAAGACAGAGAATCAATCAGATCACCAGATATCTCGCATTGATGTGGGCAGTTATCCAAAGCATTGGAATCTGTTTATGGATAAAACCTTATGTCTTTTACTGGAACATTAACTTTATAACTGAAGTAATTATAAGCTTAAGCACCGGATCAATGATAGTTATGTGGTTTTCTGAACTTATTACAGAAAAAGGTATTGGTAATGGTGCTTCACTCCTTATATTTCAGAATATTATTTCCGGAATACCTCAGAATTTAAAAAACTCCTTTCCAACAAATGATGGCCTATTATTTAATAAATTTCTAATACTAGTACCATTATTCATTAGCATGTTAGTAATTACAATTTTAGTTCAGGAAGGAATACGCAAAATCAATATTGTTTCAGCAAGGCAATTAATAAAACAAAATGAACTTGACCCTCAAAGCTATTTACCTTTAAAACTTAACCAGGGGGGAGTCATGCCAATTGTATTTGCCTCAGCATCTATGGCTCTTCCTGGATATATTAAATCCTTTATGCCCAATCCTAGTATTCAAGCATTTATAGATTCATGCATCAATAATACTTTCATATATCTGTTCCTCTATGGAATATTAATCATGTTTTTCAGCTATTTCTACTCCTCTCTTGTATTAAATACTGAAGATCTATCAAATAATCTCAAAAAGATGGGTGCAAGCATACCAAATATTAGACCAGGAGACGATACCAATCAATATTTAGATAAAATCCTTAAAAGATTAACATTTTTAGGTGCTTTATTCTTATTTCTAGTAGCGTTAGTACCATCACTAATTGCAAGTATTACCAATATTAATAGTTTCAAAGGTTTTGGTGCTACATCATTACTAATTTTAGTTGGGGTTGCAATAGACACTGCTAAGCAAATTCAGACCTATATTATTTCAGAGAAATATGAAAGTTTAATGAAATAACCATTCAAACAAAAAGGGAAAAAAATGAAAGTCAGACCATCAGTAAAAAAAATGTGTGACAAATGTAGAATAATTCGCAGACATAGAAAAGTTATGGTTATATGTGCAAATCCAAAACACAAACAAAGACAAGGATAAAAGTAAATTCGAGTAATTTTATAGCAAAATACAATAATCACAATTAAATAAATACTTAAGATATATGGCAAGAATAGCAGGAGTCGACCTCCCAAGAAATAAAAGGATTGAGGTAGCATTAACATATATTTATGGAATAGGCCTTCCTAGTGCACAAGCAATTTTAGAAAGTACTGGTATTAACAAAGATACCCGAATTATTGATCTCGAAGATTCTGAGATTGTACAGTTACGCACAATCTTAGATAAACACTATGAAATAGAAGGTGACTTAAGGCGGATTGAAGCAATGAATATCAAACGCTTGATGGAAATCAATTCATATAAAGGCAAAAGACATAGACTGGGTTTACCACTACGCGGCCAAAGAACTAGAACAAATGCAAGAACACGCCGAGGATCTAAAAAAACTATGGCAAATAAGAAAAAGGCTCCGAAAAAGTAAACACAATCTTTCATAACCTAACTTTACTAGCAATATAAAATCATGGCCAGACAAATCAAAAAGCATAGTTCAACAAAAAAATACAAAAAAAATATTGTCAATGGAATTACACATATTAAGTCGACTTTCAACAATACAATCATAACCATCACTGATTTGAAAGGACAAACTATTGCATGGTGCTCTTCAGGTGGAAGTGGATTTAAAGGAGCCAAGAAGGGGACACCTTTCGCAGCACAAACAGCAGCGGAAAAAGCAGCCAAAAATGCGATAGACCAAGGTATGCGTCAGACTGAAGTAATGATAAATGGACCTGGTGCAGGTAGGGAAACTGCAATACGTGCTTTGCAAGCAGCAGGAATTCACATAACATTAATCAAAGATATTACACCAGTGCCGCATAACGGATGCAGACCACCTAAAAAGCGTCGAGTCTAATATCAAGATAGTATATTCGTTATATCTACACTCAAGTCATCAATATATCTTAATGCCTCCTTTTCAAATAGAATGCATCGAGTCGAAAGCAGAAGGTGCAAGAGAACAATATGGACGATTCGTTTTAGAGCCTTTGCAACAAGGTCAAGGTATTACAGTTGGTAACGCACTGCGGCGTACAATATTATCTGATCTGTACGGCGCAGCGGTTGTAGCAGTAAGGATTGCAGGAGTCAATCACGAATTTTCTACGATTGCAGGCGTCAGAGAAGATATCTTAGAAATTCTTCTTAATCTAAAAGAGATAGTTCTCAAAAGTTATACTGATAAACCACAAATTGGTCGAGTAAGAGTTCAAGGGCCAGCAATTATTACTGCTGGGCTCTTTGATGTACCAAATGAAATTGAAATCATTGATCCTAGACAATATATTGCTACAATATGTAACAATACTATTTTCGAAATGGAATTTCGGATTGAGCAAGGTAGAGGATATAGACTTATTGATAAAGGTATGGATGAGAAGGCAGTTGATTTCCTGCAAATAGATGCTATATTCATGCCTGCTAAAAAATTCAATTATACAGTAGAAGAAGTACGAATAGATTCAGAGCTAGTACAAGAAAAACTTTTAATTGAATTGTGGACTAATGGAAGCATATCTCCACAGGAAGCATTAAGCCAAGGTGCAACTATACTGACAAACTTATTTTATCCTCTACGGAAAATTGATTTTAAACCAATTGAAGATACAAGTATACAAGAGCAACAACAAATTAGCTTAGTACTTATAGAAGAACTGCAACTTTCCGTCAGAGCATATAATTGTCTCAAAAGAGCACACATACATTCCGTATCAGATTTACTTGACTATTCACAAGAAGAACTATTAGAAATTAAAAATTTTGGTCAAAAATCAGCTGATGAAGTAATTGATGCACTACACAAGAGATTAGGAATAACACTACCCAAAGAAAAAATACAAGCCTAATACCAAAGTATTGGATTTACAACATACATTACAGAAGAGTAATGTAAGAATTGTCCTCCACAAGAAAATTTCAAATTATTATGAATAAAACACCGCTTAAAGAAAATCAAATCACACCAGAATGGTATATTGTTGATGCTCAAAATTATAGATTAGGAAGACTAGCAACAGAAATCTCAACTATATTACGTGGAAAACAAAAAGTATTTTTCGAGCCATCGCAATCTCCTGCCACTTACGTAATTGTTATTAATGCAAAAAATATTAATATATCAGGTCGTAAAGCACAACAGAAACTGTACTACAAACATTCCGGAAGACCAGGAAGCTTAAAAACTGAGAACTTCGAAACACTCAAACAAAGATTACCTAACAAAATTATTGAGAATGCAGTCAGAAAAATGCTTCCTAAAGGAGCACTAGGCAGACAAATCTTCAAGAATCTCAAGGTATATGCAGAGGATAAACATCCTCACAGCGGACAAAAGCCAATAAGAATAGATTTATAAAATATAATACAACTTACATGACTAATACAACAGATCAAACTAAAACAATGTATGCAGGAACAGGTAGACGAAAATCATCAATTGCAAGGGTTAGATTAGTACCCGGATCAGGAAGATTAGTCATCAATGGTTTGCCAGGAGATTCATATCTACAATTTAGCCCTAATTATATAAGAATTACATATGGACCATTATATACCTTAGGTTTAAATAATGAGTATGATATTTTAGTAAATACACATGGTGGTGGTTTAACTGGACAGGCAGATGCAATTAGATTAGGTGTAGCCAGGGCATTATGCTACATTAATCCAGATAATCGTACTGCTTTAAAGGCAGAGGGTCATTTAACACGTGATGCAAGAGTTAAAGAACGTAGAAAATATGGCTTAAGAAAAGCACGAAAAGCTCCTCAGTTCTCTAAACGATAATATTACATATCAATATAAAAAAATGGCAAAACAAAATATTCACCCAGAATGGCATGCAAATGCCAAAGTATATTGTGATGGGAAACATATCATGACAATAGGATCAACAAAACCAGAATTACATGTTGATATATGGTCAGGGAATCATCCATTTTTCACTGGATCTCAAAGAATTCTTGATACCGAAGGAAGAGTAGAAAGATTTATGAGAAAATATAAACTAAATTCGCAAGAAAACAATGATGAATAATTAAAGGAGGGGAAGATACAAGAATTTGACAGCCAATTCACGAAAAAGATACAATAAAATTGTGTACCGAAAAATGATATTGAGATACTATACAATCGAAACATGCCAACAATACAACAATTAGTTAGATCATCTAGAATAAAAATCGAGAAAAAAACCAAGTCTCCAGCTTTAAAAAAATGTCCGCAGAGAAGAGGGGTCTGCACACGTGTATATACAACGACCCCAAAAAAACCAAACTCTGCACTGCGAAAGGTGGCCAGAGTAAGACTCACATCAGGATTTGAAGTTACTGCATACATACCTGGTATTGGACATAACATACAAGAACATTCAGTCGTTTTAATCCGTGGTGGAAGAGTCAAAGATCTTCCCGGTGTAAGATATCATATTGTTCGAGGCACATTGGATTCGGCAGGTGTAAAAGATCGACAAAAAAGTAGATCTAAATACGGCACTAAAAAACCCAAAGCATAAATATACTTTACTATTTTTAATAATCTTCATTTTCATGTCTAGAAGAAACACATCAAAAAAACGATTGGTACAAACTGATCCAATCTACCAGAGTAAACTAGTCAGCATGCTCACAGTACGCATTCTAAAGAATGGTAAAAAAAGTCTAGCTCAAAAAATTATTTATAACTCTTTAGAACTAATTAAAGAGAAATCACAATCTGATCCACTGGAAATTTTAGAACAGGCTGTTCGTAACACAACACCATTAGTCGAAGTGAAAGCTCGACGCGTAGGCGGATCCACTTATCAAGTTCCGATTGAAGTACGAGCATATAGAGGAACTAACCTAGCTCTACGATGGATTACCCGCTTTGCTAAAGATAGATCCGGTAAGAATATGGCAAGTAAATTAGCCAATGAAATAATGGATGCTGCAAGCGAAACAGGAAGTTCAATACGCAAAAGAGAAGAAACACATAGAATGGCTGAAGCTAACAAAGCTTTTGCTCACTATAGATACTAAATCAAGGAACAAAATTAATAGAATTTGATTAATCCGCTAAAAGTAATTCTCAAATTAATCACAAAAAATATAAAATGGCTAGAACAAAATTTGAACGTAAAAAACCACATGTTAACATTGGTACTATTGGACATGTAGATCATGGAAAAACAACTTTGACAGCAGCAATTTCTGCAACACTAGCAGTTGCTGGGAGTACACAATTAAAGAAATTTGATGAAATTGATGCTGCTCCAGAAGAAAAAGCAAGAGGTATTACAATTAATACTGCTCATGTTGAATATGAAACAGATAATAGACATTATGCACATGTTGATTGCCCAGGCCATGCTGATTATGTTAAAAATATGATTACTGGTGCTGCACAGATGGATGGAGCTATCCTTGTAGTATCTGCAGCTGACGGTCCGATGCCACAAACACGCGAACATATTCTACTAGCTAAACAAGTCGGCGTACCAAATATAGTTGTTTTCCTCAACAAAGAAGATCAAGTTGATGATGAAGAATTATTAGAATTAGTAGAATTAGAAGTACGAGAACTATTAGCACAATATGATTTCCCAGGAGATGATATACCGTTTGTAGCGGGTTCCGCACTTCTAGCACTGGATTATGTAACACAAAATCCAAATACACAGAAGGGCGATGATAAATGGGTGGATAAAATTCATGCCCTGATGGATGCTGTCGATGATTATATACCAACACCTGAACGTGATGTAGATAAAACTTTTCTGATGGCAGTAGAAGATGTATTTTCTATTACAGGAAGGGGAACAGTAGCAACAGGACGTATTGAAAGAGGTATTATTAAAGTAGGAGATTCAATAGAAATTGTTGGATTACGAGATACTCGAACAACTACAATTACAGGTCTAGAAATGTTCCAAAAAACATTAGACGAAGGTATGGCTGGAGATAATATTGGTATCCTACTCCGAGGTGTACAAAAAAAAGATATTGAAAGAGGTATGGTTTTAGCTGAACCAGGTACTATAACTCCTCATACGCAATTTGAAGCAGAAGTATACATATTAACGCAAGAAGAAGGCGGCAGGCATACTCCATTTTTTTCAGGTTACAGACCTCAGTTTTATGTAAGAACTACTGATGTAACTGGTACAATTACTCAATTTACAGCTGATGATGGGTCTGCAGCCGAGATGGTAATGCCTGGTGATCGAATTAAAATGAGTGCACAATTAATAAATCCTATTGCAATTGAGCAAGGAATGCGATTTGCAATTAGAGAAGGAGGTAGAACTGTAGGTGCAGGTGTAGTTTCAAAAATACTGGAATAAAATAAGAATTTATCAATTTTACTATATATACAACTGTGACTGAAAAACATAAAATCAGAATTAAACTAAGAGCTTATAGTGATTGGCTACTGAATACATCATGCAATGATATCATCAACACGGCTAACAGGACACATGCAAAACCTGTAGGGCCAATACCTTTACCTACTAAACGTAAAATTTATTGTGTGCTAAGATCACCGCATGTAGATAAGGATTCCAGGGAACATTTTGAGCTTAGAACACATAAGAGAATTATTGACATATATGCCCCTTCTTCTCATACAATTGATGCTCTAATGAAACTTAATTTACCTTCGGGAGTTGATATTGAAGTCAAATTATAAGATCTAAACTAATGTATGTTTAACAAGAGTGTCTAATTTATTTTAGACACTCTTATAAGTTAATTAAAACGAAACAAGTAATAAAGATTAGTATTAATACAGACCTTCTTCCTGGTGTGTTTTAATTACACAATCACTAGTAGCATATGCTACACAAGTTAAGATAAAGCCATCTTCTTCTTGATCACTATCAAGGAAGGATTGATCACTCTGATCAACTGTTCCTGATACCACCTTTCCGGCACACGTTGAACAAGCTCCTGCTCTACAAGAATATGGTAGATCATATCCTTGGTCTTCAGCAACATCTAAAATATATTGATCACTTGGACATGTAATTGTTGCCTCTTCATCATCTTCCATCATTAACTTTACACTATATTCTGACATTTTATACTCCTTTATAATTCATACCAGTCCAATTATTAGTTCCACATGCATATGTAAAAAATAAATAAAAAGAAAGTATGTTAGATATATAATCAACAATACATAGTTTCGTAAAGATTTTGTTATAAAAACATGAATTAAAACACGATTTACTATACTGGGATAAAATCCAGTAAATATTTTTTTCATAAGTTTACAATATTTATATTTTCTAAAACACCATATGTACAATAAAAATAAGTTATTTCACAAAAGTGGTGATCTTCAAGAGTACTTAGTCCTGGAACCTAATTTTAATCAACGAAAAACTCGAGTTCATCTTGCCACGTATATACAAGAAGTACATGCACTAGCAATTAGACTTATCAAACAATCTATTCGTAGACCATCACTGATTATGACAGGAATAATACAACCCTTACTGTGGTTAACACTATTTAGTGCTCTATTCCAAAACGCACCAATTCAATTATTTACGTATGGACAAAAATACGGTGATTTTGTTAGTTATGGCATGATTGTATTTACTGCTTTTACTGCTGCATTAAATTCTGGCTTACCTATTATGTTTGACAGAGAATTCGGTTTTTTCAATAGAATCCTTAGCTCAGCTATAAATTCACGCTCTTCTATAATTATTGCATCATCAATTAATATTGCACTATCAAGTTCAATACAAATTATTTTTATCATGTCCATAATATCTATTATGGGTCAATCTTCACCACATATACCAAACTACACTCTTGTTATTAGCGTACTGTTCTTGCTAAGCAATAGTGTTACTAGCGTTAGTTTAGCACTTGCATTTGTTTTACCTGGACATATTGAATTACTAGCATGCATTTTAATGCTTAACTTACCTCTACTGTTTTCAAGCACAGCCTTAGCACCATTAATATTTATGCCATCATGGTTACAAATTCTTGCAAGCCTTAACCCCCTAACATATGCTATAGAAATTGTCAGATACACCTATCTAAATCAAATCATTGTACCAACATCTAAAATTCTTACAAACGTATGGGGAGAAATAAGTGTTCAGCAAATTCTTATCATACTCCTAGTAACAAATTGTTTAATCAGTCTATTGAGTTATATGCTCATAGGCAATAAATTTGAAGATTAGTCTCCAAGAGACAGGATAAATAATTGCAAGAATGTTATAATATAATGGATACTACAAAGAAAATCACACATGTAAGAAAGCAATAAAATTGATTTATTTTTACTTGGAGGTATATAAAATTAATGGGATTACCATGGTATCGAGTACATACAGTTGTGTTGAATGATCCAGGGAGACTTATTTCAGTTCATTTAATGCATACAGCTCTAGTCGCAGGATGGGCTGGATCAATGGCATTATATGAATTAGCCGTTTTTGATCCCTCGGATCCGGTATTAAATCCTATGTGGAGACAAGGCATGTTTGTCATGCCATTCATGGCAAGATTAGGGGTTACAGATTCTTGGGGCGGATGGAGCATTACAGGAGAAAGTGTATCAAACCCAGGATTATGGAGTTTTGAAGGGGTTGCGATCACACATATTGTCTTATCAGGAATGCTATTCTTGGCCTCTATATGGCATTGGGTATACTGGGACTTAGAACTATTCCGTGATCCAAGAACTGGTGAACCAGCTCTAGATTTACCAAAGATTTTTGGGATACATCTTCTCCTTTCTAGTCTACTATGCTTTGGGTTTGGTGCATTCCATACAACAGGTTTATTTGGACCAGGGATATGGGTTTCTGACGGATACGGTATTACTGGAAAAGTACAACCTGTAGCACCAGCATGGGGTCCAGATGGATTCAACCCTTTTAATCCTGGCGGAATAGCATCACATCATATAGCGGCTGGTACTGTAGGTATTCTTGCAGGAGTCTTTCACCTAACAGTTAGGCCTCCTCAAAGACTGTATAGAGCTTTGCGAATGGGAAACATTGAAACTGTTCTATCGAGTAGTATCTCTGCTGTGTTTTTCAGTGCATTTATTACTTGTGGAACTATGTGGTATGGATCAGCAACTACTCCAATTGAATTGTTTGGTCCAACAAGATACCAATGGGATAGTGGATATTTTCAACAAGAAATTGAGAGAAGGGTAGAAAACTCTCTGACAGAAGGATTAAGTCCAGTAGAAGCTTGGTCCCGTATTCCAGATAAGCTTGCGTTCTATGATTATATTGGCAATAATCCGGCAAAAGGGGGTTTATTTAGGTCTGGACCGATGGATAAAGGAGATGGTATAGCTGAAGCATGGCTTGGTCACCCTATTTTTCAAGATAAAGATGGTCGAGAACTAACAGTAAGAAGAATGCCTGCATTCTTTGAAACATTCCCGGTGATTTTGGTTGACAAAGATGGTATTATACGTGCTGATATACCATTCAGAAGAGCTGAATCTAAATATAGTATAGAACAAGTTGGCGTAACGGTAAATTTTTACGGAGGAAAACTCAATGGAAAAGTTTTCACTGATGCACCTAGTGTAAAAAAATATGCTAGGAAAGCACAACTCGGTGAAGTATTTGAGTTTGACAGAACTACACTAGAAGCAGATGGTGTATTTAGAAGTAGCCCAAGAGGTTGGTTTACATTTGGCCATGCAAACTTCGCATTAATTTTCTTCTTCGGACATTTATGGCATGGCTCACGCACAATTTTCAGAGATGTTTTTGCTGGGATTGGTGCTGAAGTAACAGAACAAGTTGAATTTGGTGCATTCCAGAAACTTGGAGATAGAAGTAGTAAAAGACAGGGAGCTGTATAATTACAGTACAATAAAACATTATATTAATATCAGGAGGATAAAATGGAAGCTCTTGTATATGTGTTCTTATTAACAGGCACATTGATGGTAATCTTCTTTGCAATATTTTTCCGCGATCCGCCGCGTATTGCAAAATAAGAGAGCAAAATAAACACCAATTAAGATCTATTTGTATCCACTAAATCACTTGATTATGGATACAAATATCAGGACATTTTATTCTTCATGCTCTTCAAAAGGATCCCGCAATTCTTTAGCTGATGGACCAAAAGCAGTATAAATTGAATACCCTGTTATACCGAGCAGTAAACTAGAGATGAAAATACTCAAGACAGTTGCTGTTTCCATGGTTTTAATAGAAATAAATTGTACTAGCCTGAGAAAATCAGGACATATAATATAAAGTATAACAAAAAAAGACAAGATTTTTATGGCACTAAGAACTAGACTAGGAGAGATCCTAAGACCTTTAAACTCAGAATATGGAAAAGTGGCACCAGGTTGGGGAACAACACCAATTATGGCCGTCTTCATGTTGTTATTTTTCTTATTTCTCTTAATTATTCTACAAATCTATAATTCATCACTTGTACTAGAAAATGTAGATGTCGACTGGGCTACTTTAGGCAGCTAAAAGAGGGATTAACAATTAACTAATAATACATGATACATTACCGTTTGACACAGCTATGTATCATGTATTTTAACAATCTAGTGACAATACAAAGGCTATTTAATCTCTACTACTTCATCTTCAGCAAAATTATTGCTATTTACACCACTGTATGTTTCTTTTGCAAATCTTACAAGAACAGGATATTTGATATCTTTATCCACCTTTACAACAGTTCCTTTATCTTGGTACCAGTAAGATTCCTTTCTCAATACTTTAACCACACTACCTTTCTTGACCATAAACTATCCTCATATACTATAACTACACTACAATATATATCCTAGTTATATTTAAAGTTTAAACAAAAAAATAATAACTTTTAAAAAGATTGATGAGGTGATGTACTAAAGAGCAAGCAAGAAGTAAGAAATCTATTGCCTTCAACTTACAATAACTGTTACATTTGTTAGAGAATCAAACAATTTAAAACATAAGAGGCATTATAAAAATGAAATTATCTTGGAAAACTATTATGCTATGGTCACTGCCCTTTCTAGTGATTGGATTTTTCTTGTGGCAAGGATTTTTAACACCTAACACGGCAGATTTAAATAATAATGTTGCTAGTTCACGAATGACATATGGAAGATTTCTGGAATATCTGGATATGGGCTGGATAAAAAAAGTAGACATGTATGACAACGGGCATACGGCAATAGTTGAAGCATTAGGACCTGAATTAGGTAATCGAGTACAAAAAATCAGAGTAGAGTTACCGGCGAGTGCTCCGGAACTAATAACAAAACTACGTCAAGCTCAAATTGATATTGATGCTCACCCATCGAAAAATAATAATGCAGTCTTTAATTTAATAGGTAATTTATTTTTCCCTTTATTATTTATAGGAGGATTAGCTATTTTATTCCGTAGATCAAATAATAATGCTGGTGGTCCAGGACAAGCAATGTCATTCGGTAAATCAAAAGCTCTATTCCAAATGGAAGCCAAAACAGGAGTTGTCTTCAATGATGTTGCTGGTGTGGATGAAGCAAAAGAAGAATTTCAAGAAGTTGTCACTTTTCTTAAAGAGCCAGACTCTTTTACTGCAGTAGGTGCAAAAATCCCAAAAGGAGTACTTCTTGTGGGTCCTCCGGGAACCGGGAAAACTTTATTAGCTAAAGCTATAGCTGGAGAAGCAAATGTTCCATTTTTCAGCATATCCGGATCAGAATTTGTAGAGATGTTCGTGGGTGTAGGTGCATCAAGAGTAAGAGATTTATTTAAAAAAGCTAAGGAAAATGCTCCTTGTATTGTCTTTATCGACGAAATTGATGCCGTGGGAAGGCAGCGTGGCACAGGCATTGGAGGAGGCAATGATGAGAGAGAACAAACATTAAACCAGTTGTTAACTGAAATGGATGGTTTTGAAGGCAATACAGGAATTATTGTAATAGCTGCCACTAATAGAGCGGATATATTGGATTCGGCACTATTACGACCTGGGCGTTTCGACAGACAAGTAACTGTAGATGTACCAGATCTAAATGGTAGATTAGCAATATTACAAGTACATTCAAGAAATAAAAAAATGGATCAACAAATATCTATTAATACTATTGCAAGAAGAACACCTGGATTTTCCGGAGCTGATCTTGCTAACCTGCTGAATGAAGCTGCGATACTAACTGCTAGACGCAGAAAAGACGCCATTACCATAGCAGAAGTAGATGCTTCTATAGATAGGGTAGTTGCCGGCATGGAAGGAACACCTTTAGTCAACAGCAAAAGTAAACGATTAATTGCATATCATGAAGTAGGTCATGCTATCATCGGTACACTACTTGCAGAACATGATCCTGTTCAGAAGGTTACATTGATACCCAGGGGACAAGCAAGAGGTCTAACGTGGTTTATTCCTAATGAAGATCAATCTCTAATTTCAAGAGGACAAATTAAAGCAAGAATCATGGGTGCTTTAGGTGGAAGAGCTGCAGAAGAAATAGTCTTTGGAAATACAGAAGTAACAACAGGAGCAAGCAATGACCTTCAACAGGTCACATCTATGGCTCGACAAATGGTCACCCGCTTTGGGATGTCTAATATAGGCCCACTATCACTTGAAAGTGAGGATAGTAATCCATTCTTAGGAAGAGGGATGAATTCTGGCAATGAATACTCTGATGAAATAGCAATCAAAATTGACCAGCAGGTTCAACAAATTGTCAATCAGTGTCACAAACAAGTATTAGAAATGATTGAAGATAATAGAGTAGTTATAGATAAACTTGTTGATCTACTAGTAGAAAAAGAAACTATTAATGGAGAACAATTAGAAAGTATCATAGCAGAATACACAAATATACCTAAAAAGCAAGAATACGTAAAACAATTCTAATATCTTAACGAGACTGACGGGATTCGAACCCGCAACTTCCGCCGTGACAGGGCGGTGCTCTAACCAGTTGAACTACAGTCCCGTAATTGTATAAACATTTAACTAAAGTAACTTAACTTTAGGAGAGAGAGGGATTCGAACCCTCGGTACGTTATAAAGTACGTACAACAGATTAGCAATCTACCGCTTTAAACCACTCAGCCATCTCTCCCCAAGTATTTCGTTACTAATAAACTAACATATTAATAGACAAAATGATAGTCTACAAAGAAAATCGTAATTCTATGTGGCTCAAGCGGGATTTGAACCTGCGACCTTGGGCTTATGAGTCCCCTGCTCTAACCAACTGAGCTATTGAGCCACAGTGAACATAATAATAGAAACTACTTTATCAGAATACTTCGTGATAAACAACACTATTCTCCGGAAATAATTGAAGTACCTAAAGTAGATTCATTCATTAAACTCAAGATAAGACTATTTGATTTACGCCCATCTATAACTTTAGTGATTTTAACTCCATTTTTGAGTGCATTTAAACATGCTTGCACTTTTGGTATCATGCCACCAACAATAACAGCTTCTTCAATTAAAAGATTTACCTGCGAAATTGTTAAGTTCTCCAGTAAGGTTGTCGAATCTTTAGGGTCTTTTAAAATCCCTGGAGTATCTGTTAACATTACTAACATATCTGCATTAAGCTCTGAAGCAACAGAGGATGCGATTATGTCAGCATTAATATTATATGAAATACCAGATGATACGATTCCTATCGGTGCTATAACTGGGATATATTTATTATCTATAAGTAATTCCAAAAAATCCGTGTTAATCGAATCAACGTTAGCGACGCGATCATCAGTCTCTAGACTAATTGGTAATGCCTTAATAAGCCAATTGTCATGCCCCGAAAGTCCAATTGCTCTAGCACCACTAGTACTAAGCAATGCAACAATATTTTTATTTACCTTACCCGCAAGAACCATCTGAACAACTTCCATAGTATGCGAGTTAGTGACGCGAATACCCTGATTAAACTTTGGCTCAACATGTAATTGGTCTAACAGTTGATTAATAGCTGGTCCACCACCGTGTACTACTATGCACTGTAATCCTAAATCTTGTAATAAAATAATATTTTTTACCACTTGTTCAGTAAGCCGCTTATCTTTCATTGCAGCTCCACCATACTTAATCACGATCCTTTGCCCTTTAAGACTTTTCAGTAAAGGATATATTGCATTCAATGCACCTAACTTGTCCGGATAATCCATAATCGTTATAATTTAAATAAATTTAGTGAGAGGTTCAACACTAATAAAGAATTTATTACATCACCCATGATATCTTGCGATTAAACTATATAATGCTACAATCCATAGAAAACGTAATCAAATAATACCAATCATATCATATGCACATATTTTGGGAAAATATTTGGAAATTTCCAAAATTTCTTATTTCTGTCTTCATTGGATTTTTCTTGACAGCTGCTTACCCTTTTTTCCAGTTATCAAAGAACAAAAAAATATTCTATTCCCTGTCTTTAATGATTATTTTATTTGCAGGATTCATAGTAATTACATTAAAGGAGATGCTAGGGTACACATAGAAATACAAAATACACAATAACAAAAAATAGTAGAACTTCGTAGATCAATAAAATTAGACATATATAATATATAGTATTAACTGTTATCTCCTACTTCCTTTATTTGAAGTCATATCACTTATTCACCTATTAGAATCTATGAATAAAGAAACCGTTCACCAGACAGGTGCGTTTGCCTTAATGGATAGTTTAGTAAAGCATAATGTTACTCATATATTTGGCTATCCTGGTGGAGCTATTCTACCTATCTATGATGAGCTATATAAATGGGAACAAAAAGGACTTATTCAGCATATACTAAGTCGACACGAGCAAGGTGCTTCTCATGCTGCAGATGCCTATGCAAGATCTACCGGAAAAGTAGGTGTTTGCTTTGCTACATCCGGACCAGGTGCAACCAATCTCGTAACAGGTATTGCAACAGCACAAATGGATTCCGTGCCCATGGTTATAGTTACTGGTCAGGTGGCAAGAGCGTTTATTGGTACCGATGCATTTCAAGAGGTTGATATCTTTGGCATCACATTACCTATCGTTAAACATTCTTATGTAGTACGAGATCCTAAAGATATGTCTAAAATCATTGCTGAATCTTTTTACCTAGCAAATCACGGTAGGCCTGGACCAGTTCTTATAGATATACCTAAAGATGTAGGATTAGAAAAATGTCAGTATGAGCCTGTATATCCTGGAAAAATTAATTTGCCAGGTTGTAAAAATGTTATTCAATCCTATAACAGTCAAATCACTCATATAATAGAATTGCTTAAAAGTTCTCGCCAACCTTTGCTTTACATTGGTGGAGGATCAATAATTGCTAATGCTTATCCTGAAGTTAAAGAATTAGCGGAGCGCTGTCAAATTCCTGTGACGACTACCTTAATGGGAAAAGGTATTATTGATGAAAATCATGATTTAGCATTAGGCATGCTAGGTATGCATGGCACGGCATATGCAAATTTTGCAGTTAGTGAATGTGATTTACTCATAGCTCTAGGCGCCAGATTTGATGACAGAGTGACTGGTAAATTGGATGAATTTGCATGTAATGCACAAGTTATTCATATTGATATTGATCCTGCAGAGATTGGCAAGAATCGTATTCCTCAACTAGCAATAGTCGGTGATATCAAAGTAATCTTGTCAGAAGTAATTAAAATGATTGACAATTATAGTTTGTTTCACGAAACATACACTTACTCATGGAAAGAACGAATAAAAAAATGGAAACAGCAGTATCCACTTTTAGTGCCAAAGCAACTATCTAGGATCTCACCACAAGAAATTTTGAGTGTTATAAGTAAGCTTGCCGTCAATAGTTACTATACTACTGATGTCGGACAGCATCAGATGTGGGCGGCACAATTTTTAAATGTGCTGCCCCGACATTGGATGTCCAGTGCTGGCCTTGGGACAATGGGGTATGGTTTACCAGCTGCAATTGGGGTCCAGGTAGCTTTCCCTGAGGCAAGTGTTATTTGCGTGAGTGGTGATGCAAGTTTTCAGATGAATATTCAGGAACTGGGTACTGTAGCACAATACAATTTGCCAATTAAAATTTTAGTGATTAATAATAAATGGCAAGGTATGGTTAGGCAGTGGCAACAAGCATTTTATGGTGAGCGTTATTCTCATTCAAATATGTCCTTAGGTGCTCCTGATTTGAGTGACTTAGCTGCATCATATGGTATTAAGGGCTTGGTATTAGATAACCGCAAAGAAATGGATTGTATACTGCAAGAATTCATTGATGAATCCGGTCCTGTAATTTTGGATTGTCACGTAGTAGAAGATGAAAATTGTTATCCAATGGTTGCACCTGGAAAAAGTAATGCTCAAATGATAGGTATACATAAGCCATTGAAGACACCCAGTGCTAAAATAAGATCTTAGAGATAAATAGTGTTACGAATATATTGTTTCAAATACAAGCCCTTAATGAGAATTGAACTCATGGCCTTCTCCTTACCAAGGAGATGCTCTACCACTGAGCTATAAGGGCTATTTCTTGTGTTACTTTTACTCAAATTTATGGGCCGGGTTGGATTTGAACCAACGTAGGCAAAGCCAGCGGATTTACAGTCCGCCCCCATTAACCACTCGGGCACCGACCCTTGAATTGTATATTCAAGAACACTATATCACAGCTTTAAGTAAAACACAAATTAATTAATTAACTAATTTTTGATAGACATAGCTGGACTTGAACCAGCGACTTCCACGATGTCAACGTGGTACTCTAGCCACCTGAGTTATATGTCTTTCTATTATCTCTTCTTACTTCCCATGTTATCATATCTAAAGTAGATAACATAGAAATTTTTTAGTTAAATTTTTGCTTTAAACGAGTTGCTTTCCCTGATCGACTACGTAAATAGTAAAGTTTTGCGCGGCGTACCTTAGATCGGCGAGTGATCTGTATACTTTGTATTCTAGGAGAATGTATTAGATATACCCTTTCTACCCCAACCCCTTGCATAATTTTTCGTAAAGTGATTGTACTGTTTAAATTAGCATTATGTTGAGCTATTACAACACCTTCTGCGTATTGTATACGTTCTTTGTTTCCTTCTTGGATGAGTAGGCCCATTCTTAATGAATCTCCTATTGTGATATCTGGTATATCATTTTTTAAATATTTTGTTTCGACTTCTTGGATGTAATTATGTTTAATTTTTACTTGAAAGTTCATGTTTTGCTATAGGGTAAAGAATTAATGTAGTAAACTGTTCTAACTATGTGTAATCTTTAATATTTCATGTCATGTATTTTAACGATTTTTTGTGTTATTTACCAAAGCATATCAGTGCTACAAATCATTGTAGTATATTGATCTCTGTGGATTTTAATAATTTATACTATGAATCCTGTCTTGAGTTATCTGATCAATATCTTTGCTTTCTTTTGCTTACAACTAATACGGTTGATCAGTATTACTCTTGTTTTTTGATGATGTCATCTTATTGCTTGTGGTTGAATGATCATCTGGCATTACAGTTAATAGGATCCAATACTCGTGCCTTAAGTCTTTATCTCTGGTTAGATTTGAATGTTATATCTGTTGTCCAAACAAGTATAAGTACGACTCCTTATATTAAACTAAAAAGTATGAAAAGTAAAACAAAAAACATCCTTCGCAGGTATTTAATTTCTTAGTAGATTAGTTTTTCTTTGTTTTATATATTAAGTTCTTTGCTTAGTTGTGCTAATATCTATTAGTATCAAAGGTAATAATTTTTATTATATGTATTCATATGTTTGAACGGTTTACTGAAAAAGCAATTAAAGTAATTATGTTGGCTCAAGAAGAAGCAAGGCGATTGGGGCATAATTTCGTGGGTACCGAACAAATTCTTCTTGGTTTGATTGGAGAAGGGACAGGTATAGCTGCACAAGTGCTGAAATCTATGAATGTAAATTTGAAGGATGCGCGCATTGAAGTTGAAAAAATTATTGGTCGCGGTTCCGGTTTTGTAGCTGTAGAAATTCCATTTACTCCACGTGCTAAGAGGGTATTAGAGTTATCGTTAGAGGAGGCTAGACAGTTAGGACATAACTATATTGGTACCGAACATTTGTTGATGGGATTAGTCCGTGAAGGCGAAGGTGTAGCAGCGCGTGTCTTAGAAAACTTGGCTGTTGATGTCTCATCTATCCGCACTGAAGTTATCCAGATGTTAGGAGATAATGCTGAAGCAAATGCAAATGGCAATAATAATGTTCAAACCAGAAGTAAGACCCCTACTTTGGAAGAATTTGGTTCTAATTTAACTGAATTGGCTATAGAAGGTGTATTGGATCCAGTGGTAGGCCGTCAAAAGGAAATTGAACGTGTTATACAAATACTTGGTCGTCGCACAAAAAATAACCCTGTTTTGATCGGAGAGCCGGGTGTTGGGAAAACTGCTTTGGCTGAAGGTCTTGCGCAGAGAATTGCTAATCGTGATGTACCTTCTATTCTTGAGGATAAATTGGTTATTACTCTTGATGTTGGTTTGCTTGTTGCTGGTACGAAGTATCGAGGTGAGTTTGAAGAACGCTTGAAGCGCATCATGGATGAAATTAAATCTGCAAATAATGTTATTCTGGTGATTGATGAAGTTCATACACTTATTGGTGCTGGAGCTGCAGAAGGTGCAATTGATGCTGCTAACCTATTAAAGCCGGCTTTAGCGAGAGGTGATTTACAATGTATTGGTGCAACAACTTTAGAGGAGTATCGTAAGCACATTGAGAAAGATGCTGCTCTGGAAAGACGTTTTCAGCCTGTGATGGTTGGAGAGCCAAGTGTTGAAGAAACTATTGAAATCCTGTTTGGTTTACGTGATCGTTACGAAAAGCATCATCAACTGAAAATGTCTGATGGAGCTTTAGCAGCAGCAGCTAAGTATGCTAATCAATATATCTCAGATCGTTTTTTGCCAGATAAAGCAATTGATCTAATAGATGAAGCTGGTTCTAGAGTACGTTTACTGAATTCTCAGTTACCTCCCGCTGCTAGAGAGTTAGATAAAGAATTACGTACAGTTTTAAAAACTAAAGATGAAGCTATACGTGCTCAGAAGTACGAAAAAGCTGAGCAGTATCGAACTCGTGAGATGGAGATTAAGGCACAAATAGCTGCAATAGCCCAAAGTAAAAAAACAGAGCCAGATTTGAGTCTGGAAGATCCAGTTGTGACTGAAGAGGATATTGCAGAAATTGTTGCTTTTTGGACAGGTATACCAGTTACAAAATTAACGAAGAGTGAATCAGAAAAACTGTTGCACATGGAGGAAACGTTACATGGTAGAATTATTGGTCAAGATGAAGCAGTAGTAGCAGTATCAAGAGCTATTAGAAGAGCTAGAGTTGGTTTAAAGAATCCAGGACGACCAATCGCAAGTTTTATATTTTCTGGCCCAACTGGTGTAGGCAAGACTGAGCTTACAAAAGCTCTTGCATCTTATTTTTTTGGTGCTGAAGAGGCCATGGTTCGTCTGGATATGTCGGAGTATATGGAGCGTCATACTGTTTCTAAGTTAATTGGTTCACCTCCTGGTTATGTAGGATACAGTGAAGGAGGATATTTGACAGAAGCAGTGCGTAAGCGACCGTATACTGTAATTTTATTTGATGAGATTGAAAAGGCTCATCCTGATATTTTCAATCTTCTACTGCAAATACTGGAAGATGGTCGATTAACGGATGCCAAAGGACGCACCATTGATTTTAAAAATACCTTGTTAATTATGACTTCTAATATTGGCTCTAAGGTAATTGAAAAAGGTGGTGGCAGTCTAGGTTTTGAGCTTGGTGAGTCCCAGGTCGAATCTCAGTATAACAGGATTCGTACCTTAGTCAATGAAGAGTTAAAACAATATTTCCGTCCTGAATTTCTAAATCGTTTAGATGAAATTATTGTCTTTAGACAACTTACTAAAGATGAAGTGCGAGAAATTGCTGATATGATGTTGAAAGAGGTATTTGAACGTATTAAGCAACAAGAAATACAGCTAGATGTTACTGAAAGGTTTAAAAATCGCCTGGTAGATGAAGGGTATAATCCAAGTTATGGCGCAAGGCCATTGAGAAGAGCTGTCATGCGTCTTTTAGAGGATAGTTTGGCTGAAGAAGTACTGTCAGGTAAGATAAAGGCAGGTGATAGTGCTGTAGTTGATGTAACTGACGAGGGGGAAGTTACAGTTTTATTAGGGGAGAAACTGGAGTTATTGTCCAGTTAGAAATTTAAATAGCACCATGCTGGTATATTATCAGCATGGTGCTATTACTGTGTATCTGACAACTATAATTGTTCAATGCCAAGAACCAGGTTTGAACTGGTGACACGAGGATTTTCAGTCCACTGCTCTACCAACTGAGCTATCTCGGCCTATACTATATAGATCATAACATATTCACCCGATGAAGAGTACATACGGTACTAATATCTAGAAGGTATATATTTTATGTATTATGAAAAGAGCAGAAAGTAGGATTGAAATATAGCTCTACACTTCCTGTCGGTCCATTTCTGTGTTTAGCAACTATTAAATTAGTAACCTGGTTTGTACTGTTGTCTTGATCGGAATTACTGTAATAGTATGATTCTCTGTACAGCATTAGCACAAGGTCAGCATCTTGTTCTATCGAATTGTGTAGAATACATTCTGAGTTACAGCTGAAGCTCTGCGTTTCAGGTAACACCAGATCATACATGTTATATTTTTTGAAAGTTGATGAAAAGTATTGCCGTGTAAATTTTCCTGTATATTGTGATGTATGAAATTTTTTTAAACCATCTGCTCTTCGCCAGCCTATCTTTGTGAGTAGTGGGTGATTATGTGTTAATGAGCATATGGATTGACTTACATCTTGCAAATGATATGTGTACTTGTGTTCTCGTGGAATAATTTTAGGATATAGTTTATATTGATTATACTTATCAACTAAAGTGTGATATATATAAACATGCTCGTGGTATAAAAATTTTGATTTTTTAGAATCCTCACTTTTCTGTTGGATTAGAATATTAGTACCACTAATACAGCCGCTTTCTCTCAAGTCTGACAGCATGGGTCTTTTATTAACTCTATTTTCAACATTGCGATTTAGCTGCGATAATACAATGATGGGTAGGCATAATTCTTTTGCCAACACTTTTAAGGAGCGAGTAATTGTTGATAGTTCTTCTGCCCTAGATGATAAGCTATTGTTGCTAAATTGTATTAATTGTAAATAATCGATAATAATTAATTGCAGTTTTGGGTAATCACTCTTGAGTTTTTTGGCTGTTGTTACTAGATTGTTTAAAGATAGATTGGCGTTATCATTAATATGTATTTGAGATTCTACAAGTTGATTTGCCGCCCTTTGTATTTTCTCCCAATCTGTAGTGTTTATATGTCCTAATTGTAATTTGCTAACAGGAATTTTTGCTAATGTTGATAAAAGTTTATGTAAAATTTGTTCTCGAGACATTTCTAAGCTAAAAATGCAAATACTTTGTTTTTGCTGTGTAAGAATATTAAGAGCTATATTTAAACTGAGTGACGTTTTGCCCATTGAAGGACGTCCAGCTATAACAATTAAATCACCTTCATGAAAGCCATTGTTCATATTATCTAATTCATGAAATCCGGATAAAAGATGCTTGTTTTCATGCAATTGATAATCACTTCTTAAGTTTAGTAATAAATTGGCTAATATAGAACTTGCATTATCCTTAATTCTGTATTGACACTGTATTTTTATTTGATCTAGATATTGATCAGTTTTGTTCAAAAGAATACGTGGGGTTATAGATGAAATATAAGCAATTCTAATAATATTATAGCCATATTGAATAAGTAATCTTCGCAAGTATTTATCTTTTATAATATTGATATAATATTGTGCTGTAAGATATGTGAATTCGTGTGATACAAAAATTTGTGCATTTTTGAGTAAATTTAAGATTTTCCGAATTCCTCCTATATGGCTCAATAAATTTAAATCCCATAAAGTATTTATAAGAATGATTGAGTCTATATAGTCTTTTTGTATATAGATTTCAATGATAGTTCTGTAAATTATTTGATGAGTTTCAAGAGAAAAAGATTCTATAATTAACTCATTGATAGCTAGTTGCATAATTTCTGTATTAACTAGTATACCGCCAAGAACAATTTCCTCCGCTAGATTATGTTGTGGTGGGAATTGTTCATGATATTTGATTAAAGAATCTTGATTGCGCATTGTCTATACACTATTATATGGATGCTTGGCAGTATAGTTGAATTTATGTAGTTTCAGGAAGTAGCTGTAATTTTAATTGTATATTAACTTCATTCATTAATTGTATGGAAATATCATATAATCCTATTGTTTTAATACTCGGCATCGTAATTTGATATTTCTCTAATGTAATTCCTGTTGTTTGAGTAATTATTTCGTTAATATCTTTATCAGTGATACTGCCAAATATATTATTGCTATCGCTTACTTTTCTTTTGATACTAAATTTGTTAATAGCTTCCAATTGTGATTTTATATCAATTGCAAGTTTTCTTTTTTCTTGATTAACTAAATCTTGTTTGGCTTTTTGATACTTTATATAGCTCAATTTATTTTTAGTAACAGGTTCAGCAATCTTTTGCGGCAATAAATAATTTCTTGCATATCCTTGGGCCACTTGTACTACACTACCAGATTTGCCTAGATGTTCCTGACTTGAATTAAGGATGAGCTGGATCTTTTTTTTTGCCATAATGTCTATTCTATAATTAATATTTTGTATTATATACAATAATTTTAAAATATGATACATTTATTCTCTACATTGTGTTATATATTAGGTATATTCTTTTGGAAAGGTGGTCGAGTGGTTGAAGGCACAGCATTGGAAATGCTGTTTAGTATTTCTACTAACGAGGGTTCGAATCCCTTCCTTTCCTTCTTCTTTCATGTTATTAATTCATTGTATTTGTGCTACATTTGAAGAATAAGATGAGGTATTGATTTATCAAACATAATCAGGCTTGCAATATGTGTTCGCAATATTGAGTTGCAGTATAGAATTATTGTCTTATTTATTGATTGTTTAGCAAGAATTGCTTGATTGTGATAGTTTTTAAATTTTTGCAAAGGTACATTAATAGCTTCAAATAAATGTTCTATTTCATATTCTTGATTCTCCCTAATATCAATTAAATATATTTGTTTATTCTTTAGTAACATCTTCTCAAGTGTTAGAATTGAAATGGTTGTTTGAAGAGTTCTTGTCATGTATTTATTTTGCAGATAGTTATCTAATTGCTGTCGACTGATACTATGATAGTTCTGTTGTAAATATATTATTTTAAATTGATGTTCAAGAAGATTGTATAACATAATTTTACCGCTCAGTATATCACCCAGCCCTAAAATAATTTTAATTGTTTCAGTAGCCTGGAGTAAGCCAATAAGTCCCGGAAGTACACTAAGCACACCATTACTATTGCATACATTTGTGTATTGTCTCTGGTTATATTGATTTAAGTCAGAGTAATTTGGCCCACCCTGGAAATTAAATACACCGATTTGCCCCATAAATGTTGATATTGCTCCATAAATGTGTATTTTATGTAATTTTTGACATGTTTTACTGATCAGCCACCGTGTTTCAAAGTTATCAGTGTGATCTAATATAATATCGTAATCTTTTACTATATTGTATGCATTGTAAGAATTGAATCTTTTCTTGAATATTTCTATACTGCACAGTGGATTTATCTGATTTAAGGTTTGTTGTGCACATAGACTTTTACTAGCTCCAATATCTTTATCCTTGTATAGAAGTTGTCTGTGTAGGTTAGATTTTTCTACATTATCATTATCAATAATGCCAATAGACCCTATTCCACTGCTTGCTAAGTAAAGTAAACTAGCTGAGGCTAATCCACCTGCACCTATAGAGAGTACGCGGCTTTGTTGGAGTCTTAATTGCCCTTGTACTTGAATTTCAGGGATGATAATATGTTTTGCGTATCTTTCATATTCTTCGGGACTTAAATGTGATTCATTACTGTCAGCAGTATGTGAAAATGGTTTAAGCATTTTTAATAAGTTGTAGTATGTTATCAGTATAAGTTATGATTACCTTGTATTAGACGGCGCTCTTAGTTCAGTTGGTAGAACGTAGGTTTCCAAAACCTAATGTCGAGGGTTCAAGTCCTTCAGGGCGCGATTAGTATAAAGAGATATTGTGATACATCTTAGGCTATCTTTTTATACAGAAATTAATATACAATGAATCAAGAAAATAATAGATACATAGTTGATATGAAGATATAACTTATTTTCTATTGACATTCTACTTGTATATTGCAAGCTATTATTTCAGTATATTTTTTCTATTTCTTTAATTAATTAATGTATGGCTAAAAAAATCATTGCTATTGTAAAATTAGCGTTGAGCGCAGGAAAAGCAACCCCTGCACCTCCTATTGGTCCAGCATTGGGCCAACATGGAGTTAATATTGTAATGTTTTGTAAGGACTATAATGCAAGAACAGCGGATAAGCAAGGATTAATTATTCCAGTTGAAATTTCTATTTACGATGATCGTAGCTTTAGTTTTATCTTGAAAACACCTCCTGCATCTGTCCTATTATCTAAAGCTGCTGGTGTAGACAGGGGATCTGGTACTCCAAATACCCAGTCTGTTGGTTCAATTACTGATCAGCAGCTTACAGATATTGCAGAGACAAAGTTACAAGATTTAAATACAAATAATATTCAACAAGCTAAAAAAATTATTGCTGGAACTGCTAAAAATATGGGTATCAAAATTGAAGTTTAATTATAGTTTAATTGAGGATTTCTTTAATGAGTAAAAACCAGGGGTCACGTAGATTTAAAAATTTAGTTTCTTTAGTAAATGATCGTTCTTATCATTATAAAGATGCTGTAGAATTACTGAAGCAGACATCGTCAGCAAATTTTATAGAAACGGCTGAAGTCCATATTGCTTTAGGCTTAGATCCTAAATATGCAGATCAACAATTACGATCTACCGTGATCTTGCCAAAAGGTACTGGTAAGTCTGTGGTCGTTGCTGTGATTACTAAGGGATCTAAACTTGAGGAAGCAAAAAAAGCCGGTGCTGATATTGTGGGAGCCGACGAAATATTAGACCAGGTCATGCAGGGCAATATTAATTTTGATAAATTGATTGCAACTCCTGATATGATGCCATCAATTGCTAAGCTTGGTCGTGTACTCGGGCCAAGAGGCTTGATGCCATCTCCTAAAGCAGGTACTGTAACTACAGATTTGACAAATGCTATCCATGACTTTAAAGTGGGTAAATTAGAATATCGTGTAGATAAAACCGGTATTGTGCATATCCCATTTGGTAAAAGTGATTTTAATAGTGAAGATTTATCAGAGAACTTATTAACCATTCATGAATCTATTGAACGTAGTAGACCTCCTGGGGCAAAAGGCAAGTATTGGAAAACATGTTACGTTTGTAGTACTATGGGACCATCAATAGAAATTGATATTAATACATTTAAATAATTTAAATTTACTTAATTATAATTATCTATTGTTTTATTGGCCTAATGTTTTTTGCTTATTGTATCTACTTGTCAAAACATTTATTTTTATATATTATATGACTGATAAAATTTCTAGTATTATAGAAGATTTGAAAACGCTTACACTTTTAGAAGCAGCTGAATTGGTTAAGGAAATCGAAGCAACATTTGATGTTGATGCTTCTCAAGCTTCTGCCTCTGGTACAATGGTAATGGCCGGCCCTGGACAAGGGTTATCTTCGCCAGAAGCAGACGAAAAAACTGAATTTGATGTAATTCTAGCAGATGTACCAGCACCTAAAAAAATTGCTATATTAAAGGTTGTTCGTTCATTAACAGGTCTCGGGCTGAAAGAGGCTAAAGAATTAGTTGAATCGTCTCCTAAGACTCTTAAAGAAGCAACCACTAAAGATGATGCTGATCAGATGAAAGCAAAATTAGAAGAAGCTGGAGCAACTGTAGAGGTTAAATAAGTTATGAAATATTGAATCCTTGAGTCTAATTTATTGTTAGACTCAAGGATTTACTATATTTTTAATTTATATTATGCTTAAAATACTCCTAATGTGATAGCTTTCGATAGCGGCATAGTTGCGCCGATACCAAGCCAAATGCTTACAAATGTGCCTATTAAAAATACTGTTGTCGCTACTGGTCTTCTGAAAGGATTTTGGAACTTATTAATACTTTCAATGAAAGGTACAGTGATTAGTCCGGCTGGAACAGCTGCCATCGATAGTACGCCTATCAGCTTGTTGGGAATGACCCGAAGGAGGTTGAAAGTTGGGAAAAAGTACCATTCTGGTAAAATTTCCAGAGGAGTTGCAAACGGATCTGCTTTTTCCCCTAGCGCAGATGGTTCTAAAATTGCTAGTCCCACAACACATGCAATTGTACCTAATATAACTGTTGGGAACATGTATAGTAGATCGTTAGGCCATGCAGGTTCGCCATAATAATGATGTCCCATTCCTTTCGCTAGCTTTGCTCTTAAATTTGGATCTGTTAGATCCGGTTTTTTAATTATTGACATTTGATTAATCCCTTGTTTATCCGATTATAAGTTATTGTTGCCAGTAGATTTATAGAGGTCCAGAAATTCCTTGTTTACGTATCATCAAAAAGTGCATTAACATAAATACAGCTGTCAATAGTGGAAGTACAAATGTATGTAAACTGTAGAATCTTGTTAATGTACCTTGTCCTACACTTACGCCACCTCGTAAGAGTTCTACAATGCTACCTCCTACTACCGGTACTGCGTCAGGTACTCCTGTAACGATTTTTACTGCCCAGTATCCTATCTGATCCCATGGTAATGAATAACCTGTAACACCAAAAGATACTGTTAACACAGCAAGTATCACCCCGGTGACCCACGTAAGCTCTCTAGGTTTCTTAAATCCTCCTGTTAAATAGACTCTGTATACATGCAGATTTAACATCAGAACCATCATACTTGCAGACCATCTATGTACTGATCTGATTAACCAACCATAATTAACATCAGTCATAATATATTCAACTGATGAAAAAGCTTCGGCTACAGTTGGTCTGTAGTAAAATGTCATAGCAAACCCACTAGCTACCTGTATTAAGAAGGATGTGAATACAATACCTCCAATACAGTAAAATATATTTACATGAGGTGGTACATATTTGCTTGTAATATCATCCGCGATTGCTTGGATTTCTAGTCTTTCTTCAAACCAGTCATAAATCTTGCCCATGTTTCAGATCCTGTCGGTATCTATCATTGTTTTACATATAGACTAGGTATCTGCAGATTAGGTACTGCTAAATATACTATAGTATAGCATATTTACGTTTCACTTAGATATTATACTTGTACTGTATTTATTTAAATTCAAGAGACTGTAAATAATGATTTTCTTATTATTATAAATAATTATATTGTCTTTTTCCATTTGTTTAATCATTTTGCTGACTGTATTGCGTGTGCTTCCTGTTATAGTTGCAATTAGCTGATAAGATAGTTGAAGATCAATACTAATGCTTAGAGAATAATTATTCTCGTAGCCAGTTATTTCACTCAGTATTAATAATAAATGAATAATGCGATTTCTGATGTTTTTGTGTGCCCAAAGACTAGAAAAACTCGTTTTGGGAAGTGTTTTACCACAGTAATGGTCTACGCTATATTGTTTATTGGAATGCTCTGATCCTTTTGAGATATTAATGATATATGTTGGTGAGACTGTTGTCATTTCATAGCAATAGTTATAGATTCGCTTGTTTTTAAACATATCTTTTATCATATAGCCAGTATGAATAATATCTGAGCTAAATCTCTCACCATTAGAAAAGAGGCGGCTCATGACAAGTATACCTTGTGCAATTATATAAAGATTCTTGTCATTCGGATATATGATGAGTACATCTCCTGGTTCTAATTTATGTATTGAAGGTTTTCTATGATATATCTTATTTTTATTCATAAATTGGTGTGATTATATTATCTGTAATCTTTATAAGTGAGTATATGAACTCTTATGTCAAATAGAATTTTATTGGTTGATGATGATATTTCATTGCTAGCATCATTATCGTCATATTTGTCCGAGGCAGGTTTTTGTGTAGAGACAGTGAATACGGTTGAGAACGCAATACATTCTTTAAATAATCATGTATATGATTTAGTTGTATCGGATATTGTTCTTCCAAAAAGAAATGGATATAATTTAATACAGTACATACATGATAACGTATGTTTGCAAAATGTCCCTGTGATTTTTTTAACAGCTAAAGGTATGACCAATGATAGAATAGTAGGTTATGATTTAGGCTGTGCAGGCTATTTAGTCAAGCCTTTTGATCCTGCTGAGCTTTTATCTATGATAAGAAATGTTTTATTTAATAGAAAAAATAATAATGTAACTTATAAGCCCCAAGTCTTTAATGTTGATCTGTTGGCTATGCTTACACCTCGTGAACAAGACGTTTTGTATCGTGTCCTAAAAGGGATGACTAATAAAGAAATTGCTGCTAGCCTTGGTTTGACTGTTAGAAATATTGAAAAGTATGTTAGTCGTTTATTATCGAAAACAGATACTCGTAATAGAACGGAATTAGCGCAACATTTTTATCGTAATCGTTATGTTAATAATAATATTAAAGGCGAATGACGGGAATCGAACCCGCGAATGATGGAGTCACAATCCATTGCCTTAACCACTTGGCTACACCCGCCATGTTTTTTATAATTATTGTAGTATTTATCTTAGCATTAAGTCTATTGCTTTTTGCATATCCAAAACATTTATGATTAAAACAGATTTTAATATTCGAATTAATGGTGAGCCATTTCATTGTACTCAGCTGATGACAGTTTATGATTTGTTATCTTATCTGGGGGTTGATTGTGATGTTAATATTATAGAGTATAATCATCATATTCTCGATTTAAATAAATTGAAACTTGTACTATTGAAAGAAAGTGATGAAATTGAAATTATTACACTGGTTGGAGGTGGATAATATTATTAATTAGCTAATGATACTGATATTCTACCTTGTTTAGAATCTAAATGGATGATTTGAATTTTCCATTGTGATTGCTTTTCGAAAATATATTCCAGGTCTTCAAGTTCCTTATCTTTGAGTTCAGACTTATGCAGCAAAGCTGGGATATTATAGATATTGAAAAACACACCAAATTCTGTAACTTCTATTACACGGGCATCTATTGTTGTCCCGATTTTAATTGTATGCATTATTTGTGCAATTGTTGCGCATCTTATGCTACATATCAGTTTATTGTTTTGTTCATTAGCTACTAATAATTTACATGACCTATATTTATATAAGAGGTCTTTTTTAGATTCATTGCATAATAGATGTGAATTAGGTATGAATCCTTGTATGTTTTCTATTTCTACAAGTGCTCCTCCACGGTTAATACCTTTGATATATGCCTGTATAGCTATATCTTCACTTTTAATTTGTTTGAGTCTCTCCCATGACCTCATGTAAGCTAACCGTCTTATGGATAGAACAAGTTGTTTAGATTCAAAATTATAAGCAAGTATGAAAAATTCTTGTGTATCATGTAGTATTAGGTTTTCTATATATCGTTGTTTATTGGTTAGTGATATTTCTTCTTCTGGTAGGTATCCTGCAGTGTTATTACCTATGTCAACGAGATATCCGGTCTTTTCTTTGCTAAAGATTGTTCCTACAATTATATCTCCAGGATGAAAATTATACTGATATTTATTTAGAACTTGAGCAAACTTTTTATGTATAAAAGACATGTTATAATTCCTTTTTTGCAGTTTTATTGTTATGATGGCTATATCTATAGAGTAGGCGAAGGTAGTTACAGATTTAGGCTAAATTTGAGGAAAGTCCGGACTCCTTATAGAAAAAGATTGTTGGATAAATTTCAATATAAGTAATTATGAGGATAGTGCCACAGAAAAATACCGCCTTAATATACTGATATGGGTAAGGGTGCAAAGGTGTATTAAGAGTGCACCAGTAGTATTGTTGAAATACTTGCTTGGTAAACCCCATCTAGGAGAAAAGAGGTATGGATGATTATCTATAAATCAATTCATGATTGTTTACTTGTAACTGAATACCGCATAAAGTAACAAGTATTTATATGTTACTTTAGATTAATAACTACCCTTTCTCCAGCTTATGGCGGAAGAACAGAATCCGGCTTATGTCTTTACTCTATAGTATTTTTCTAAATTCTTCGGGTTTTTTATTGATTTATTTAGCTCTTATTCATGTACTTTCTTAATTGCTGCATTTTTAAATTGTTGCTCGATTTGATTGACTTCTTGTGCTGTTAAAGTACTGTTTGGATTACTGTATGTAATTCGAAATCCTAAACTTTTCGATCTATTTTGTATACTTTGGTTGTTGTATACATCAAATAATTCAATTGATTCAATGAAATCACTTTTGACTGTATACAGATTGCTTAATACCTTTGTCATTGTCCAAGTTTGAGGTACTTCAATTTTGATATCTCTTATAATTGAGGGATACTTAGTATATGTTTTGAAGTGTGGAGAAGAAATACTTGAAGAGGTTATCATTAGTGGATCTATGATGATCTCAAAACCATATAAAGGATCAGTAGTAGGTAAGTTGGTGTTTTGAGTTTTGATCTCACCAAAGATACCTATGGGCTGTTGATCATGGGAGTATAAAATAGCGTATTGTTTAATTTTAAAATATCCTTGAAGATCTTTTAATGTAAACGAGTCCAATTGGGTATTATCGCTTTTATTCCACGTTATACTAATGTTTAGGCGTTCGAATATTTCTTCAAGATCTCCTTTAGCTTGAAACCAGCTTATGTTTTGTGGTTGTCTGTCCCATGTATTTCTAACTATTTTATTGCCACCCAGTACACCTGCTAAATGTATTCTTTCTATGTATTGACCTGGTTGTTTCAGGAAAACTCTTCCAATCTCAAACATTTCAAGAGATTTTTTTGTTTGTTTTATATTATAGATGGAGCTTTGTATAAGTTTCCATAGCAGATTATTTCTTAAGCTATCGTATTCTATGTTAAGTGGATTGTGTATTTTTGTTTTATATCTTTCACCAAGAGAGGAGTGTATGACTTCGTGTAAGCCAATGCTTCTGCAGATAGAACGAAGTTGATTTAGTCGATGTTTGTTAGTACTCTGTTGTCCTTTTAGTTTATTTGCAGGAATAAGGTCAAAAAATTGATTAAATCCATAGATTCTGCTAAGTTCTTCTGCGAGATCAATCTCTCTTTCGATATCCTTGATTCTGTATTTGGGTATTTCGACATATGTTTTGTGTCTGCTAGTATGGTTTATGAAATATAAATTATGGAAAATTTTATCAGCTGTATTGGGTGTGATAAGATTTTGAGGTGTATATGCGTTTTTGTACTTTACGGGGCCTAATATCTTATAAATTTTCTCATAATTAAAATGAATTGGTTTCTGTAGTTTATGGTATGTTGAGAGATGTACGATTTGTTCTGGATATTGTGTATTGCATAGTTTAGTTATCAGTGAAACTACTTCTGAATATGCTTCTATATTACTAGGCCTTGAATCTGCGTCATTGGACTTGTATAAGATTTTGATATGTTCGGGATATCTGCATCTCTCATATATTTTTCTTGTAATGCTCGGAAGGTTTTTTGAGAGCTGAATAACAATATCACTTGTTTGTTTATATGTATTCTCATGGGATTCAAAAGCTGCCTGAGCAATTTTTCTATTGCCTTCCAGTGTTTTTAATTGATCAATAGTAAGATCAGCCGATACTTTATTGAGTTCTATAATATTTATATGATGTGACCACTTAATAGCTATGAAATTGATAATATCATGGATATTATTAATACTTGGTATATTGTAAATAGCTAATCTATCTTTGAGCCAATTGGGTGATTCTTTTATCTCAATCTGGTTGATTATGCTTGTAATATATTCTTCCTGGTTTGAATCGTCAACCTCAATAGCTTGTCTCCAGAAGGGGATGTTAATTTGTGTACGCTGTACGTTAAGGCAACATTGTAGTATCCCAGATATTTCTTGGGTAATGCCTATGACACTGTTTGTATCAGATCTGTTGGTGGTATTACTAATCTCTAAGATTATGTCATTGTCTGTATTATGTTTGATGTTTTCCAGCTCGAAACCTGCCAGTGTAAGTTTATTGTATACTTGCTCTGGTGTAATATTTTTCAGGTCTAACAGCTCGCTAAGCCAGTGCCAAGAAATGTTCATATATATTTTGTCTGTGATAGCAAATTGAATCTTGTGAATATAGTTTGTTTTTTAATCAGCAGCTTTTGTAAAGGAAAGGCTGTTTTCATTTGCATATCTTTCCATGAATCGCATAAAACGATCCCAATTATCAGGATCTTTAATTACATATACTGATTCTATTGCTTGTGGTTTTCCATTGACAAATTTGGCATTGACATCTCTTGTAATTAGTTCTCCTTCTTCATCCATTAGGTACATGCCCGTGATTTCACCTTTTTGTTCCATACCTACTTTTAAAATTGCAGGATTAGTAAAGCGAAATGTTGCAGTACCTGTACTTCCATCTCTAGACCGAGTTAGTTTTACATCAGGTACTACAGTTTCGTTGATCCCTTTAATAAATTGTATAACAGCCATATGTAAATTGTCCTTTTGTTTAAGTTTATAATTGATTAATTACTGAGTATTAGTATGTCAATGTTTCCGATTGACTGATTTAGAAACATTTTAATTGTATGTATATTTATATTATTGCATATAATCCACTCTGTCTACTGAATATTCTGGGGTGGGAGGATTCGAACCTGCGAATAGCGGAGTCAAAGTCCGCTGCCTTACCACTTGGCGACACCCCAATAATTGAATTTATGTTCCTCATTATCAGATGATTCGTTATAGATGTCAACCTATGTCATATGAGTTTTTATTGTACTTTTGACTGCGCTGCTTTGGACATACTGTGCATATTCCTTTTGTATCTCAGGTAGTAATTTATAGAAAGAGGCTTTAGAGTAGCTAAACTGTTTATTTTTGTACATCCATTTTAGTGAGATTGTTTGATTTTGGATTTCGTCTTGGCCAATAAGTAAGCATAGCATGGCTTGTTTTTTGCTTGCTTTTTGTATGTGCTTTTTGATTGAACAGCCACTCATGTCTAATTCATATTTTAAATGGTATTGTTGTAAAGCTTGAGTGATTTTTAGTCCATGCTTTATGTCCTTGATATCTGGAATGGCAATATAGATACAAATTTTCTGTTTAGTAAGTAACAAGTTATCCTTAGTTAGGAGTAAAAGCCTTTCTATTCCAATTCCCCATCCAACAGCATTAATTTGCTTACCTCCAATTTGTTGAGTCAAATTATCATATCGTCCTCCTCCACAAATAGTATCTTGTGAGCCTAAAAGATCAGTTTTTATTTCAAATACTGTGTCATTGTAATAATCTAGGCCTCTAACTAAATTATGATTTATGCTGAATTTTATTCCCATATTATCTAGATATTCCTGAACCTGGTTAAAGTGATTTAAGGATTCTTTTTGTAAATAATCCGTGATCTTGGGGCCGTTTCTCAGTATCTCTGTTAATTTAGGATTCTTAGAGTCTAATATCCTAAATGGATTGGTTGAAATTCTATGTGCAGATTCTTTATCTAAGTCCTTTATGTACTGCGATAAATATTTCTTCAGTTGACTTTCATATATTTCTCTTTCTTGTTGATTGCCGATTGAATTTATTTCCAGGGTTACTGAGTTAAATTGGAGGTTCTGTAAAATAGTTTTAGCTAAGAAAATTACTTCGGCATCGATTATCGGATTTTTGGTACCATAGCATTCTAAGCCGAGCTGATGAAATTGTCTTTGTCGGCCTTTTTGTGGTCTTTCATATCGAAACATTGGTCCTAAGTACCATAATTTTTGAACTGAGTTATTCTCGCATAGCTTATTTTGTATGATTGCTCTTGCAATCCCAGCGGTTCCTTCTGGCCTTAGGGTTATTTCCCTGTTGCCGCGATCAATAAATGTATACATTTCTTTATTGATGATATCTGTTTCCTGTCCAATACTTCTCTCAAATAATGTTTGTGACTCTAAAATAGGAGTGCGAATTTCTTTATAATTAGCTGTATCCAAAATTTTAAATGCTTTATTGTAAATGTGTTGCCAGTATTCGATCTCCTCAGGCAAAATATCGTGCATACCTCTTATAGACTGCATTAATTGTTATCCTTATTCCTTGAATGTAAAGCTTTTTATTTCATTATCATTTGTAGCGGGCAAGGAGGGATTCGAACCCCCGACACCGTGGTTCGTAGCCACGTGCTCTAATCCACTGAGCTACAAGCCCCAGAAAGATTATAGCATTTCTTCAATTATTAGTATACTTCATTGAATTTCAAACTTTTTTTATCTCAAATATATGATATATTGAGAGATGATACTATTTTAATTATTTTTTTTAAAATATTGAATTGATAGGTTGATATTAACTTACTAACTATTTATACGTTTGCAATAGATTTTTTATGAGTAAACAAATTTTATATCAAGATAATGCAAGAAAGGCTCTGGAACAAGGCATGGATATTCTGGCAGAAGCAGTTTCTGTGACGCTTGGTCCGAAAGGAAGAAATGTAGTACTAGAAAGAAAATTTGGTGCGCCCCAAATAGTAAATGATGGAGTGACAATTGCAAAAGAGATAGAACTTGAGGATCATTTGGAAAATACAGGAGTTGCGTTAATACGTCAGGCCGCTTCTAAGACAAACGATGTGGCTGGCGATGGTACAACAACTGCGACTGTGCTTGCTCATGCAATGGTAAAGCAAGGGATGCGTAGCGTTGCGGCTGGCTCGAATCCGATGGAAATCAAGAAAGGCATAGAGAAAGCCGCACAATTTGTTGTGAATCAAATTGCTGAGTATTCTCGACCAGTATCTAGTCCCAGAGATATTGCTCAGGTTGCTGCAATATCGGCCGGCAATGAAGAAAATATTGGAGTAATGATTTCTAATGCAATTGAACAGGTTGGTCGTGAAGGTATTATTTCTCTTGAAGAAGGTAAATCTACAGAGACTGAGCTTGAAATTACAGAAGGAATGTCTTTCGAAAAAGGTTTTATCTCTCCATATTTTGTTACAGATCCTTCTAGAATGGAGGTTGTACAGGATAATCCCTATATATTATTAACTGATCGAAAAATTACATTAATTCAGCAGGAATTAGTTCCTATTTTAGAGCAGGTGGCTAAAACAGGTAAGCCTTTATTAGTGATTTGTGAAAATATGGAAAAAGAAGCTCTGGCAACAGTAATTGTGAATAAATTACGTGGTGTTATTAACGTGGTTGCTGTACGGGCTCCTGGATTTGGTGACCGTCGTAAAGTATTGCTTGAAGATATTGCAGTTTTAGTTGGGGGCACTGTAATTTCTGAGGATCTGGGTTTAACATTAGATAATGTAACTATAGATGATTTAGGTAGTGCGCGACGTGTATCAATTACTAAAGATTCTACTACTATCATTTCAAATGATCATGAGGTACAACTTCAACAAAGGTGTGAACAAATTAAACGACAATTAGAAGTCAGTACTAATACTTATGAAAAAGAAAAGTTGCAAGAAAGATTAGCTAAATTATCTGGTGGTGTTGCTGTGATTAAAGTCGGTGCAGCCACAGAGACCGAGATGAAAGATAAAAAATTACGTTTGGAAGATGCGATTAATGCAACACGCGCTGCTGTTGAGGAAGGCATTGTGCCTGGTGGAGGTTCAACGTTAGTACATGTTTCTGTTGATTTATCGACTTGGGCAAATCAAAATTTAACCGGTGATCAGTTGATTGGCGCTTTGATTGTACACAGATCTTTGGTGGCTCCTTTACAAAGGATTGTTGAGAATTCTGGGTCAAATGGTGCTGTAGTGGTCGAAAAAATAATGAAAGCTAATATTGAAACAGGCTACAATGTGAATGATGCTTCTTTTACAGATATGTTTAAAGAAGGAATTATTGATCCGGCAAAGGTGACTAGATCTGCACTGCAAAATGCCGCATCTATTGCATCAATGATTTTAACAACTGATTGCATTATTGTAGATAACATACATGATTCAGATACTGTAAAACCGGGCTAGAATTTATATATTTATATAATGTATATTATTCTGTTTAAATATATTAAATGCTTACTGTGCTAGACTTGTTCACAGTTGTGTAAAATATAGAAAAAGGTAAAATAAATTCCTTCTTTTTCGTATAGTTTATAAATCAGAAACAAGTTAATTATACTTAAGATAATTATCGATTTATCGTTTGAATATTGGTCATGTCCTATCAGGTATGGAGAACAAGTTCTACGATAGTTGATAATAAATCTTTTTATGTAGTTATTAGTTGCATTGGAGTATAATGATAAGCTGTTTTTGTGCAGAGATATATCTTGTAGTATTTCTTTAATTCTGTGCTGGATATCTACATTAGATATTATTGAAGATAAATGTTCAGTAAGTACGAATAGATAATATAAGCTATGACAATTGCTGATATCTGTATGCTTCATGACACTTTTTGTCCTAATAGCAAATAGTTCGATTGTGCTGAGGTTAGATGATTGGTTGGTTAACTTATCAAATGAGTAAGGATCAAGTGATTGTATCGCCAGTAAAAGCATGTCATAGTTATGATAAATGAACATATATTTATAGTGTAGATTGTAGTGTTATTAAATACTATGACGAATATATGTATCAGATATAAATATATAGCTAGTTGCCTGAGAAAGAAAAATTCGGGAATTTAGCTTGAGCTTTGCTGAGAGAGTTATTTTTACCTTCTTCTTGCCAGTAGTTAATAATTTCAGTAGCCTGATTAAGCAAAGTGATTCTGTCGTTTTCTGGTATCCAAGGTTTAGATTCTAATTCAGCTTTTAAATGTTCCCATGCATCATTACGAGGCCAGAAAAAGTAGGAAGTTAGTGGGCTGTTTCCTTTGCCGACTATTTGATCAATCGCAATTGCAATATTATTTTCTAGCCATAAAATTTTTAATGTAAATTGAGGCAATGTTTTTCTCCTTTTTTTTTAATGGTCTTGAATTGTAAATAACTAACACTGTCAATTTGTCTCTATTAGTTGTTAGTTTGCTGAGCTTTTAAATAAATTGATTCTACAGTTTTACTTGTTTGTGCACCATTTTTTTTGTATAGATTTATTGACTCTATATTTACAGTTATCTGATTGGTAATTGGATCATAGAATCCTAATTCTTCAATTGGACGACCATCTCTTCTTTTACGACTGTCAATGACAACTATTCTGTAACTAGGGCGTTTTTTACGGCCGTATTTTTTAAGTCTAATTTTTAGCATGTAGTTGATATGATATTGTATGTATATGTTACAATTGTAACATAAACATAATGGCTTATAAACTTAGTTTACTGGTTTTGTGTGTTTTGTTTGAGATTTGTTTCTCTCACACTGTTTCAAGTCGAATATTGTTAAAAATGACCATAAGACATTGCAAGAAAATTATACCTAGCATGGGCGATATATCCATGCCAAAAATCATTGGTATAGTGCCGCGAAAAAGTCGTAAATATGGATCTGTAAGCCTATTTAAAGAGCAAAAAGGTTCAGTGTACCAATTGACTGTGGGAAACCATGCCAGGGAAAGCTTTAATAGTAGAAGGATTAAATAAATTTCAGAAAAGCTTGCGATAGAGGTAAATATAAGGTTAAAAGAATTTGTAACAATATTCATATGTTTACTGATTGATGTATCTCCAATATACCTAATGATAATTGATTATTGGTCTAATAGTAGAGTGTTTAATCGGATGATTGGTAGTTAAATATTTTATTATCTGTTATTTGTCCTGTATAAATGTCCAAATTTGAGTATTTTTGACTTAGATTGTCTAGTTCTGTAGTATTGCAATAGCAACAGCAAATTTGAATGTTGTTATATTTTTGTTGCTTTTCATATATCTTTTCTAATGTTGAGATAATTCTTTGAGATTGCAGTTGTTCTTCTACAATTATTATACTGTTTATCTTTTCTGTTGATGAATTTTTTCTATTGTTGCTAATTGAATGTTGATTGTTTGTATTATTCTTTAAGTCTATAAAGTGCATATTTAAGTTAGGTATCATATTTCTAATATCTTTGCCTGCTATTTGCAAGATATTGATATTACTAAAAAAAATATCTATTGGTGAATTATCTGTTAACCATATTTCATTAACCTGATTTATGTATTTGATGTAAAGAGTATTATTTTGGAGTACTTTACGACATGCTTCATAAAGTAGTGCTAAACTAATTTTATGGATTAATTCATACCGATCATTAGTTGGTATATTATTGTGTGTTAAGTAATTCATCCAATTTAAGACTAGTGGATGTTTTATTGTGTATATATTGATCCCCATGATATGAAGTCTTTTGATATTAAAGTATATATTTTTACTATAACATATTGATCTACAAACATATAAAAAGCTCCTAGTGCTTATTGGTGATGACGATTCCTTGATTAAATACTTAAAAACACCTCTATTCTGAATAATTCAGATAGAGGTGTTTGACTGTCTATATATTAATATTATGATATATCTTTAAGCTATTAATCCAGCGGTCTCATGGATAGTACAGCCTCATTTTCTCGATTAATTCCTTTTTCGAAGCCAGCCGCTGCAGCGCGTGCGCGTCCAGCATGCCATAGGTGACCAATAAATAAGAAGAAGCCAAGGAAAAAGTGTGAAGTTGTTAACCAGCTACGTGGTGATACATAGTTGACAGAGTTGATTTCTGTTGCGACTCCACCTACAGAGTTTAGTGATCCTAGAGGAGCATGTGTCATGTATTCTGCAGCTCTTCTTTCTTGCCATGGTTGTATGTCATTTTTTATCTTATTTAAGTCAAGTCCATTGGGTCCTCTTAAAGGTTCCACCCATGGAGCTCGTAGATCCCAGAACCGCATAGTTTCACCACCAAAGATGATTTCACCACTAGGTGATCTCATTAAGTATTTTCCTAAACCAGTTGGTCCTTGAGCAGATGCTACATTTGCTCCGAGTCTCTGATCCCTGACCAGAAAAGTGAATGCCTGTGCTTGTGACGCTTCTGGACCGGTAGGACCATAGAATTCACTTGGATATGCTGTATTGTTGTACCATACGAAATTAGATGCCGTAAGTCCCATGACAGATAATGCACCAAGACTGTAAGAAAGATATGCTTCTCCTGACCAAACAAATGCTCTTCTAGCCCATGCAAATGGCTTAGTAAGTATGTGCCAAATACCTCCGGCAACACAAATAACACCTAGCCATACATGTCCACCGATTAAATCTTCCATATTGTCTACACTTACGACCCAGCCATCACCGCCAAACGGTGACTTGAAGACGTAGCCCAAGACAATTACCGGGTTAAGGGTAGGATTATTGATGAATCTTACGTCTCCTCCACCAGGTGCCCATGTGTCATAGACTCCTCCGACAAATAGTGCCTTAATTACTAGAAGAAAACAACCAATGCCTAGAAGAATAAGGTGAATCCCAAGTATTGTTGTCATTTTATTCTTGTCTCTCCAGTCGTAACCGAAGAAAGGAAAGGATTCTTCTAGAGTGTCAGGCCCTATTAGTGAATGATATAATCCTCCAAATCCTAGTACAGCAGATGATATTAAGTGTAAAACTCCAACGACAAAATAAGGATATATATCAGTTATTTCGCCTCCGGGACCTACTCCCCATCCTAAAGTTGCTAGGTGAGGTATTAAAATAAATCCTTGTTCATAAAGTGGTTTTTCGGGAACAAAGTGAGCAACTTCAAATAATGTCATTGCACCTGTCCAGAACACCATAACTCCTGCATGAGCTACATGAGCTCCTAGAAGTTTTCCTGATACATTAATTAACCTGGCATTGCCTGACCACCAAGCAAAACCAGTAGATTCTATGTCTCTTCCGCCTACACTTGTATTACTATTAAAGGGCGTTTCCACGTGGTAAAACCTCCTCAGGGAATATAAAGTTTTCATGAGGTTGATCCTGAGCAGCCATCCATGCACGAATACCTTCATTTAATAAAATGTTCTTCGTGTAGAAAGTTTCAAATTCAGGATCCTCTGCAGCACGTAATTCTTGTGATACAAAGTCGTATGCTCGTAGGTTTAATGCTAATCCTACTATACCAAATGCACTTGTCCACATTCCTGTAACAGGTACAAATAGCATAAAGAAGTGTAGCCATCTCTTATTTGAGAATGCAACACCGAATATTTGTGACCAGAAGCGGTTTGCTGTAACCATGGAATATGTTTCTTCTGATTGTGTCGGTGTGAATGCTCTGAATGTATCAGCAGCATCGCCATCTTCGAATAGTGTATTTTGCACTGTTGCACCATGTATAGCACATAGTAGTGCTCCTCCTAGTATTCCCGCAACACCCATCATATGAAAAGGGTTTAGTGTCCAGTTATGGAAACCTTGAAGAAATAGTAGGAATCGGAAAATTGCTGCAACACCAAAGCTAGGTGCAAAGAACCAGCTAGCTTGTCCTAGTGGATACATCAAGAAAACTGAAACGAATACGGCAATAGGTCCAGAAAATGCGATTGCGTTGTAAGGACGAATACCAACCAGTCTTGCAATCTCAAACTGTCGAAGACAGAATCCTATTAGGCCAAATGAGCCATGTAATGCAATGAAAGCCCATAGGCCACCAATTTGACACCATCTCGTGAAGTCACCTTGTGCTTCAGGTCCCCATAGTAGCAGCAAAGAATGTCCCATGCTGTTTGCTGGAGTTGATACAGCAGCAGTTAAAAAATTACATCCTTCTAGATATGAACTTGCCAGTCCGTGTGTATACCATGATGTTACAAAGGTTGTACCTGTTAGCCATCCACCTAGTGATAAGTAAGCACATGGAAAAAGGAGTAGACCTGACCAGCCTACAAATACAAATCGGTCTCTTTTTACCCAGTCATCAATTAGATCAAAGCGTCCGCGGCTTTTTTCTTGTCCAATTGCTATGGTCATAATTATACTCTCCAGAGCAAGTTTTGTAAGTCAGTCTGTAGCTTGTTGTTTGTAATATACTACGGCCCTACTTTTCTTTACGATTAATTAATTATAAACTAAGTGACACTAAATTTCTCGTAATACAAATTTAAGCGACATCCTAGCTCTCTAAGTTGACTCTTATTCTTAAGAAGGTGTTTCTACAATATCATACTGTGCTAATTCTATGGTTTGCTAATTTCAGTTATTCTCTGGAATAGATATCCAGTACCTCTTGCTGTTAATATTAAATCTGGATTACTAGGATCATCTTCAAGCTTTGCTCTTAATCTGGATATATGCACATCTACTACTCTTGTATCTACATGTCTTTCTGGTGTATAGCCCCATACATCTTGCAAAATCGAGGCTCTGGAAAAAGGATCTCCTGCCCTGCTTACAAGTAGTTCAAGTAAACTAAATTCCATTCCCGTTAGCCTTACTCGTTCATTATTTTTGTAGACTTGTCTTTTATTGGTATCTACTTTGAGGAAGCCAATATGTATGATCCCAGAGCTTGGTATACCGGGATTGATTGTTACTTTGTCTACTCTTCTTAGCACTGATCTAATTCTTGCTTCAAGTTCTTTGGGGGAGAAAGGTTTAACAACATAATCATCAGCTCCTAATTCCAGTCCTGTAATTCGATCAGATACGTCTCCCAATGCTGTTAGCATAATGATTGGAACGTCTGATTCTTTGCGGAGTTCTTGGCATACGCCGTATCCATCTAATTTTGGCATCATTACATCTAGAACAACTAGGCTCGGATATTCTTTGCGGAATAATATTAGTGCTTCTTCCCCATCCGAAGCACTTATGACTTCATATCCTATGATAGATAATCTTGTTTCTAGAATTCTTCTTATGCTAGTTTCATCGTCAACTACCAGTATTTTTTCTTTATGATTTTCCAAACTATGTATTACTCCTAAATATTTCCTTGTGATTTTATATTATATTCGGGATAAGTATAGTACAGCCAGGAATTTGTTGTCCGATCAGTGAGCTGTTTCAATCTGTACTCTCTTGATATGTTATTCATATTAGTGACTGAATTCTCTAAAAAACAAAATTTGTTTTATTTAGGGGTTGACAAGTTGCTTGATAAAAGAGTAATCTATAGTCACTTAGATGATTTGGCTTCTACAAAAAAGCCAGGTCTAAAGTTTCCTTCGAAATATCTGAGGAAGCTAAAATTATTCTGGAA